CATGGAGAGTTTGATCCTGGCTCAGGATGAACGCTAGCGGTATGCTTAACACATGCAAGTCGAACGAAAGCTTATGCTTTAGTGGCGGACGGGTGAGTAATACATAAGAATCTACCTTTAGGAGGAAAATAACAATTGGAAACAGTTGCTAATATTCCATACGCTGAAAAGTAAAAAGATAATTCGCCTAAAGACGAGCTTATGTCTGATTAGCTAGTTGGTAAGGTAAGGGCTTACCAAGGCAACGATCAGTAGTTGGTTTGAGAGGACGACCAGCCACACTGGAACTGAGACACGGTCCAGACTTCTACGGAAGGCAGCAGTGGGGAATTTTCCGCAATGGGCGCAAGCCTGACGGAGCAATACCGCGTGAGGGAAGAATGCCCGTGGGTTGTAAACCTCTTTTATTAGGGAAGAATAAATGACGGTACCTAATGAATAAGCATCGGCTAACTCCGTGCCAGCAGCCGCGGTAATACGGGGGATGCAAGCGTTATTCGGAATTATTGGGCGTAAAGAGTCTGTAGGTTGCTTATTAAGTCTGCTGTTAAATATTAGAGCTTAACTCTAAATAAGCGGTAGAAACTGGTCGGCTAGAGTATGGTAGAGGCAAAGGGAATTCCCAGTGTAGCGGTGAAATGCGTAGATATTGGGAAGAACACCAGAAGCGAAGGCGCTTTGCTGGGCCATAACTGACACTCAGAGACGAAAGCTAAGGTAGCGAATGGGATTAGATACCCCAGTAGTCTTAGCCGTAAACGATGGATACTAGATGTTGTGCGTATCGATCCGTACAGTATCGTAGCTAACGCGTTAAGTATCCCGCCTGGGGAGTACGCTCGCAAGAGTGAAACTCAAAGGAATTGACGGGGGCCCGCACAAGCGGTGGAGCATGTGGTTTAATTCGATGCAACACGAAGAACCTTACCAAAACTTGACATGTCACAAATTTTTATGAAAATAAAAAGTGCTTTCGAGAATGTGAACACAGGTGGTGCATGGCTGTCGTCAGCTCGTGTCGTGAGATGTTGGGTTAAGTCCCGCAACGAGCGCAACCCTTGTTTTTAGTTGCCATCATTTAGTTGGGTACTTTAAAGAGACTGCCAGTAACAAACTGGAGGAAGGTGAGGATGACGTCAAGTCAGCATGCCCCTTATGTTTTGGGCTACACACGTGCTACAATGGATATGACAATAAGTTGCTAATTTGTGAAAACACGCTAATCTTTGAAACATATCCTCAGTTCGGATTGTAGGCTGAAACTCGCCTACATGAAGGTGGAATCGCTAGTAATCGCCGGTCAGCTATACGGCGGTGAATCCGTTCCCGGGCCTTGTACACACCGCCCGTCACACCATGGAAGTTAGCTATACCCAAAGTCATTTCTTAATAGTATGCCCAAGGTAGAGCTGGCGACTGGGGTGAAGTCGTAACAAGGTAGCCGTACTGGAAGGTGCGGCTGGATCACCTCCTTATTAGGGATAAAACTAAATTTTAAGCAAAAAAATAATTTTGTGTAAATTAAAAATAATAATTTATTATTTTTATCCTAGATCGTAATTTTCTTGGGGCTATTAGCTCAGTTGGTTAGAGCGCACCCCTGATAAGGGTGAGGTCTTTGGTTCAAATCCATAATAGCCCACATGAAGGGGGTATAGCTCAGTTGGTAGAGCGCTGCTTTTGCAAGGCAGATGTCAGCGGTTCGAGTCCGCTTATCTCCACGCAAAAATTAGTAACAGCGGATGTATTTCTGCTTAGTATAGACATATTAAAAAATTTTTGCATATTTGTATCTAGTTTTTGTTACGTAAACGAAAATTAAATCCAATAAAAATAAACACATATTTATTTTAAATAATTAAGAGCTCACAGCGGATACCTTGGCATTTAGAAGCGATGAAGGGCGTGACTACCAGCGAAATTCTTCGAGAAGTTGGAAGTAAACTTTGATCCGGAGGTCCCCGAATAAGGCAACTTTTTATACTGTCTACATAATACATAGGTAGATAAGAGCAAACTTAGCGAACTGAAACATCTTAGTAGCTAAAGGAAAAGAAAGCAAAAGCGATTTTCTTAGTAGCGGTGAGCGAAACGGAAACAGTCTAAACCACCTTAATAATTTTGGTGGGGTCGTGGGACAGTAAAATTAATTTAGTTTTAAGTTAAACGAAACATTTGGAAAATTGTACCAGAGAAGGTGATAGTCCTGTAGTTGAAAATTTATTACTAGTTATACTGTATCCCAAGTAGCATGGAGCACGTGAAATTCCGTGTGAATCCGCGAGGACCACCTCGTAAGACTAAATATTACTAAATGACCGATAGTGAACCAGTACCGTGAGGGAAAGGTGAAAAGAACCCCGGGAGGGGAGTGAAATAGAACATGAAACTGTGAGCTTACAAGCAGCAGTAGGACGACTTAAACGTCTATCTGCGTGCATGTTGAAGAATGAGCCGGCGACTTATAGGTAATGGCAGGTTAAAATAATAATTATTGGAGCCACAGTGAAAGCGAGCTTTAAGTGAGCGATTGTCATTATTTATAGACCCGAACCCGAATGATCTAACCATGGCCAGGGTGAAACTTAGGTAATACTAAGCGGAGGTCCGAACCGACTGATGTTGAAAAATCAGCGGACGAGCTGTGGTTAGGGGTGAAATGCCAATCGAATTCGGAGCTAGCTGGTTCTCCCCGAAATGCGTTTTGGCGCAGCGATTGATACTATAGCTTAGGGGTAAAGCACTGTTTCGGTGCGGGCTGCGAAAGCGGTACCAAATCAAGGCAAACTCTGAATACTAAGTGTGTAATCAATCAGTGAGACAGTGGGGGATAAGCTCCATTGTCAAAAGGGAAACAGCCCAGATCACCATCTAAGGCCCCGAAATAATTGCTAAGTGGCAAAGGAGGTAGGAATGCATAAACAACCAGGAGGTTTGCTTAGAAGCAGCAACCCTTTAAAGAGTGCGTAATAGCTCACTGGTCTAGTGATCCTGCGCCGAAAATGAATGGGACTAAGTAATTTGCCGAAGATGTGAGATGTGTTTACATCGGTAGGGGAGCGTTCTGCTATAGGCAAAAGCATTAACGTGAGTGAATGTGGACGAAGCAGAAGTGAGAATGTCGGCTTAAGTAGCGAAAACATTGGTGAGAATCCAATGCCCCGAAAACCTAAGGTTTCCTTTGGAAGGTTCGTCCGCGAAGGGTAAGTCAGGACCTAAGGCGAGGCTGAAAAGCGTAGTCGATGGACAACAGGTTAATATTCCTGTACTGTTTGTTGTTTGTGTTGAGTAACGGAGAAGGCTAAATCATCCGGATGTTGGTTACCGGTTTAAGTTGTTGAGACAAAGATAAGTGGAGAAAACGCTTTGAGTTAAAACGCGAGTACAAGATGCTAAGGCATTAAAGTGATTGACGTCACACTTCCAAGAAAAGCTCTAAATACTTTAAATAACAAATACCTGTACCTGAAACCGACACAGGTAGGTGAGTAAATTTTACTAAGGGGAGCGAGATAACTCTCTCTAAGGAACTCGGCAAAATAGCCCCGTAACTTCGGAAGAAGGGGTGCCCTTGTAGGGCTGCAATAAATAGGCCCAAGCGACTGTTTATCAAAAACACAGGTCTCCGCGAAGTCGTAAGACAATGTATGGGGGCTGACGCCTGCCCAGTGCCGGAAGGTTAAGGAAGTTGGTCAGTCTTTGTACGAAGCTAATAACTGAAGCCCCGGTGAACGGCGGCCGTAACTATAACGGTCCTAAGGTAGCGAAATTCCTTGTCGGGTAAGTTCCGACCCGCACGAAAGGCGTAACGATTTGGGTACTGTCTCAGAGAGAGACTCGGCGAAATAGAATTGTCTGTGAAGATGCGGACTACCTGCACCTGGACAGAAAGACCCTATGAAGCTTTACTGTAACCTGATATTGAATTTGGGTTTATTTTGCGCAGAATAGGTGGGAGGCAAAGAAATTATATTTGAGGATATAATAGAGCCAAAAGTGAGATACCACTCTAATTAAACTAAAATTCTAATCTCAATGCCGTTATCCGGCTGAGAAACAGTTTCAGGTGGGCAGTTTGACTGGGGCGGTCGCCTCCTAAAAGGTAACGGAGGCGTACAAAGGTTTCTTCAGGCTGGTCGGAAATCAGTCGTAGAGTATAAAGGCATAAAGAAGCTTGACTGTGAGACCTACAAGTCGAGCAGAGACGAAAGTCGGTCTTAGTGATCCGACAGTGCTGAGTGGAAAGGCTGTCGCTCAACGGATAAAAGTTACTCTAGGGATAACAGGCTGATCTCCCCCAAGAGTTCACATCGACGGGGAGGTTTGGCACCTCGATGTCGGCTCATCGCATCCTGGGGCGGTAGCACGTCCCAAGGGTTGGGCTGTTCGCCCATGAAAGCGGTACGCGAGCTGGGTTCAGAACGTCGTGAGACAGTTCGGTCCATATCCGGTGTAGGCGTTAGAATATTGAGAGGATTTTTTCCTAGTACGAGAGGACCGGAAAAAACATACCGCTGGTGTACCAGTTATTGTGCCAACAGTAAACGCTGGGTAGCTAAGTATGGCTCGGATAACCGCTGAAAGCATCTAAGCGGGAAGCCTACCTCAAGATGAATACTCTTTAAGATCACGGCAAGACTAGCCGTTTGATAGGCATTAAGTGTAAGTATAGCAATATATTAAGCTAAGATGTACTAATAGATCAAAATTTAAAAAATATGTTTTATTATTACAATTATTTTGTAATATGTCTATTTAAACTTTGATATTAATAGCGCAGTGGACCCACTCCAAACCATTTCGAACTTGGTTGTTAAACGCTGCAGCGACGATGATACTGAAGAGGAAGCTCTTTGGAAAAGTAGTTCAATATCAGAGTTATATAAAAAACTAATTAAGTATAAAAAATTGCGGCTGCTTGTTTTGACCGCATATTATAGTTAATTTAGTTTCATCTGTAATTCTACAAACTAAGTCTGCAGCGTTTTTTATTTCTCCGATATTTTATTATACGTCTTCCGCTTACACTTTTAATTCTAGCCCTGAATCCTGATTTCTTTATTTGCTTAACTTTAGTGCCTTTATTCATAATTCATTCAATTTTTTTATGCTTTCCATATTGTCTATTATACTTTACGACCAAAATAGCTGTAAAGTATAGCTTTTTAATTCGGGATAGCAGGATTTGAACCTGCGACATCCTGCTCCCAAAGCAGGCGCGCTACCAAGCTGCGCTATATCCCGAAGACTCAATGTAATTATATATGATAATGAAAAATATGTCTATTTTTCATAAGATTAATTACCCTTTTATAAGGGGTACCAGAACATCCCTTTTACTTCGTCCGGGTCAACAATAAATCCTAAATGCTTATAAAATTTTGTAACCTGCGGGTCTGCAAATAAAGTTATAGTACTTATGTCTGAATATCTTAAGTATTTTACCATCTGATTCATTAAGGCTTTTCCTAATCCTTTACTCTGAAAACTTGGATGCACAACAACATCCCAGATAGTTGCGTTAAAAGAACTATCTGATGTTGCTCTCGCAAAACCAATCAGATGTTTTTGATTATCTGAGTAATAAAATAGATGGGCTACTAAAAAACTGTTATTTATAGCTTTTTTTACTTTTTTGATAGGCCTTTTTACCCATCCAACAGAATCACATAGTTTTTCTAAATCGTAAAGATTTATGCAGTTACTAATACTTAAATAAATATTAACTACCTGACCGTTGTTATCGAAATTTTTAATTAATAAAACATTTTTTTTATTTATATTTTGTAATACGCTACTGTATGCTGCTTGCTTAAAAAAAGATCGCCAAAATGTCATGGGTTTGAGTTTGTAATCTAGTTGATTTTTATTATACATAAGTATATTTTTATTTGTAAATTTTCAATAAATGTTACTATCTAGGCAAAAATAAAATAAATAGTATAAAATGATAAATAGATGATTTTGCTAGAATTTTTTAGCAAATGTCACAACTTTTTGTTACATTACAAAATTTTTATATATCAGGGAAAAATAAAGTGAAAAAAAATATTTTATTTTTATGTATTTTATCGTTTGTGTTAGCTTCTCCTATAAGTATTAGAGCAGACGTTGCTGGCCTAGTTCCATGTAAAGATTCAGCTCAGTTTAGTAAAAGATTAGCTAATAGTGTTAAAAAACTTCAAACTCGTTTAGCAAAATATGATGAAGGGACTCCCCCTGCTTTAGCTATTAAAGAGCAAATTAAAAAAACTCAAGCACGTTTTAATAAATATAGTGATTCCGGGATCTTATGTGGGCCGGAGGGCTTGCCTCATTTGATAACAGATGGAAGATGGAATCACGCCGGAGAATTTATGCTACCCGGTCTACTGTTTATTTATATTACAGGCTGGATTGGCTGGGTAGGCAGAGGATATTTGCAAGCAGTTTCAACAGCAAGTAAACCTACGCAAAAAGAAATAGTTATTGATATACCACTAGCAGTTAAGTTTTCTTTATCTGGCTTTACTTGGCCTTTTGCTGCGCTACAGGAGTTTACAAGTGGCAAGTTATTAGCTTCAAACGACGAGATAAGTGTGTCTCCACGTTAAGCTTATTTTAAATGAAAAAAATAGGATTAAATTTTTTGTATGGATAATAATTTTATAAAGTACCTATCTACAGCTCCAGTAATCGGATTTTTATGGATAACTTTTACAGCTGGATTTATTATAGAAATTAATAGATTTTTTCCGGATATTCTATTTTTCTCTATATAAACCATTCTATTTTGTTGCTTGAGTAGAACTGTATATTATAAGCTTGTTTTGTTTAAACGATATTTTTATATTTGTTAAAATAAAGAATAAAAAATAAAAATCAACACACTATGAGCGTAGTTAGTCAAGTAATTATAGATGCAGATAATGAGTTAAGATATCCAACTATAGCAGAGTTAAGAAGTATTACAGATTATTTTAGTACAACAAATAAAAGAATTAAAATAAGTCGTATTTTAAGAGATAAAGAGCAAAATATTATTCAAATTGCTAGTAAGGCTATTTTTAAAATTCATCCTGACTATATTGCTCCAGGGGGTAATGCCGAAGGTGTTCGTAAAAGATCGTTGTGTTTGCGTGATTACGGCTGGTATCTGAGAATAATTACTTATGGACTTTTAGCCGGCGATAAACAATCTATAGAAAAAATAGGTTTAATTGGCGTACGGGAAATGTATAACTCTCTAGGTGTACCAATTATAGGTATGCTAGATTCTATAGAATGCCTAAAAAATGCTGCATTTGAATTTTTACAAGAAGATCAGCGTGCCTTAATTTCTCCTTACTTTGACTTTATTATACAGAGTATGTCTTAAACTTTTTATGTAAATAGTTGCTTAGCATTACGCGTAATGCTATAATTAAAATAGGCTCGAAAAATGATATGATACCTACAACTTTAATTTGTCAGGACTGGAAAGTAGCATCAATATAAGTTACGTGTGTAGATATCTTTTTCGGGTTTTTAAAATTAAAACATTAATATTGATCAGTTTTATTTATATGCTTGTTATTTTATTTATAGTATAAAATAAAAACTACTGCATTCTATAATTAGCTGATAATATAAAATGGAATATTTCTATAATTAAATTTAATAATAATATGAAATTATTCGCAATACAAGGATTGAAAATTCTTGCAACAGGTTCTGCTGTTCCTGATTCTACTTTAAGCAATCATCAACTAAGTGAAATTGTACAGACATCGGACGAATGGATAGTTACTCGTACAGGTATCAAAGAAAGAAGACTTTTGACGGGAAGTAATCGATCGGTTATAGATTTAGCGACTGAAGCTTCTTTAAAAGCTTTAAGTAAGATTTCAATGAGTCCCTTAGAGATAGATTTAATTATTTTAGCTACATCAACTCCTAATGATCTTTTTGGTAGTGCAAGTCAGATACAGGCTAAAATTAAAGCGGCTAAAGCTGTTGCATTTGACTTAACTGCTGCATGCTCTGGGTTTGTTTTAAGTTTTGTTACTGCAGGTCAATTTCTGCAAAGTGGTAGTTATAAAACAATTTTAGTAATTGGCGCAGATGTGTTATCTAAGTGGATTGACTGGTCGGACCGCAGTACTTGTATTTTATTTGGTGATGGTGCCGGTGCAATAATTCTGCAATCATGTTCAATAAAAGATAACCAGTTTTTAGGCTTTCAGTTAAATACAGATGGTAGGCAATATAAAAATTTATCTTTACCATATATAGATGATAGTGACCCACATACTTTTTTAAATATTCATCAGGGTTCTTTTAATTATATTGCAATGAATGGTAAAGAAATATATAAATTTGCTGTATCTCAAGTACCCTTAAGTATTATAAAGTGTTTAACATCTTTGCATATGACGGTAGATGAAATAGATTGGCTGTTATTACACCAAGCAAATGAAAGAATATTAACTGCAATTGCGGAAAAGTTATCATTAAGTACTGATAAAATACTCGTAAATGTCGGTAGATACGGTAATACTTCTGCTGCTTCTATACCTCTAGTTCTAGATGAATCTAATGAGTACGGGAAAATTTCTAACAACGACGTTATTGTTATCTCTGGTTTTGGTGCTGGTTTAACTTGGGGCACTGTAGTTATTCGTTGGAAACGTTAATATAACGTATAAAAATTTTTATAATATCAATTAATGTATTATTATTATTATTATGTACGTAGTTAAATTTGTTTAATCTGTGTAATTTGTATTAACTAATTATTATTTTTTATTTATATTAAGGGTTATAATAATGACTTCATCTCTATCTAGTTTTTTTTCTAGTCTATTATTAGGCACAATGATTGTTGTTATTCCTATTACTTTAGCACTTTTTTTTGTTAGTCAAAAAGATAAAACAATAAGAGACTAATATTAAGTATCATATGCGTTAAAGATAATAGATATAAGTTTTTATTTATCTATTATCTTTATTTTTTCTATTTAACAAACTATACTATTAATGATTCCGTAAAAAATATGTCTTTATCACAATGGTTGTTTCAAAAACGTAATATTTCTTTAAAAAAATATGTAAGTAGCAATAATTTTAGTAAAAACGAATTGTATCAAAATTTGTGGGTTAAATGTAATGAATGTAATTTTTTAATGTATTTTAAGACCTTGAATCAAAATTATAAAGTTTGCCCTAAGTGTTACTATCATTTTCCTACTTCTAGTCATGATAGAGTTCAACACATATTTGACGAAAATAGTTGGTGCTCTTTGAATAATAATTTATCTTCTATTGATCCTCTGGGTTTTTTTGATAAAAAACTATATCGCAAAAGATTAAGCGATATGAAGTCAAGAACGGGTTTATTAGACGCTGTCCAGACCGGAACTGCTTCTATAAATGGTTTACCTGTAGCTTGCGGCATAATGGATTTTCGTTTTATGGGTGGTAGCATGGGCTCCGTTGTTGGAGAAAAACTAACTAGACTAGTAGAATATTCTACTTATTTTAAATTACCACTTATTATACTATGCGCTTCTGGTGGAGCGAGAATGCAGGAAGGAATTTTGAGTTTAATGCAAATGGCAAAAGTTTCTTCTGCTTTATATAAACATAGCGAGGCAGGTCTAGCTTATTTTAGCATCTTAACTTCGCCTACAACAGGCGGTGTTACCGCTAGTTTTGCCATGCTAGGAGATATCATAATAGCCGAACCTAAAGCACTGATTGCTTTTGCAGGAAGAAGAGTTATTGAACAGACAATAAAAGAAGATATACCTGATAACTTTCAAACATCGGAGTATTTATTTAAGCACGGATTTATTGATTTAATTATATGTAGAACAGAATTACGAAATAAGCTGTATCGTTTATTGCTGCTTTATGTTTAGTTATTTAAGTAAAATCTTTGTAATGTTTAATTACATATATTAAGAAAATTGTAATAAAGATATTTGTTATCAAACTAATATTACAATAAATGATTAGAGTAAATAGATATTTTACTTGTGCGAAAAAAGCCAAAATTTTTATAATTTACTATTAATATAGGTTAACTATTTTTATGTTTAAAAAGAACATTTTTTTATTGTTTATAAATTTATTATTGCATATTTACCTACTTGTATTGCCTACACGTGCCATAGAACTAGGGGAAACTAGTAATATTATACAGCTTAATGATTCGGGTGAGACTGCCTCAGTTAAATCAGAAACCTTGAAAAGAGGTAAAATATTGTTTAATGCAAAGTGTGCTCAGTGCCATAACGGGGGTATTACAAAAAATAATCCTAATATAGGTTTAGACTCCGAGGCTTTGAGGTTGGCTACTCCATCTAGAGATAATTTAGTAAATCTTGTCGATTATATAAAAGATCCAAAAAGTTATGATGGTGTAAATTCTATTAGTGAAACTCATCCAAGCGTAAATAACGCTGATATTTTCATAAAAATGAAGAATTTAACAGATAATGATTTAGAAGCGATTGCAGGTTATATTTTAGTACAGTCTACGGGGTTAGATAATAAATGGGGAGCAGGTAAAATTTATTATTAGATATCTGAATTATGTATAAATTTATAATTTGATTGTATAATAAAAGAAAGTTTCTGTATTTAAATTTTTATTTAAGGATTTTATTTATGTCACACTTATTAAGATTTTTAGTATTATGTCAGCTGCTATTATTATTTAGTGTTAAACCTAGTTTGGCGCAAGATATAGAAGCTGGTCAGCAAATTTTTTCTCAGAACTGCACGGCATGCCACGCAGGAGGTAACAATGTAATTTCTCCTGAAAAAACATTAAAAAAAGAGATGTTGGAGCAGTATGAAATGAATAGTGTGCAGGCTATTACTAACCAGGTTACTAATGGCAAAAATGCAATGCCAGCCTTTGGAGGACGCTTGTCAGATGACGATATTAATAACGTTGCTAATTATGTTTTAAATCAATCTGAAGCGGGCTGGTAGCTTAATTGCACTATAGTGTTATAGTAACATTGGTTTATGATCAATTTTTTTTATAGATAATTTATTTTAATTATCTATATTTTATTGAAAATTTTTTTGCTGTTAATAACTACGTAAAATCATTTTATTTTTTAGAAACCTATGATCTCACATTCTTTTTATTCAGCATTTTTATATCTTGATGGTGGAAAAATATATAAAGGCTGGTCTTTTTTACGAGGCTACAGATCTTTTGGAGAGCTTGTGTTCAATACGGGCATGACGGGCTATCAAGAAATAATGACTGATCCTAGTTATTCAGGTCAAATGGTAGTATTTACCTACCCTGAACTAGGAAATACGGGATTAAATATAGAAGATAGTGAGTCTAGTTTAATTCACGTAAAAGGTATTATAGCTAAAAACTGCTGTTTACGTCCCAGCAGCTGGAGAAATAAAATTTCTTTGAGAAATTTTATTGTTGAAAAAAAAATTCCACATATTTTTGGTATAGATACAAGAGCTTTAACTTATGACTTGCGTACAAAAGGTGTTATGTCTGCGCATATTGTGTGTGATTATATAGAAAAGGCAGCCTCTTTGTTGCCTTATAATATTTTAAATTTGGACCTAGTAAAGCGTGTGACAAAATTAAAAAGTTACTTGTTTACTGACTCGAGCATTAAAAATATAAATCTATATAATTATTTAAATATAAATATAGCTAGGCAGGACGTAGATAAAACTAATTTAATCACCATTATAGTTATAGATTTTGGTGTAAAAAATAGTATTATTTCTAGGCTAATTCTTTATCGTTGTAAGGTTTACGTTTTACCAGCTACAACTACCTATAAATCGCTTTTAAATTATCAGCCTGACGGTATTATTTTATCTAATGGTCCAGGGGATCCATCTTTAGTTAGTTATTCTATTGAAACTATAAAAAAGCTGGTCCATTTCTCAAACATTCCTATTTTCGGTATTTGTATGGGACATCAGCTTTTAAATTTGGCATTGGGAAGTTCTACTTTTAAATTAAAATTTGGTCATAGAGGATTGAATCATCCTTCTGGAATTAATCAGTTCTCTGAAATTACAAGTCAGAATCATGGTTTCTCTGTTACGTTAGATGGCAAAAATAGTAGCTTTCTTAATATTACCCATCTTAATTTAAATGATTTTACTATTGGCGGTATTACTCACAACAGTAAGCCCATTTTTTCTGTTCAACATCATCCAGAGGCCGGTCCTGGTCCCCACGATTCCGATTATTTATTTGAGTTTTTTGTTGAATTAGTGAAAAAGCTAAAAAAGTATTCTAGCAGTCGTAAATAATCCATGCATGATGTTCAAGTAATGACAAAAATGCCTGATTTCCTCTTATTTGATTGAAAAGCGGTAAATGTCCCTTAGTAGCGCTAGTATTCCAAGTAAATTCGTCTGGATATCTTTTGATTTTATTCTCTTGATTCCAGTTAATTTTTTCTAAAAAAATGCCCCAATTTTTATTGCATGATAGCCATATGTTTCTTTGTACGGAAAACCCAAATCTACTGTTAGAATATATTTTCCATAACAAATCTATAAAAAATAAATCGTATGGCGGAATCGAGTGTATATCTGTAAAATAAAGCCATTTTCTTTTAACTTTTATATTTTCTTGAGCTAATTGAATTAAATAATTTTTTGTAATTTCATCTGCCTTTTGAAATTTTTTTTCTTTCAGAGCATTATTTAACTCTTTATATTTCGTATCAAGATAGTAGCGAAATTCTGTAATACCATTAGGAAAAACCTTGTTTAGTTTGTCTTGCATATGTTTTATATTTTTTAACTTATTGAATATAGAATATTCTAATACGCTAGTTTGATCAGATTTATCTACTATCTTTTTAATTAAAAAATTTAGCAAGTATTTTTGAAGTTCCAAATTGTCGCTTGTCACAGAATCAATATACTGTACTGTCATGTTTGCGACATTTTCTTCGTTAATGTCAAAATTTGATTTTATTTTACCATTGAATTTATTATTTATTTTTTGCATGTCACTTTATATTATTTTATATATGTACTACAATACTATATTTTATTATAATTTTTGTAATGAAAATAATACAGCTCTAGTAATAAGAATAAAAAAGTTGTTGAATAAGTTTATAAAAGTGTATGTCACATACTTAATCACAGCTAATAAAAATTTTTCTATTTTAGGAATGCATATGTCTTTTATTTCTAGAATAAGTAATAATAAAGTTTGTAAGTGGGATAATTTTTTTAAATCACTCAGCCTAGATGTATAAATATATCTACTTTCTATACCTCTAACATTGAAAATTAATACTCGATAATAAGCATTGTATATTAGTTTAGGTTGGTAGATATAAGTATATATATAATTTTGCCAGTTTAAATTATTAAAAAATAGTGCTATTGATCTAGTTGATAAATACGAAGAGTTACATATTGTATTTAGTTTAAAAAAGTAAATCATATCAGATAGGCAAGAAAAATTCTTTGCGATATTATGCACGACGCAGTTACCTATTTGAATAACAAAATTTTCAAATAGTATTTGTACATGTTTTTTAGGTGTATATAGTCTATTAAAAATAAATATTTTATCGTTTATATATGAGCATCCAAAAGTTAAATATATCAGTATATTTTCTACAAATATGTTTCCTTCTAGTTCAATCATTTTATAGTATTCTGAGTGCAAATGCGCACAAGAGCTTTGCTCCAATTTTTGTGTTAAGTAATGATTGTATCTTGTGTTAAATTTTGATATAAACTGCGTTGAAGTTGCGTTTATAAAATCGTGCAAAATCTCGTATTTTAGTTCTTTTATGTCTTGTGGCTTTATATTTAGTTCTATTATGTCTAAAATTAACTTTTCTAACTCTTCTATAATAATAAGAAATAATCTCTGTTTATACAGGTGATTGATGATATCAATATATAAATAGTAACTAGTATAGTTAGATAGATTACTTCTTATTTTAATTTTTGTGTCGCAAAATAGTTTTATTACTTCATTATTTAGTTTTAAGCTTTGTTTATTTGGCCAATATTTTAACATTTTATATATAAAATTTTTTCTGTTTATAAAAAAATAATTAAATTAGTTTTTTGTTATATAATAAAATATAATGATTATTTGCAATTATTTTAATTTTAATAATATTAAATTTTTTCTTTATGTTTGATTATTATTTTATTTTAGCTAGTCAAAATTTCCTACTAAACGAAGAACCTCTAGAAGAAGTTTTACGAGAAAGATTTGCATATTACCAAAGAATAGATAAAAAAATTGATTTTTGGTTTATTTTAAATCCCGAATTTATTGGTAATTCTAGTTTAGATATGAAAAAACTGAGTCCAAAAAACTCTTATGCTGCTGTAGTTTCCTTAGATAAATCTTTTATTCAATGGCTAAAGCTTAGGATAGGTTTTGTAATAATTGGTGAATTTTCATCTCCATCCGTTTTTTTGCCAAGCTCTTAATGAATAACTTTAGTTTGTTTTTAATCAAAGAAAATTTTTTCCTGGTTGGGTATTACAAATAGTGTCAGAATTTCTTTACTAAAAGTTTCTGCTGCTTTAGATTTGTATCGATTTGGGTTAATAATTATAGATAGCATTCTTTTGATAGTTACGTTTTTTATTTTTGCCCAGTGTACTATACCTAGCTCTAGTTCTTTAGCTATAGCAGAAACAGATACGAACGCAGCTCCTAGTCCAGATTGCACGGCATTTTTTATTGCCTCGATAGAATTGAGTTCCATCTCAATTTTAAATCTACTACTATCTATATCATGCTGATGTAAAACTTTGTCAATAACTTTTCTAATAGTTGACTGGGTATCAAGTGCAATGAATCGTAGTTTATAAAGATCTTCTTTTTGTATATCTGGAACTTTTGAGAAATTGTGTGAGGTAGGTAGTATTAAAGCTAGTTCGTCTTCGGCATAAGATGTGACTTGCAATACGTCTTTAAGTTCATATGGAACTTCTCCTCCAATAACTGCCAAATCAACCTGTCCGCTAGCTACGCTCCACGATATTAATCGTGTAGAGTGCACTTGTAGTTGAACATTTACTTGTGGATATCTTTGCCTAAATAGCCCAATAAGCCTTGGCATTAAATATGTTCCAGTAGTTTGACTAGCTCCAATAATTAATGAGCCTCCCTGTAGATTCTGTATATCTTCTAATGCTCTACATGTTTCTTCACATAAAGCCAAAATTCTACCTCCGTATCTTAATAATAAGTTTCCTGCCTCTGTTAGAGTTGCTTTTTTATTACCTCTTTCGAACAGGGGTATGTCTAGTTGTTTTTCTAGGTTTTGTATCTGTAAACTTACGGCTGGTTGAGATACGTATAAGCTATTAGCAGCTTTTTTAAAACTACCTTCTTTGATAATAGCTTTTAAAATACGTAATTGATCTAGTGTAAAAGGTAAATCTCTCATATTTTTTATATAAAGATAGTAAAGAAAAAGAAGTAACATTTAATATCTAGTATTATTTTTCTTTTATATATTATCATTACAGTATGATCATTATAGTATTCTATCAGAATAGAATTACTATTATAGTATAAATTAATTATTAATAGTACCAAAGGAAGTTTATTATGGATATGAGATTAATTATAGTCTTTCTGCCAGTTATTGCTGCAGGTTCGTGGGCAATATATAATATTGGAAGAATGGCATTGCAGCAATTTCGTAGTATGTAATCTATAATTAAAATATCAAACTGTTATAATTTAAGTTAGGAAGAAAAAAAGATATGCTCACAAAAATATCTTTTTTTCTTGCACTCTTCAATTAATACTTTTATTTTTTATTCATTTTGTATAGTATAAATGTATTATATTTTTAATAAAAAAATTATTAAGCAATATGGCTGTACCTAAAAAACGTACTTCTAAAGCGAAATCTAAAAAAGCAGTGTGGAAAAGAAAAGCTTTATTTTATAGTAAAAAGTCTTTATCTCTAGCTAAATCCTTGCTTACGAGTAAAAACAGCAGTTTTATATATCTAAACAAAAGTTCTGCTTTTTTAGATAGCAAATAGATCTTAAGAATGAGTTTATTTTATTAAGTAGTTTATAATTTAATTTTTTGTATCTTACGATGAAATTATACTGTCTTAGTAGTAATATCAAAGTTTTAAAGTGTTATGATAGCAATCTTATGATACATTTTTCTTTTTTAAAAAGTGTTTTATTATTCAATTGCTGTGAAAGCTGTCAATATTTGATTATTAATAATAATCATAAGATAAATAACATTTCTATCATCATCTTAACAGATATGCATATCAGTAATTTATCTGGATTAGTAGGACTTTTATCAAGTCTTAACTTGTTAGGTCGTATTAAGTCTTTACATATTTATGGTCCTAAAGATTTAGCTAATTATCTAGAATTAAATAAAAAGTATTCTCATACTAATTTTTGTTATGTGATTTATATTCATATTTTGACCCCTGGTTTAGTTATTAGCAATCATAATTATAAAATTTATAGTTTGGGTTATAATTATGAGCATAATTTTCTAATTATAGAAAAAGAAAAAACTGGGGCTTTTTTAGCAAGTAAAGCTCTGTCTAATGGTTTAGTTCCAAATTCTTTATATAGTAGGCTTAAAAAAGGATTGATTTTTTTATTACCAGATGGATGCTTACTAAGTGGTAATAGTTTTACTTGTTACAATCTACATGGCAGTCAAGTATCTTTTGTATCAGACAGGTACTATAGAAGAAAAAATTTAGAAACCCTTTCAGGATCAGAGGCTATTTTTTTCTAAAAAAATGTTTATTATGCTATCGATATACTTTATAATTTAATTATATATTAATAACCCTATTAAGTACTGTATATTTTTTATCTATGACTTATGCTATTGTTGAAGCAGGTGGAAAGCAAGTATGGATGCAAGCAGGAAAATTTTACGATATAAACTATGTTCCTGGTAATCCTGGTGATGTTATTGAGTTAAATAGAGTTCTATTTATGTATAAAGATAATATCTTTAAAATAGGTACTCCATTTTTACAATCGAATTTTGTAAAAGCAAAAATTTTAAGGCACGTTAAGGGAAAAAAAATAACTGTATTTAAGATTAAACCAAAAAAAAATGCCAGATGTAAAAAAGGACATAGACAAAAATTAACTAGGCTTTTAGTACAGAGTATTATTTAAATAAGAATAAGTATTTTTTATAATTTTTAAGTTTATTTCGAGGTATATAATAAGGTGGCTCATAAAAAAGGGAGTGGTAGTACAAAAAATGGCAGAGATTCTAATTCCAAAAGATTAGGAATTAAAAAATATGGTTATGAAAAGGTTTCTGCTGGAAATATTATTGTTAGACAAAAAGGAAGCAGGTTTAAAGTTGGAAATAATGTTGCTCAGGGAAAAGATTATACAATATTTTCTCTTATTGATGGTTTTGTTAAATTTGAAAAAATTAACAATACTAAAAGAAAAATTAGTGTATATTCTGTTATTTAGTTTTAATATAATATATACTGCTTTTTAATTAAGATAAATTTTACTTATTTTAATAATGGTAAAAAAAATTATAATCTCTTATTTTAATAATATAGCAGCAGTTTTAAATAATAACAGAATAGAAGAAATAATTGTAGTTAACCAAGCGTATCAGGTGAATGATATTTATGTCGGGGTAGTACAAAAAATTTTTTCAAGTATTAATGCTGCTTTTATTAAATTAAGTAAATATGGTAAAAGTGGATTTATCCATATTAACGACATTAGACCTTTAAAACGTAGCAAACATATCTACCATATTAATGATATACTTACAGTTAATCAAGTAGTATTGGTACAAGTTATAAAAGAGCCAACTTTTAATAAGGGTCCTCGCCTAACTGCTAATATTCGTTTGCATGGTAGGTACTTGGTCTTAATGCCTTTTTGTAGTACGGTATCTATTTCTTATAAAATTTATGATGAAAATGAAAGAATATATTTATATTCTCTAGCTCTTTTAATAAGGCCTCGGGCAATGGGTATATTAGTTAAGTCTTCAGCTGAAGGAGTAAGTGAAAGAGCAATAATTCAAGACTTAGATTTATTGAAAAAACAATGGTTTTTTATAGAAAAAATGGCTAGCTCTACTTCCTCTTATTATTTAATTTATAGAGATGAAGATCTAATAAAAAAAATTGTGAGAGATTTCTATGACTATAGCATTAAAAAAATTATTGTAGATTCTGCAGGTGGATTAAAAAAGTTATATTATTATTTAAGTAGATGTAGTGTACTTACTTTAAAGATTAATACTAAGTTGCAATTTTATAATAGATCTATGTGTATTCTTGAGCAATTTGGTATTAAAAAAACTATTAAAAAAGCGCTAAAGTCTAGAGTTAAATTATTGTCCGGCGGATATATTGTTATAGAAAGTTACGAAGCTCTAACAGTAATTGACGTTAATTCTGGTTCTTTTAATAAGTCTTATAATTCTAAAGAAGCGATTCTTAAAACTAATTTTTATGCAGCAATTGAAATAGCTTATCAAATGAGAATTAGAAATATTAACGGAGTCGTTATTATAGATTTTATTGATATGTATTCTAAAAAAGATCAGTTGCAGCTATTAGAGCATTTTAATCGTTTATTAAAATATGATAGCGCAAAACCTCAAATCATACAGTTATCCGAATTAGGTCTCGTAGAGCTAACTCGGAGACGTAAGGGACAAAGCTTACAGGAGCTTTTTAATAGTATGAGCATTAAATGTATAAGGCCGTTAGGGGTTAGCAGATTTTGTTATGAAAGTTTTTTTGGTGCTTTACGTAGTAATTCGGAAGGGCAATTAGTGGTAAACAAAAATATTCGTTCTTTATTTTTTGGCAAAAAGTTTACGAACAATTTTATCATACCAAAAAAGGTATTTTATTTTTACGACAATTCATCTGGCCGATGTTTCAAATTTTTAGATAGACAGCATATGGTCCGCTTATTTTCTCCAAAGGCAAATTACATTGTTCCTCTAGTCTTTTATTTAGATTTAATCAATTTTCGCTATTTTGCAGATGTATAAAATAAAAAGCTACAAGCGTTTTTGCTTATAGCTTTTTATTTTTGGATAAAAATTTGCTGTCTTTAAAGGTTTCTTACCAAATTTGTTTTAGCCGTTAATAGATGGAGCAATTAAAGCTAATGGTAAAGATTCTTGAGAAGCTAGATCTAGAGGGAAGTTGTGAGCATTACGCTCGTGCATTACTTCCATACCTAGGTTAGCTCTATTTAAGATATCTGCCCAAGTGTTAATTACACGACCTTGACTATCAACAACTGATTGATTGAAATTGAAGCCATTTAAGTTGAAAGCCATTGTACTTACAGACATTGCTGTGAACCAGATACCTACTACTGGCCATAGACCTAAGAAGAAATGTAGTGAACGAGAGTTATTGAAACTTGCGTATTGGAAAATTAAACGACCGAAGTAGCCATGAGCTGCAACGATGTTATAAGTTTCTTCTTCTTGACCGAACTTGTAGCCATTGTTAGCTGATTCACTTTCAGTTGTTTCACGAATTAAACTAGAAGTTACTAGCGATCCGTGCATAGCACTGAATAGAGATCCACCGAAAACACCAGCAACACCTAGTTGGTGAAATGGGTGCATTAAGATGTTGTGTTCAGCCTGGAATACAAGCATAAAGTTGAATGTACCAGAGATACCAAGAGGCATACCATCAGAGAAGCTTCCTTGGCCAATTGGGTAAACAAGGAATACTGCTGCTGCTGCTGCTACAGGAGCTGTAAAAGCAACTGAGATCCAAGGACGCATACCTAGTCTATAGCTAAGTTCCCATTCTCGTCCAATATAGCAGCATACACCTAGAATAAAATGAAGAACGATTAATTGGTAAGGACCACCGTTATATAACCATTCGTCTAAAGATGCAGCTTCCCATATAGGGTAGAAGTGAATTCCTATAGCTGCAGAGCTAGGAATAATAGCACCTGAAATAATGTTGTTTCCGTAAAGTAGAGACCCTGCAACTGGTTCGCGGATACCATCAATATCTACTGGCGGTGCAGCAACGAATGCAATGATGAATACAGATGTAGCAGTTAATAGTGTTGGAATCATTAATACACCAAACCAACCGATGTAAAGACGGTTTTCTGTACTAGTGATCCAAGTACAAAAACGTTCCCACAGGCTTGCGCTTTCGCGTCTTTCTAAAGTAGCAGTCATAATAGTTATTTTCTTATTTTTTAGGATTTTATAGATACTTCCCAAGTTAGTTGCTTGTTACCGATATTATTACAAAAATTGTATTAGGATGTAAAGTATTTAAGCACTATTTGCTATCTAGGTTCAGTAAGCTTACTATTTATATCAATTGTAGCGATCTTTTTTTGTTAATTTTTTCTATGCGGACGGAGAGACTCGAACTCTCACAAGATATACTTATTAGAACCTAAATCTAACGTGTCTGCCAATTTCACCACGTCCGCTTATTTGAATTTTAAACCCAACGCCTAGTATTCTACTATATTATAATTAGAAAAACAAGTATTTGATTAATACTTGTTTTTTTGTTAATGTAGTATTTATTATTTATACATAAATTTTCCTTAGTAGCTCAGTGGTAGAGCGGTCGGCTGTTAACCGATTGGTCGTAGGTTCAAGTCCTACCTGAGGAGTCATTTAAAATGATTGCGTTAACTTTGATCTTTTTAAAACTTATGATTTTATTGCCATGCTATTAAATAATTTTTTATCTTATTTTGAAACAGCTTTGTATAATTTGCAGCACAGAATAGCTTTTTTACTGCTTCAAAAAACAGATATTTTTCAAGCAAATATATTTTTTTTATTTTTCTTCGCCGGTATTATAACTGTACTAAATCCATGCTTTGTTTCTATAATTCCAATAGGTATTTCTTATCTGAATAATTACAGGCTTCAGGTTTATAAAAATATTTTTGCTTTAGGTTTAATAACAAGCATACTTGTTACTATTTTAATTATCAGCTTTTTTAGTTATAATTATTTTTTATATCTAACTCATATACCTTTTTTATCTTTAACCGTCTTAATTGTTCTATCGTTAAACCTGCTTCAGGTGCTAAATTTTTCTTATTATTTAAGTACGCCTAGTAATAATATGAATCGAATTGTTAATAAAAGTGGCGTTTTCCTACAGTGTTATTTTAGCGGTTTTATTATAGGTTTTACAACCGTTCCTTGTAGTAGTCCTATTTTTACAATTATGCATTTTTTATTATATAATTCCAGCAAGATATTTGTTTCTCTAACATACTTAACAGCATATTTTTTTGGTTGCTTATTACCCCTATTTATTATTTTATATGTATTTATTAATTATGTACATGTTCGCGCTTTAGCATACTTATCTAGTATTATTGTTCCTCTTGTAGGTTTTTCTACTTTAACTTTTTCTTTATTTTTTCTTTTAGAAAAAATTTTGTTATAGTTAATTTTTATTAAGTTTTTATTGCTAAACTTTGTAGTATACTTAACTAGTAACTAAATGAAAAAAATTGATTTATGAAATCTCGTAATATTGTTTGGCTTTTTTTTAAAAGATTATCTAATTTGAATTTTTCTATTGGTCTACTATCATTGATATCTTTCTTTATTATGATAGGCTCGGTAGTGGAGCAGAATCAAGACTTATCTTATTATCAGACCTACTATCCTATTATGAGTGATAAAATATTTTCTGTTAACTGGCAGTTAATTTTGTTTTTTGGTCTGGATCATTTATATCAAACATGGTGGTTTATTTTTTCACTTGTTGCGTTTGTATCCAGTTTACTAGTTTGTACCTTTTCTACACAGCTACCTAGTTTACAAAATTCTCGGCGCTGGAAGTTTTCTAGTAGCATTTCAGGTGCAACTAATATTTGTAGAGAATTGAAAAGTCGCGAATATAACCTGAAAAATTCTTCTATTAATGCTATCTATGTACTAGATTATTTTCGTTTTTACGTGTTTCATAAAAAAGAGTATTTATATGCATATAGAGGACTATTAGGGCGTCTAGCTCCTATTTTTGTTCATTTTGCGATGATCTTTATTTTGTTGGGCTCTATGCTAAATGTATTGTTAGGTTACACTGCCCAAGAAATAATTCCTAATGGCGAGGTATTCCACGTTAAGAATGTTATTAACTCAGGTTTTTATAGTAAACTTAGATCTAGTTTTACGTGTAAAATAGATGATTTTTTCTTGCAGTATAATCCAGATAATTCAATTAATCAGTTTTTTTCAGTTTTATCAGTTCTAGATAATCGAAATCAGACAATTGTTAGTAAAAAAATATTTGTAAATTCACCTCTAAGGTTTAATGGGCTGACATTCTATCAAACTGATTGGAACGTCAATTCGGTTAGGTTATTTATTGGAAGCGGGTTGGATCTGATTTTGCAGCTAAAATTATTAAAGATTAATATCAGTGGCAAATCTTGTTGGTTATGTAAAGTCCCATTGGAAAATGATAAATTGATATATTTAATTTTATTTGACCTCAATAATAAAATTATTATATCAAATAGTAGTGGATTCATTTTTGGAAGTGTCTACAAAAATCAAGCTTTTTATATAAATAATGTTCCACTGGAAATAAAAGAAATAATTTTAGATACAGGTCTACAGATTAAAACAGATTCAGGAATTGAGATAGTTTATTTTGGTTTCTTTGTTTTAATGCTTACAACAATTGTAAGCTATATTTCCTATTCTCAGATTTGGATATATGCAAAAAATAGTCTGTTTAGTTTTTCGGGTTCTACTAATCGAGCCGTTCTGTTTTTTGAAGAGGATATTGCTAAAATAAATTTTTTTTACAGTTATTATACTTTTTCTAAGCCGCAAATAGTCCATAACTCCAGAAGTTTTAAGAAAATAGAAAATTGTGAATGATTGTTTTTCCGCTGTGTGTCCATAAACTTTCGGGGTGAAATTGAACTCCGCATAGTTTTGGATATATTTTATGTTGACATCCCATAATAGTATTATCTTTTGCCCAAGCTATAACTTTTAAATTTTCTGGTAAACTGTTCTTATCTATAGTTAAGCTATGGTATCTAGCTGCTAAGAAGGGGCTGGGTAACTCATTGAATAATTTATGTTTATTATGAAATACTTCACTTGTTTTGCCATGAAATGGCGTAATTAACTGCTTAATTTTTGCTCCATAAGTATAACCTATAGTTTGGTGTCCTAAGCACACACCTAAAATAGGTATTTTTTGAGCGTAATTAGTAAGTATGTCTAAGCATGCCCCGGAATCTTTTGGATTCCCCGGTCCTGGAGATATAATTATATGACTTGGATTAATGTTCGCAATTTTTTTCACAGAAATTTCGTCATTTCTTTCTATCTGAATTTTTAACTTTAATTCTCCAACATTTTGAACAAGGTTGTATGTGAAGCTATCATAGTTATCTATTATAAGTATCATAAAAAGTATTATATTTTATTTATTTAACAAGTCCGTTTAGTGGAGAGCTTGGATTGCCGTGAGATATTTCTTTCATCCTACCCGCTAAGTAACAACTTCTGCCTGCTTTTACGCTTAATTTCATAGCAAGAGACATTAGTCGCGGATTGTATGATTTGGCAATTGCGGTATTTAATAAAATAGCAGAAGCACCTAGCTCCATAGCCTTATTTGCCTCGCTAGTAGTACCTATCCCTGCATCGATAACTACTGGTATTTTAGAATTACTAATAATTATCTGAATATTATATAGATTTTTTAATCCTTGTCCTGATCCGATTGGTGAGCCTAGAGGCATAATTGTAGCACATCCAATTTCTTCTAGTTGTTTAGCTAGTATTGGATCTGCGTTGATATATGGTAGTACAGTAAAATTTTTATTTACTAAATATTCTGCTGCTTTTAGAGTTCCTATAGGATCGGGTAATAGATTGTAGGGATCCGATATTACTTCTAATTTAATAAATCGATTATTAAACTGTCCTAGTCTTTTATTTATTTCTTCACTTATAGCCGCGATTCTAATTGCTTCCTCTGCTTTTTCACATCCGGCTGTGTTAGGTAATAGCCATAATTTTGTCCAATCTAGTCCATCTATCAAATTACTTTTCCCCCTTTCTTTCGCGTATTGTGCTCTTCTTATGGCAACTGTTACAATTGAGGTTTCGCTGATATTTATGCTTTCTTTTGCTTCTTTTAAATTTTTATATTTACCCGTGCCTAACATAAGGCGCGAATGAAAAGTATGGTTAGCAATTATTAGCGGATCGTTTTTTTCCAATAAATTTTGTGATTTTTTTAGCGCTTGAATAAAATCTTGTGTCATATTTACTATTGATATACATTTAATATTTTGTATAATTGTGTTTATATTATTTTTGGCAACGTGTTATATTTTATTTTAGGATATTTTGATCATGTTTAATTATATACCATCCTGGATAATTAGTTTTATATTTATAATAATATTTGGAGTAATATTTTATCAAGTTTATCTTAGAATTATAAATGCGTATTCTTATGGTAAAAACGATATTACAATTATTGATAAAATAGGTTCAGTGCTACCTTATGGCTTACCTTTGCTAGAGGGTCTACAAAATTTTGGCCAACAAATACTGCCCGATTATCCTTTTAGTCTGATGAGTTTATATAAACAAACTTTAATGCCTCTAGTAATCTTTTATGTAACTCATCCAGCTTTAGCTTTTATTGTTTTTTTTGTTCTTTATTATTTGTTTGTACGCACAAAAAGTCCTATACCCAATAGACCCTTTATACGCTTTAACGTTTTGCAGTCTATTTTATTATTTTTAATTAACTCTCTACTGGGAGCTACTTTTCGTGCTTTACCGATAGAATTTAGAGTTAGTATTTACGGTTTAATGTTATGCAATACTTTATTTTGGTTTGTTCTCTCAACAATTGTATACTCTATTTTTAAATGCGCCCAAGGTAGATATTCTAAAATACCAGTTATTTCTCAAGCTGTTAGAATACAGATTGATAGTTAGTGATCTTAGATGTAATATATAAGTATACCTCTTGAATTTTTAACTAATGGAATAAAATATGTTTTTAATTAATTATGAAACGATTTATATTTTGAAGCCTGATGCAACTGAGCAAGTCAATCTCTCTATATTAAACTATTACAAAAAATTTATAAAAATTAAAGGAGGGAAAAATATTTCAGTTCAGCATAGAGGTAGACGTCATTTAAGCTATAACGTAAAGCACTATTATGATGGAATTTATATTCAGATGAATTATCAAGCTACTGGTGAATTAATTAGGTTATTAGAAAAATCTATGCGTTTCAATGTCAACATAATAAGATATTTAACAACTAAAAATAGCTCATTAAATAGTATTACCTTTGAAAGCTAATATAAAGCATACATATTTTTATTTTGCGTAATATTAAATTATTTTTTTTCATTTTTAAGATTGGGTTATATTAAATATATAAAAATTAACTAATTTATAATCATTAAGGATACTTATGATTAGCGACAGCCAGATATTTATTGCGTTATTGTTTGCCCTAGTTTCTGCTATCTTAGCAATAAGACTAGGAGTTGATTTATATCAGTAAAGTTTTATAATTATAGTTTTTTATATTTTATTTAGATTTTTAAATAACTTTTTTATATTAAATTTAATTTATCTAGGAATACGATGTTGATTTATTTTATATTAAGTATATAAATAGTTAAATTTTATATAAGTATAAAGACATAGTGACTAATACTGAAAACCAAGCTAGACCTATTTTTCCTTTTACTGCAATTATTGGACAGGAGGAGATGAAGCTAGCTTTAATTTTAAATGTTATAGATCCTAAGATAGGTGGCGTAATGATTATGGGAGATCGCGGTACTGGCAAATCTACGACTATTAGGGCAATAGCAGATTTGTTACCGGAAATAGAGGTTGTTGCCGATGATTTATTTAATTCCCATGTTTCTGATTATGATTTAATGTCTGATTTTGTCAAAAATCAAATTAATCGGGGTAAAGAACTTCTTACAAAATGGATAAAAGTTCCTATGGTAGATTTACCCTTAGGTGCTACTGAAGATCGTTTATGTGGAACTATCGATATCGAAAAAGCTTTAAGCGAGGGGGTTAAAACCTTTGAGCCGGGACTGTTAGCTAAAGCTAACAGAGGTATTTTATATGTAGATGAGGTAAATTTGTTGGATGATCATTTAGTTGATATTTTACTAGATTCTTCCGCCTCTGGCTGGAACACTGTAGAAAGAGAAGGAATTTCCATAAGACATCCTTCTAGATTTGTTTTAGTTGGTTCTGGGAATCCTGAAGAAGGAGAGTTAAGACCGCAACTTTTAGATCGTTTTGGCATGCACGCTGAAATCCGTACTGTTAAAGAACCTTCTTTAAGAGTACGGATTGTAGAACAAAGATCCGATTTCGATAAAAATCCTGAAGCCTGTATAGATAAATTTAGGGAACAGCAAATTAAATTAAAAGAGAATATTCTTTTAGCTCAAAGTAAACTTCCAAATGTGATTATCGATTATTCTTTAAGAGTAAAGATTTCAGAGATCTGTAGTATTTTAAATGTAGATGGCTTAAGAGGAGATATTGTTACTAATAGGGCTGCTAAAGCATTTGCTGCTTATCAAGGACGTGAAGAAGTCACTCTAAATGATATAAAAACAATTATTACACTATGCTTACGCCATAGATTACGCAAAGATCCCCTAGACACAATAGATTCGGGGAGCAAAGTAGATAGGGTGGTTGGTGAGGTAATTGGCGATGTATAGTTTATAGGCTCAGTAGGATTCGAACCTACATTAGAGACTTAGAAGGTCCCTGTCCTGATCCTTTAGACGATGAGCCCTTTTAATAAATTTGTTCACTTTTTGTTTTTCAATAATTGAGCGGTACTGGACTTGAACCAGTGACCACCTGCTTGTAAGGCAGGCGCTCTACCACTGAGCTAACCGCCCGACACTATATCAATCAAGTATAAAAATTTACTACACAAAAATCAAGTCTTTGTCTTCAAGTTTTTATAAATTAATTATTTACCGCTCAAATATGTATAAATACTTTAGTAGAATTATTTTATTTTTCAAATTACTCGCTATGTTATTTGATTTAAATAGTGTAAGTCTATCGAATATATTAATGCAAGTTCGAATATTATATTCTTCATCCTTATCGGTTGTAGTAATAACAGCTTTTTTTATGGGTCTTGTGTTTAGCTTGCAAATAGTAAAAGAATTCCTTTATCTTAATGCAGTGAATTTAGCAGGTTCAATTCTTGCTTTAGCTTTTTTACGAGAGCTATCTCCGGTTTTAACTTCTGTCATTTTAATAGGTAAAGTAGGTTCCTATTTTACAGCTGAGCTTGGCACCATGGCAATAACTGAACAGATTGAGATTTTATACGTTCTAGGTGTTAATCCAATAGGCTATTTAGTTTTACCTCGTGTTATATCTTTTCTTATTTTGATACCTATTTTTAATCTAGCTTCTTTTGTGACTAGTTTATGTAGCAGCTGTTTTATTTGTTTTTTGTTATATAACATTGATTCCTTTACGTTTTTTAATTCTGTTTTATCTGTTTTATCGTGTGTAGATTTATTAAAATCTTGTTTTAAAGCATTTATCTTTGGCTTCTTTATTTCAGTTATCAGCTGTCTGTGGGGAATAAGTACTAGAGGAGGATCAAGGGGGGTAGGAATTGCTACTACATCTTCTGTTGTAACATCTTTACTTGTAGTTTGTATTTTAGATTTTTTTCTATCTTATTATTTATTTAGTAGTTTGGAAAGTTCTTTGAAAAAACTGTAAAAAGAAAAATTCTGTGTTATATGGAATAAGAATATGTCTGTATAGAGATATTATTTATTTTTTGTAATAATTTTTTTATATTTATGTAATTTTTGTATAAAAAAAAATATATCATATATATTAAAATATTATAATACATGTTTTTATGATTTTTTATTTAAACTTAGGAGTTATTGCATGTCAGGAGGATCAACAGGTGAGCGTCCTTTTTCAGATATTATTACTAGTATACGTTACTGGGTTATTCATAGTATAACTATTCCAGCTTTATTCGTAGCAGGTTGGTTGTTTGTAAGTACGGGTTTAGCCTATGATGTTTTTGGAACGCCTAGGCCAAACGAATATTTTACTCAGGATCGTCAACAAGTCCCTTTAGTTAACGATCGTTTTAGCGCAAAGCAAGAGTTAGATGATTTAACTAAAGGAATATAATCAAGGAGTATTTTACTATGACGAAAAAAAATTCTAATCAACCAATCTCGTATCCAATTTTCACATTTCGCTGGCTTGCTATACATGGTCTAGCAATTCCTACTGTATTTTTTTTAGGTGCGATAACATCTATGCAATTTATTCAAAGATAAGGAAAAAATTTTATTATGAGTAATCCTAATCCTAATAAAGAACCCGTAGAATTGAATCGTACATCTTTGTTTTGGGGTCTGTTATTAATTTTTGTTTTGGCGGTTCTGTTTTCTAGCTACTTTTTTAATTAGTTGTGGCTTTTTGGTTTTCAGATAGTACTTTAGCTAAAATATAGACACAAAGCTTATAGTTTTTATATTTTTTCTTTTATGAAGTTTATTAATTGAATATTATAGTATAATTTGGGAGAAATAAATCATATGACTAATACAGGTAGAGTTCCTTTGTGGCTTGTAGCCACTGTTGGTGGTATAGCTGTAATTACAGTACTGGGAATTTTTATTTATGGATCTTATTCCGGTGTAGGCTCATCCCTATAGATATTCCAAAATATCCTGCGGAACAAAAATTAGATATAATTATATTATATCTATTATGTTGATTAAAATTATCTTTTAAGGTAATTTTTACGTTAACTAACTATATATTTTACGATATAGAATCCTGTTCTATATATATAAATAGTAAAGCCATGCTCAGACCAGGAAAAATTATTCCTGTCAGGGGGACTAAAATAGATGGTAAATATGATGCTGTCATAATAGAATTGTATTATTTAGTAATAGTAAAGTTATATATACTATTATATGGTAAATTTATCTATTATAATAACAATATTAACGTTTTTTTATTATTGAAAAAATCTATGAATGATGTAGATAAGATAATGTCAGATAGTTTTGTTGCTATGTGTAAATTTTCTGAAAAATATGCAAAAAAAACTAATACATATTTTTGTTCAGATACAAGCGTGACGGCTGTTGTTATAGACGGTTTAGCAAAGCATAAAGACACGTATGGTGCTCCTTTATGTCCCTGTCGTCATTACGATAATAAATATAAAGAAGTATCTAATGCTTATTGGAATTGTCCCTGTGTTCCTATGAGAGAAAGAAAAGAATGTCACTGTATGTTATTTTTAGTACAAAATAATGATTTTGCGAGTAGCAATCAACAGATTGATCCAAGTATTTTATTTAAAAAAACTTTATAGATTCGAAAAATACACGTAGAAATTGTATTTTTCAAATTTTTTTAGAGTATCGATTTTTTGGGTACCTATAAATTGCTTTTTTTTAGATATAGCAAGACGATTACAGCCGGCCCTACAAGTACTATAATTCCCAGCGAAATCAATTGACCTAAAACTTGCCAGTTAATCATAAATATCCCCTAGTTATGTTGTGAATGTAAATACTACTATATAATATCACATATTATGATTTTTATTTTATATTTTCAATATAACATACATCCAATTTTGACAAAGGCGTATGTTAATAGCGTTGTTGATATCTGCGGCCCTGTATTCTTTATTGTTTGTATTAATATACTTAATTATTTTGAGTAAAGTTTTTTTATTGGCAACTAGATGAAAATTATGGTAAATAAATAGCTGTAACATTCTTGCTTGTATAGAAAAAGGTTCTTTCTTTAATAGATAAAAATTTATAGATATATAGTAATCGCTTCTTAGATAAATATATAATTTATTAACTTTTTGTTTTATATATTCGTTATCATAATGGCAGGTTTTTAGAAATTTAATAAAATGACTCGCATATCTGTTATTTAGATATTTTCTTAAATAGGGTAAAATTTCATGTCTTATGCGATTGCGTTTTATTTCATAATTGTAGTTAGTTGTATCCGACCATAGCGGTAAAAAACGTTTTTTACAGAAAAACGTTATATCTTCTCTGCTTGTTGAAATTAGCGGCCTAAAAAGATTTAAATTATAATTTAATTTTCTATGAAAACTTAAACTCGTAGCTCCTTCGAGACTAGTTCCTCTAGTCAAATTAAGTAAAAAAGTTTCTAATTTATCGGTTTTAGTATGAGCGGTTACGATAGCTTCGTGTCGATTAATAGCAGCATGATTTATAATAATATGATATCTGTGTTTTCTTGATACATGCTCGGAAGAATTGAGTTGATTAATTTGATATATATATATTTTTTTTTTAAAAACTTTCATGTAGCTAATAATATGTTGTATTTGTTTTTTACTATCTATACGCCATTGATGATCTATATATATATATTCAATTTTATATAGGTTGTATAGTTTGTCGAAAGATTCTAAAAGTTTGATTAGGCAAATTGAATCTTGGCCTCCTGAAATTGCTACTAGTATAGATTTTATTTTATATTTATCAGCTAGTTTATTTAAAGTGTAGTTAAAGTATTTTTGCATTTTTAATTATATATTTAGAGGTTAGCGTAAAGATTCAGTATGTTTACGTGTTAAAGCATTAGATAGCTTTTATTTTGTATTAAATTTAAGAAATATAAGTAAACTTGGGTTATTTAGCTTTATGACTACTATGTTGTTATTGATATTTACTAATAAGTATGATATTTATATTAGTGTGGGCTGCTAACTCAATGGTAGAGTACTCGGCTTTTAACCGATTAGTTCCGGGTTCGAGTCCCGGGCAGCCTAATTTTATTAGATATTTAGTTCTTTTTCCTTACTTATATTAAGCTATGTGTATACTATTAATCAAATTTGATTATTTATTTTTTACCGATTATAAAAAAATGAATATAATTTCTAGTGTATTAAGTAAAAAACGAGACAGTCGCTCTTGCGCATTAATTCCATTCATTATTGCAGGTTATCCAAGCTTAGATGTAACAGTTGAGGCACTTCATTTGTTAGATAAAAGAGGAGCAGATATTATTGAACTAGGTATTCCGTACGCTGATGCTTTAGCAGACGGCCCTTTAATACAAAATGCTTCCAAAGCTGCTTTGAATCAAGGTACTTATATCGACCAGGTGCTAAAAATTTTAGAGATGGTCGATGGGGGTATAAAGGCTCCTATCATTATTTTTACTTACTATAATCCGGTTTTAGTAAGAGGAGTCGAAAAATTTATTAAGGAAATTGCATTTTTGGGCGCTAAAGGCCTAATTATTCCAGATCTACCGGTAGAAGAAACAGATTACCTGATTTCTGTATGCTCATACTACGATATAGAATTAGTATTATTTATTGCCCCTAATAGTTCAAATCATAGAATAAATAAAATTTTATCTAAATCTCCAGGCTGTTTATATATAGTGAGTAGTAAAGGCGTAACAGGTATTAGAGACTCTATTGATACTAAGCTGAAAACTCTGTTTGAAGATATTAAAAATAGAACAAATAAGTTAACTATGCTAGGATTTGGTATATCTACTAGTGAACAAGTTTCCATTATCTCTAAGTGGAATGTAGATGGTATAGTAATGGGGAGTTCTTTTATTAAAATTTTATCTAAAGCTAATGATTTTTCTGACGTACAAATGTTAGATAGGCTAGGTCATTTTTGTTACACAATGAAGTCATCTATTTAATCTATCTAAGTTAACTATACTAGATTGCCTGTTTGTTATTTTCTCTATTATAGGTATAGGTTATACCCCCAGGGGAATTCGAATCCCCGTTACCTCCGTGAAAGGGAGATGTCCTAGGCCTCTAGACGATGGGGGCCTTTATTATAAATCGTTACCTAAATAAGGTTAATCAATTTTTGTAATTATGTCAACCTTTAAGTCTAAATTTTTTATGACGGAACTAGATATTTACTATTAAACGTGATCTCATAATTAAATATATAACATTCTGTCTAATAGATGTTACCATGCTGATAAACAGATTGAAGGCCTCGTTTTTATATTCTATTAGTGGATCCTGCTGTCCATAACTACGCCAACCTATATATTCTTTCAGTAAATTCATTTTCTCTAGATGATCCTGCCAAGTTTGGTCTATTTGCTGTAGTAGGTAGTATTTTTCTAGTTTTCTTATGAGAGCAGGTCTTAGTTGTTCTAGATATTCTTCTCTTAAGTCGTAACTGATTCTTAGTTGCTCGTATAAAAAAGTTTTGAGCTCAATTGCGTCTATCTTTATAAGTCTGTTAATGGAAAATTGTGTATTTATGTTAAGTAGTTTTAGTACTTGTACTAAAATTTTATGTCTTGTATTGATGTCCGCCCTGGCGTACGCATGTAGCATTTCATCAATGCAGTTTTCTCCATACTCTATAATACAGTCTCTAATAAAAACTGATTTTAGAATTTTCTTTCTTTCGCTATATATAGCTTGTCTTTGACTATTTATTACCTCGTCATATTCAAATAATTGCTTTCTTATGTCATAAAAATATCCCTCTACTTTTTTCTGAGCAGAATTCAGGCTTCTACTTAAAATAGCCGATTCTATAGGAGTATCATCATCCATTTTTAGGGTATTCATTAATCTTGTTATTTGTTCTCCTCCAAAAATTCTAAATATATTATCCTGTAAGCTTAAAAAAAACCTTGATTTTCCTGGATCCCCCTGACGTCCAGATCTGCCTTTTAATTGGTTGTCTATTCTTCTTGATTCGTGTCTTTCTGTTCCAATGACATATAGTCCTCCTAGCTCGACCACCTCTTTCTTTTCCTTACTGCACAAGATAACACATTCGTTTAGTATACCTTGATATATTTGAAAATTTTTTCTGTCTATCTTAGATTTTGTGTTTAATAAGTTGCTTGTATTAGTAACGTCTTCTATATACGTGTCAATTCCTAGTTCATCGATATTTTTATTTTCATTTAAGAAAGAAGTTTCTGCCTGTTTTATTAAAGAATCAATTTTCTGAGATTTATATAGCTTTTCGTGTATATTATTGAAATATGGCCTTGATTTAAAGGATTTTTGGGTACTTTTTACGTGGTTTTTTAGAATTGTTTTAGCCATTGTGATTGGATTTCCTCCAAGTATAATATCCGTACCTCTGCCAGCCATGTTTGTGGAAATTGTAATAGAGTATCTTTGACCAGCCTGAGAAATGATTTCAGCTTCTCTAGAAGCATTTTCCTGTTTTGCATTTAATAGCTTATAGGGGATTTGTAAATTATCTAGCATTTGCGATAGTAGTTCTGATTTATCTATACTTGTTGTGCCAATTAGTGTTGGTCTTCCTTTCTGATACATGTCAAGGCACTCATTTGCGACAGCCTGCCACTTAGAATATTCTGATTTATAAACTAGATCAGGCAGATCTTTTCTAATACACTTTTGATTTGTAGGTATTTCTATAACTGAGACCTGGTAGATCTTAGTAAACTCTGTTTCTTCCGTTTTGGCAGTTCCAGTCATTCCAGATAATTTTGCATATAGCAAAAATAGATTTTGGTAAGTAATTGAAGCAAGGGTTTTGTTTTCCGACTGAATAGGTAGGTTTTCCTTTGCCTCTATAGCTTGATGCAAACCTTCGCTCCATCTCCTTCCTTCCATAATTCTACCGGTAAACTCATCAACAATAATTATCTCGGAGTTTTTTATGATATATTCTTTATTTTTTAAAAAAAATTCTTTAGCTTTTAAGGCATTTATTATATATTTAATCCACCCACTATTTACGTTATATAAGTTTAAAATATTTAAAAATTTTTCACACCTCATAATTCCTTCTTCGGTTAAAGTAACATTTTTTCCTTTCTCATCTATTTCATAGTCTTTAAAGGATTTAAGTATGCTAGCAGCTTGACTAGCTGTTTTATATTTTTCGCTATTTTCTTGAGTTGCACCAGAAATGATTATTGGTGTTCTTGCTTCGTCTATTAAAATTGAATCCACTTCGTCCACGATTGCGAAATAAAAGTCTCTTTGTACTGTTTTGCTTGCATCGATGGCCATATTATCCCTTAAGTAGTCAAAACCAAGTTCGCTATTTGTCGTATAGGTAATATCGCAGTCGTATTGATTTTTTCTATCAATATAGCTCATTGTTGGCGTTACTAGACCGATTTTTAGATCTAAGAAATTAAAAATGCTTTGTGCAAGTTCAGCATCTCTTTTAGCTAAGTATGTATTGACAGTTAAAATATGAACACCTTTTTCCTGCAGTGCATTCAAGTAAGCTGGTAGAATAGCAGCGAGAGTTTTTCCTTCACCTGTTTTCATTTCTGCTATATAGCCATTATTTAAAATAATAGCTCCTAGGATTTGTACGTCGAATAGTGTTATTCCTGTTGCTCGTCTAATAGCTTCTTTAGCAGTAGCAAAAGCCTCAGGTAAAATAGGATCTATTTTGCTCTTATTTGATTTATTTACTTGAAGAGATTGTTTTAGTTTTTTAGTTTGTTTCTTCAGTTCTTCGTTGTCATAATTTTTTATATTTTCAGCATAAATATTTATTGTTTTAACAATTTGTTTATATTTGTTTAGTGAATTGTATTTTATTAAGTTTAACATAATTATTTTCTGTAATTAATTGGTAAAAAAGTTGATTATATATGGTGAAAAAAATTCTTGTACTGTTGCTAATAGTCTATTGTCATAATACAACGTATACTTTCTTCCCCACATGGGTTGATCATAATTTAGGCTATGATTTAATTTTATACAATAGCCGTAATAAATTTCTTGTACTTCTTTGTAAATATCAATTTCATATTGTACGATGGATATTCCTATAGGAATATGATTTTTTAATTTTTCTTTTCCTCTGTGACTTTTGTCATATTTAAATTGCCAAAGAGATTTAGCAAAAATTAGTTTAGTGTATAGGCAATCTTCGATCCATATATATCTTAAGTATCTATTATTTTTTAACGTATGGTTATTTTTTTGAAATTTTTTTAAAATTACCTGTTTGGCGTTTATGTAGTTTAAAATTTTTGTTAAAGATCCTTGATTCAAGAGAATAAGTTGTAGACTGGCAGGAATTAAATTTTTCAATTTATTATTTAAGTATTTTTGTTTATTCTTGTATATAGGTAGAATAAAAATGTAGTGAAATTGATGAGAATACGTGAGCATGAATAAATTATTTGATATTAGTTTTATGTCAACATGAATGTTATTTCATATATTTTACGCTATTTGTATCCTGCAGCGACACCTCTTCTAACTTTAACAGTGATTGACCATTCATTTCTTTTGGAATATTTATCTCAAGTATATCTAAAATAGTGGGCGCTATATCCGCTAAACATCCATGCGGCCTTATTTTACTTACAGACTTTTTAAGACCATCCTGTATTAATATAAAAGGTACAAAATTTATGCTGTGAGACTTGCATGGCTTATTATTTTCATCTAGCATATAATCAGCATTTCCGTGATCAGCAGTAATTATTAGTTTACCATTAACTTCCTGGATTTTTTGGTATATTTGCGTAATACATTGATCTATGATTTCGACTGCTTTTATTGTAGCAATTAGATTTCCTGTATGCCCTACCATATCCGTGTTGGCATAATTAATAACAATGAGCTTGTATTCTTGCCTGTCTATAGCTTGTATTAGATTTTCTGTTAGCTGATAAGCAGACATTTCTGGCTTTAGATCGTAAGTTTCTACTTTAGGGCTTGGTACTAATTGTCTATCTTCCCCTGGAAATGGCTCCTCGATTCCTCCGTTAAAAAAATATGTTACATGGGCGTATTTCTCGGTTTCTGCTATTCTTAATTGTTTAAAACCTTTACTTGAAATAATTTGGCCGAGAAAGTTCGTTTGATGTATATCGGGAAAAATTACTGGTGTGTTAATTAGTGTATCGTACTTCGTAAATGTTACAATTTTTAAATTATGAATTTTTTTTATTGCAAATCCTTTAAAGTTTTCTTTAGCTATACATTGCAATATTTGTCTAGTTCTATCGGGTCTAAAATTGAAAAATAGAATCCCGTCATTGTCTGATATTTTTCCATTATTTATTCTTGTGGGGGGGATGAATTCATCGGAAATATTCTGACTGTAGTAATTTTTAATAATTTCAATACAGTCACTGCAGTCAGTAATATTACTATTTTCAGTTAATATCTTATATGTTTTTTCTGTTCTATTCCATCTGCAATCTCTATCCATACTATAGTATCGGCCGCTTATAGTACATATTTTTGTATTGCTCATATTTTTTATTTGTTTAATGATATCTTTAACAAAAATAGCTGCGTTTCTGGGTGCCGTATCTCTACCGTCTGTAATTAGGTGTAGGCAGATTTCTTCGTCGTACTGCTTAGTAATCTCAAGAAGAGCTTTTAAGTGATTTATATGTGAATGTACTCCTCCATCAGAGCATAGACCGATGATATGTAGTCTTGATTTATTATTACAGACTTGTTGACACAAATTATGAATAGTTTCATTTTTAAAGAACTCTTGATTATTTATTGATCTTTGAATGCGTACCAAATTCTGATCTATTATTCGACCTGCGCCAATTGTAGCATGCCCGACTTCTGAGTTACCAACTTGTTTATCAGGTAAACCAACATCTTTTCCTGAGGCGCTTAATAAGCTGTGGGGAAAGCTAGTCCACAATTTATCCATTGTTGGAGTGTTAGATAGCTTTATTGCGTTGCCTTGAGTTTTCTCAGAATGTCCCCATCCGTCTAAAATTGCTAGCACGACAGGAGAAATAGGTTTATTATTCATAGAATAAAAAGCAGTGTCCTATTGCACGTTACTTGTAACTTAGTATTTAAAGAAAAAATATTAATATTGTAAATTGATTTTATTTTATTTTTTGCTTAAACAAAATAAAACAACTAAAATTGCGAGTAAGTGTTATTTACTATTTTAGTTGTAGTTTATGCTTATTTTGTTTAGCTTAGAGCATTTATTGCATAGTTTAAATAAGAGTTTGCCTCAGTTGCCGCTTGTCCAGATAATCCATGGTTATTTTTGATAGATTCAAGAGCTTCTATATACCAGCTAGCAGATAATTCAAAGCTACGATTAATTTCTTCTAATCCTGCAATTAAATATTCGTCCATGGGGCCAGTTGCTCCTACAATTAAGCAGTATGTTGTCATTCTTAAATAATATCCAATATCTCTTGCACATTTAGCTTTACCGATAGCGTTAGATGCATAAGTAGGTCCTGACATTTGATTTACGTAAGGAAATTTATTATATACTGCTTGTGCGGCACCTGTAATTAATCTCTGTGCATTACCCGTTAGTGTCTTAGCAGCTTCTAAACTAGCCGATGCTCTTTGATATCTTCCATTGATAGACTGTAGTTCAGCGTTACTCAAAAATCTTCCTTGACTATCTGCAGACGCAATAGCTTCTGTTATAGGTGTTTTCATTGTTTAATATAATCCCTTATTATTTTTACTACTATAATAATATACCGATATTTATACAACTGCAGAAGCAGCTCTATCAAAATATACGCTCAATTCAGAGATTAGCGATTGGCAATCGCCTGCTGATATTCCGTTTAAGTCGTTTGCTATTGATATTGAGGCTTCTTTCATTTTTTGTACTGCTACTGCAACAGAAGCTCCAGGAGTCCCAAGTGCTTGGTAAGTTTCTCTTAGTCCATTTAGACATCTATCGTCTAATACGCTTGAATCGCCTGCTGCCATAGCATATGAAATATATCTTAAAATAATATCCATATCTCTTAAACATGCTGCCATACGTCTATTGGTATATGCATTACCTCCTGGTTGAATCAGCTGAGGCTGTTCTGCAAATAAAGAGCGTGCCGAATTTGTTACTATTGCTGAGGCGTTAGATGTAATTCTATTTATAACATCTAACCTTTTATTTCCTTCTCCGACGATAGTTTCTAAAGCTTCTATTTGTTTATTGCTTAAAAATTCTCCTCTAGCATCAGCTTGAGCTATAACTTTAGCGAATGCGTCTAACATTTTTTATCTCCTTCAAATAATACAGCTATTTTTATTAACTTATTAATAAAATATAAAGTTTATGCACTTATATTATACGTTAAAGTTTTGTATTTTTTTTATTAAAAAATATTAAAATTACTATTTTCTTTAATTTTTTTAATGTTTTAAAATTTTAGTTTCTGTAATTTCGTCGATCATTTCTAGTATAGCCTTAATAATTGGCTTATTTATAGGATCATCAATAATATCAATATCTTCATATTTCCTTTTTTTGGCTCGGCTAGAAACCTGTATTGTTAAATCATATCTATTACTAGTATTTTTTAGTAATTCTTCTGTTTTATAAATTATGTATTTTAAATTTATTTTACTTGTTTCATTATTTTTTTTCATACTATGTTTTTATGGTAATACAATAAATCTTGCATGTTTTTATAAAAAATATGTAATACTATATCAATAGAATGAAATATTATACTACTTTGTACTGCAAAGTTATTAATACTATATATTATATTTTGATCAAGCAAAAGAATATATGCAAGCATTAAAACATTTTACTTATAAGTTGGGTAACCGTACAGGATATCCGTTTGTTGCTCACGAAAGAGATGCGTGTGGCGTTGGTTTTATCGCTCAAGTAAATCATGATCCATCTCATAATATTATTGCACTTGCATTAAATGCTTTAAATTGTATGGAACATAGAGGTGGATGTAGTGCAGATAATAAATCCGGTGATGGTGCCGGTATTATGACACAGATACCTTGGAATTTATTTAGTTCTGAATTGCCAGAATTGTCAATTAGTAGTGTTTCAAATTGCGGTATGGCAATGATTTTCATGTCTCAGCAGCACTATAAAAAAATTCAAGATATTTTTAAATGGGTTCTAGGTGAATATGACATAGATGTACTTGTATGGCGTAAAGTTCCGGTAGATCAGTCTGTACTGGGGCAGCAAGCTTTGTCTAATCAGCCTTTAGTCATGCAATGTTTTTTTAAAAGCAAAAAAAAATCTGATTTAGAAAATAGGCTATATATTATTAGAAAAAGAATAGAAAAGGTAGTCAATAGCACAGGTGCGGAAGTTTATAAAAATTTTTATATTTGCTCTTTTTCTTCAAGAATAGTTGTATATAAAGGAATGGTTCAATCAAAGGTATTAAGTCTATATTATAAAGATTTACTTAATCCCTTATATATCAGTAATTTTGCTTTGTATCATAGAAGATTTAGTACTAATACAATGCCAAAATGGCCATTAGCTCAGCCAATGCGCTTTATTGCTCATAATGGTGAGATAAATACTCTTTTAGGAAACTTAAATTGGATGAAATCTAAAGAGCCTTTATTTCAGCATGATTATTGGCAAAACTCGTCCGAAATACTAAATCCTATCACTAACTTTGAAAATAGCGATTCCGCTAATTTAGATGCGGTTTTTGAGCTTTTAATACGATCTGGTAAAGATCCTCAGGAAGCTCTTATGATTTTAATTCCAGAAGCATATCAAAATCATCCTTCGCTTAGTGCATGTAGTAGCATAGTAGATTTTTATGAATATTATAGTCATCTACAGGAGCCGTGGGACGGGCCGGCATTAGTTGTTTTTAGTGACGGTAGAATGGTGGGCGCTACATTAGATAGAAATGGTCTACGTCCTGCCAGATACCTTGTTACAGATGATGGTCTAGTTAGTTTGTCGTCTGAGGTTGGTGTATTAAATATAGAAAATGTAAAAATTCAAAAAAAAGGGCGTTTAGGGCCCGGTCAAATGTTTTGTGTTGACTTGTTTAACAATCAGATTCTAGATAATTTTAATATAAAAAAACAAGTTTCTCAAAAATTTCCTTATAGAGAGTGGCTGAATAAATACCAGAAGGAAATTTTATTCAAAGATTATATAGATAGTTCCAGCTTAAACGTCGTAGATATGACTCGTTTACATACAGCTTTTGGTTATACAATTGAAGATGTAGAGTTAGTAATTGAACATATGGCAAGTTCTGCTAAAGAGCCTACTTTTTGTATGGGTGATGATATCCCCTTACCTGTTTTATCTGAGAAGGCACATTTATTATACGATTATTTTAAGCAGCGTTTTGCTCAGGTTACCAACCCTGCAATTGATCCACTAAGAGAAAGCTTAGTAATGTCTTTGGATACTTATATCGGGCCTAAAGGTAATTTTTTTAAGCCTAGCAACTTGCTAGCTAAGTCAATAAAATTAAAATCACCTATAATTAATGAAAACGAATTAGTTACTCTATCTCAAAGCTTCTTTAAAACACGTAAAGTTAATACTTTTGTAAAAACTGATTTAAACCATAATGATTTTTCTTTTTATATTCAAAAAATTTGTATTGAGTGTGTAGATTGTATTAATGAAGGATTCGAGATAATCGTTTTAACTGATCGTGTTGAAAACTTAAATAAAGATTTTATTTTTATACCTCCCTTATTAGTTGTGGCCTCTGTACACCATTATTTGATTAATAAAAAATTGAGACATAGGGTTTCGTTAATTGTAGATACAGGTCAGTGTTGGAACACTCATCATTTTGCTTGTCTAATAGGCTACGGAGCTAGTGCGGTTTGTCCTTATTTGTCTTTTTTAACTGTACGTCAGTGGTGGAATAGTGCAAAGACTCAAAAATTGATGAGTAATGGTAAACTTCCTAATTTGAGTATACAAAAAGCTCAAGAAAATTATAAAATTGCTCTTGAAAAGGGACTGTTGAAAATTTTATCTAAGATGGGTATTTGTTTATTGACAAGTTATCATGGGGCTCAAATTTTTGAGATACTAGGGCTAGGTCAAGACGTTATAGATATAGCTTTTGTTGGTACGACATCAAGAATAGGTGGAATAAATCTTCAAGATTTATTTAAACATTCTTTAGCTGGCTATAAAGCTGCTTTTGTAAATAGTTTGCCTAAGCGACTGCCTAATCTAGGATATGTACAGTATAGGCCTGGTGCAGAGTATCATGTCAATAATCCAGAAATATCGAAAATTTTACATAAAGCAGTCAGAAACGATGATGTAAATTTATTTTTTAAATATAGAGATTTATTGGTAAATAGGTTACCCGCTAATTTAAGGGATTTATTAGTTTTTGCTAGTTCTAAGCAACCTATTAACATTGAAGATGTTGAATCTGTTGATAGTATACTTTCACGTTTTTGCACGGGGGGTATGTCTTTAGGTGCATTATCGAGAGAAACTCATGAAACTTTAGCAATAGCTATGAACCGTATTGGTGGTAAGTCGAATTCGGGAGAAGGAGGAGAGGATCCAAAAAGATTTACTTTAATCCAGGATTTAGATAGTGATAGTATTTCAAGTAGCTTCTCTCATCTTAAGGGATTGAAGCATAATGATACGGCAAATTCAGCTATTAAGCAAATAGCTTCTGGGCGTTTTGGTGTAACACCGAGTTATCTTGTTAGTGCGAAACAATTAGAAATTAAAATTGCCCAGGGTGCAAAACCAGGTGAAGGTGGTCAGCTTCCAGGAAAAAAGGTCAGCGAGTATATTGCAACTTTAAGAAATTGTAAGCCAGGTGTCACATTAATTTCTCCTCCTCCGCATCATGATATATATTCTATAGAAGATTTAGCTCAGCTAATCTTTGATTTACATCAAATTAATCCTGAAGCTTTAGTCTCCGTTAAGTTAGTTGCATCTGTGGGCATTGGAACAATTGCTGCCGGGGTTGCTAAAGGTAATGCTGATATTATACAAATATCAGGACATGATGGCGGTACAGGTGCCTCTCCTTTAAGCTCTATTAAGCATGCAGGTATTCCTTGGGAATTGGGTCTAACGGAAGTACATCAAACATTGTTAACAAATAATTTGAGAGAACGTGTTATTTTAAGAGTTGACGGAGGATTAAGAACGGGCCGTGATATAGTTTTAGCAGCTTTAATGGGAGCTGAAGAGTTTGGTTTTGGAACAATTGCCATGATAGCTATGGGTTGTGTAATGGCTAGAATCTGTCATACTAATAATTGCCCGGTTGGGGTAGCTACTCAGAGACAAGATTTACGTAATCGTTATCCAGGAATTCCTGCAGATTTAGTTAACTTTTTTATTTTCATTGCGGAAGAAGTACGTAGTATTTTAGCTAGTTTAGGTTATTCTCAGTTACAAGATATTATTGGCTTGACAGGCTTATTAAAATATAATTCTGTAAAAATATCTAAAACAGATCATCTTAATTTAGATATTTTATTTAAACAACAAGCTGAATTTAAAAAACTTAGGTCTCATAATAGCGTTCATAGAAATAGTCTAGGTTTAGATGACTTGTTAATAAATGATGACCGTGTCAGCTATGCAATTGAATCTGAATCGAATGTTATCAAGAATTGTAAAATTAGTAATATCGATAGATGTGTAGGAGCAAAAATTTCAGGCCATATTATAAAAAAATATAATAATAGAATGTTTAGAGGAAATCTACAAATTAATTTCACCGGAATAGCGGGACAGAGTTTTGGAGCTTTTATTTCTAATGGTATGCATTTTCATTTGTCTGGCGAAGCTAACGATTATGTGGCGAAGGGAATGAATGGAGGTGAAATTATTATTTGTCCGTTGCACTCTGAAAATTTACATGAATATACTATCATGGGTAATACGTGTTTATACGGTGCAACGGGAGGATATTTATTCGCTCAGGGACAAGCTGGTGAAAGATTTGCTGTTCGTAATTCAGCAGCAAAAGCAGTAATTGAAGGAGCTGGGGATCACGCTTGTGAGTACATGACGGGAGGTCTGATTGTTATACTTGGATCTGTAGGCCGTAATATTGGTGCTGGTATGACTGGTGGATTAGCTTATGTTTTGGATGAAAAAAATCTATTACCTGAAAAAGTTAATAAAGAAATAGTTAAGATTCAAAAAGTGATCACAAGAGAGGGGGAAGATCAATTAAAAGATATGATTGAGCTCTATGAAATTAAGACGAAAAGCATAAGAGCAAAAGAAATTTTAGATAATTGGTCATATTATCTTTCTTATTTTTATCAGCTTGTACCTCCATCTGAACAAAATACGAGCTATACCAGCTTAAATTATTCGTCCTATGCTAGTGTTATATAATTTAATTACTTGTTTATTTTTGTAATATATAAAACTTTTTTTGTAAAAATAATGTAACATATTATTATTAAATATTTGTATACTGATTTAAGGAATAGTTAAACCTTCATGGCTCACAGCGTAAAAATATATGACACTTGTATTGGTTGTACACAATGTGTGCGTGCATGTCCCTGTGATGTACTAGAAATGGTACCTTGGGATGGATGTAAAGCAGGTCAAATTGCATCTGCGCCAAGAACAGAAGATTGTATTGGTTGTAAAAGATGCGAAACAGCTTGCCCGACGGACTTTCTAAGTATTCGTGTATATTTAGGTCCTGAAACAGCGCGTAGTATGGGCTTAGCCTACTAGAATTAATAGCTAGTTAGATTATATATCTAATTAGCTTATTTTTTATTTTTTTACTTCATTTATACTGTATATACTAATATATAATTATTTTATGAACCTATCAGGGAATAAATTCTTAAATTGTTGTAAATTTAAGAAAGTTGTTAAAGTAATATCTGGCCTAAATACTTTCAGTTTTAGTAAAGTTTTTAAAATACTAAAGTCTGCTGAAATTTCTAAAGCGGGCTATCTTGATGTAGCTGCTAATGCCAAAATTATTTCTTTACTGAAGAAAACAAGTAATTTTCCGCTTTGCGTTTCTTCATTAGATCCGATTGAGTTGTATAACTGCTCAATTTCGGGCGCAGAAATATTGGAAATAGGTAATTTCGATGTTTTTTACAAAAGTGGACTCAGTTTTTCTTCTTTTGATATATTAAAATTAGCAATAGAAACTCGCAGATTAGTTCCAGATAAAGATGTGTGTGTAACTATTCCATATACTCTAAATTTATACGAGCAAGTTAGTGTAGCTAAAAAACTAGAAAAATTAGGTGTTAGATTATTGCAGACAGAGGGGATGAGTGATAGCAAAAATCTGTCATTTTTGAATAGGTTTGATGTTATATCAAGGTTATTATACGTGTCTGCGTCAACTTTATCTTCAACATATGTGTTGTCTCGTGCTGTTAATATTCCAGTCGTCTCCTCTTCTAAAATCAATTTTATTTCTAGTTTAACCTCTATTATTTTTGGCGCTTTTGGGGTAGGTATAAAATCTTTAATTTATGATAAAAAAACGGTTTATGAAATGTCTTGCTGTATAGACGAAATTTTACATACCATAAATTTATCAACTAAAGCAAATTATTCTATAACACCTACCTTGCTTGTTGGTAATCCTAATAAAAATTTATTTCAATCAAAGTATAAATAGTAAATGGGTAAATTATATCAGAATTATTTTAGGAAACTGGTAGGTGCTACGTTACTGTTGTTATTTACTATCATCTTGTTTAACAAACCGCATGTAAAAAAAAAACAAGGATATTCTCTATTTATTGAGTTTAGTAATGCCTACGGAATAAAAAAAGGGACAGATATTTATTTTAGAGGTATTCAGATAGGCTCAATTAAAAGTGTTTATATAAAGATTAATTCGGTGATTGCTATTGCACATATAAATTCTTATAATATTTTAATTCCAAAAAATTCTTTAGTGGAAACTAACCAAACTGGTTTATTTAACGATACAATAATAGATATTGTTCCTTTAACAAAGCTTGAGTTTGACCGCAATAGCGTCAATGTTTTTGCCACGTCTTGTCTAAAATCTAATTTTTTATGTCATCATCATTATTTAAAGGGCTGCAGGGGGTTAAATTATGACGATTTAATAAGAGCAGCTACTAGAGTGTCTCAAAGATTTGATGATCCCCGCTTTTTTAGCCTATTTTATATATTTCTGCAAAATAATATTGACATCTCAGATGAAATTTTAGATATTTTAAGTAGCGCATCTAATCTTTTATACATTTTTTTATATTTTATAAAAAAGTATTCAATAGCGCATATTAATTAAGTTATTATGCTTATGACTTCAAAAAAAATATTATTACCGAATTTTTTAAAGCCTATAGTTGAGTTAGAATACGAGTTAGAAAAATTGAATAGTGTATCTAATAGTAGTCTTTTTGAAATAAAAGATCAGCTGAATTTAATAAAACTAATTTTACTACAGGTAAAAAAAGATATATTTAATTCTTTAACGCCTCTTCAAAGATTAAATTTAGTTAGACAGTCTGACAGGCCTACGACGTTAGACTACATTTCTCTGATGCTTGATAATTGTTTTGAATTGCACGGAGATCGGGGTGGTACAGATGATCCTGCACTTGTTGTAGGAATAGGTAAACTATGCTCTCAGACTGTAGTTTTTTTAGGTCATCAAAGAGGAAAGGATACTAAAGATAATGTAATTAGAAACTTCGGTATGGCCTCTCCTGGTGGTTATCGTAAAGCTTTAAGAATTATGCAACACGCTAATAAATTTCAATTTCCTATTTTAACTTTTATCGATACTCCAGGAGCGTGGGCGGGGATAGAGGCTGAAAGACTAGGCCAGGGAGAAGCTATTGCAGTGAATTTAAAGCAAATGTTCTCTTTGAGTGTTCCTATTATCTGTACTATTACTGGTGAAGGCGGTTCTGGTGGAGCTTTAGGAATTGGCGTCGCTGATAAGATTTTGATGTTTCAGTATGCCGTTTATACGGTGGCAACGCCTGAAGCGTGTGCAGCTATTCTCTGGAAGGACAGTAAAAAGTCTTTAGTTGCGGCGGAATCTCTTAAAATTACTTCTTCGGACTTAAAAAAACTGGGAATAATTGACGACGTTATAGAAGAACCTATAGGAGGATCTCAGGCTGATCCTTTATTAGCAAGTATTACTCTAAAGAATAAGCTCGTGGATGAACTAGGTTCTTTGCAGAAATTGGGCAAACAAGAATTGAAACTTTTGAGATACAAAAAATTTCGTAAAATAGGTGCTTTTTACGAAAATTAATTTATTGATTACTTATGCTATTATATTAATACTTTTTAGTCCAATAATTATTCCTGCACCAATAATATGCCCCAGACTAGTAGTTGCAATTAGCTCAGGTAGTCCAAGTCCGTCTAATCCTAGTATAGGTATAGATGGACCTATGCTTCTTGTTTTTATCGAGTATCTGCCAATTACTATAGCGCTTAGGTTAGATATGATCATTATAACAGCTGTATTAAGAGACCACAGAGATGACTGTAGTGTAATTAAAAAATTTGAATTCATGTTATGTATTTTTTATATTATAAAATAGTAAGCTAAGACTAGCACTTACGATTTAAGCTATTATTTATTATATTCAAACCATAAAAATTTTTAAATTTATATAAGTTATATTAAGTTGCAAGTGTAAATTCAATTATTTTCATTACGATATCCATCCATAACTATGTAAGCCTTTTCCTAAAAAATTTACACCTAGATAACATATCCATACTATAACAAATCCAAATGAGGCTAATATAGCAGGTTTTTTGCCTTGCCATGATTGATTTAGTCGGGAGTGCAAATAAATTGCAAAAATTAGCCACGTAATTAGCGCCCATGTTTCTTTTGGATCCCAGCTCCAGTAAGATCCCCAAGCTTCGTTTGCCCATACTGCTCCAGCTATTATGCCAACGGTTAACAAAGGAAAACCTAGGCCAATTATACGATAGCTTAGATTATCTAGACTTTCAAGTAAGTTTATTCGATTAAATGTATATATAGAGCTGTTGAAACTATTCAAGGTATCTGCCTCACTTTTTATAAAAGTTTTTTTATTATAGTTATTTGAATTGCCCTGTATTTTTATGTCTCGTCCTCCTCCAATGATTAAGAACAGAAAAGATAATAACGATCCAATCATTAGAGCTGCATAGCTAAGTATAATTATCGTAACATGCATAATTAGCCAGTTAGATTGTAGTGCTGGAACTAGTGAGCTCGCTGTCTTCATATTTTGAGGAAGTGAAATACTTGTGAATGCTATTATTAGTAGGCATATTGGTGTAGTGATTCCACTAGTTAGCTTACTTTTATTTTGTTTTTCTAAAATTACACTAAAAAATGTAATGCACCATGTTAAAAATATTAGAGATTCGTACAAATTACTAAGCGGGAAATAGAGATTAGTAATCCATCTTAATGTGAGAATAGAACTTAAGCATAAATTAGTAATAATTATCAAAACTTGACTAATTCTTTGAAATTTATTAGCCTTGGTGATTATTAGGCTTAACCACTGAAGAATAAATACCATTAATAGCAAGATAAAAGATGCGTTATTTAACATATTTTCAATCTTGTCGATGTTATAAGTCATATAATTAATTTTTAGATTTCCAAAGATTTTATGTTTATCAATTACAGTATAATACAACTCATTAGATTTAATGTTTTATATTTTTAATTTATTAAAATTCGGTAATTAGATAAATACTTTTCAATTAATTAATGGTAAAATAATAAAATTTTTTCTCAAAAATATCTCTTTAGTGAAAATATAGGTGATATTGCCAGATTTAGTATTTTGTATTCTTTAATATTATATAATTTAGTTGATTTGCTAAAGACAATAATTTAGTACTTTTTGCTAAATAGTTTTTTTATTATTTTAGTCAAAACGTATCTTTAATTTTTTGTAAAAAAAATAGACAGGTTAAAAATTTTTTAACCTGTCTATTTTTTATCTTTACCTGTTTAAATATAAGATTAAGATAATGAATTTATAACATAATCTAAAGCAGTTGCATATTCTACGCCTGCTTGTGGACTCATATCACGAGGAGTACATAATCTATCACGCGTAAATTTAAAAGCTGCAATATAAGCTGCAGCAGGAAGATTCAAAGTTCTATAGACTTCACGAGCACCAGCAATCGCCCATTCATCAAGAGGGCCTGTACCGCCTACCACAAGAGAATAATTGATAAGTCTCATGTAGTGGTCAATATCTCGATAACATTTTGCAACTTTCTCTTGACTACCTCCGGCTTCATCTTTATTTTTTAGATATGAATACTTGTTAAAGCATGCATCTCCGGCTTCTTTTACTACAGCTTCGTAGTTTTCAGCTAGTTTCTCGGCTGCTTCTAGTCTTGCACCTGATCTTTGTATGTTACCTTGAACTGACTCAAGATCAGAGCTAGACGGAAAACGTCCAGCTGCATCAGCTGCGCTGATTGTAGTAGTAATAACTGATTTCATTTTATATCTCCTTTATCGATACGAGCTAGTATTTTGATATTTTTTATACTCTATTAAGCCTATAAAAAATATTAAAAGTATGTAGTTTTTTTATTTTGGCGAATTAAAGTGTTAGCTAATAGCCGCCGTTACTCTGTCAAAGTAAGAAGCAGTTTCTGAAGCTAGTGCACTACAATCTCCATCTGATACCTCTACTTTACGTTGGCTAGCAGTATTGTTAATAAAGGCACAGCTAGCTGCTTTCATAATATTTACGGCTCTAATAGTTGAGTTATTTGGTACACCAAGGGCAATGTAAGTTTCCTTTAAACCATTTAAACAACGATCCTCTAACACAGAAGGGTCGCCAGAAAGTAAGGCATATGATACGTATCTTAAGATGATTTCTCCATCTCTTAAACATGCAGCCATGCGTCTATTTGTATAACAGTTACCTCCTGGAGCAATTAAACCATTATTTTCGCAAATCATTCCAGAAACGGCATCGGAAACAATACAGCTGGCATTAGATACGATATAATTTACCGAGTCTAATCTTTTGTTTCCTTCCGAAATAAAAGTTTTAAGAGCTTGTAAATCACTTCCGCTTACATAAGCGGCTTTAGAATCTGAATTTACTACAACTCTAGAAAATGCGTCAAGCATTGAGCTCTCCTTAATAAATATTATAGTTTTTTATTTTTTCTTCGTACGAAAAATAAAATTATTTCAGCCGTTAAAATTTTGCACGAGCTGATGTATTAGTGTCGAATATACAATATAAAAGATTTAAAATAATAAATAATAACAAATTAACATTAATTTATATTATAGAATTTTTTACATAATATTTTATAATATTATCTTTGATCATCATTCTTTTTAAAATTTTTTTTAAATATCTTTGTGCTTGTATTTTAGTTAAATTATTTATTTTATTTTCATATATTTTGATAAAAAATTCTTGCTCAAGATTTAGCGGATTCATACTAATTATTTTTATTACTTATATGTTTTATAATATATATATTTTTAATTAAAATAGGGAACTTTTATCATATTTTCATTTATTTTAGTATAATATTTGTATACTTTTTTTTATGTATTGTAAATGTAAATATAATATATATTATAAAGAGTATGACTCACTTATTAAATATAACTATTATGTGTATTCCTATTTTAAAGTATTCATTATCTACTCAAAACCAAAGAGTTAATAGTTTTGAGTATTTAGCAGGAGAAGAACAACCAAAAATTTACACAACTGAAAATTTACCCAGCGCATATGAAATGGATGAAATTATTTGGGCTGCCTATAGACAAATTTTTAGTGAACATCAAATTTTGTTTAATACAAGACAAATATTTTTGGAATCTCAGCTTCGTTTTAATCAAATAACAATTAAGGACTTCATAAAAGGGTTGTTGATGTCCGATGTTTTTCGCTTTTTGAACTATGATGTTAATAATAATTATCGTTTTGTTGAGCTTTGCATGCAACGTGCTTTAGGTCGCGACGTATATAACGAAAGAGAAAAATTGGCTTTTTCTGTTGTTATTGCATCAAAAGGTTTAGAATTTTTTATTGATTTGATTTTAAATAGCGAAGAATATAGTATTAATTTTGGAGATAATATTGTTCCTTATCAAAGAAGAAGAATTATTGCCCAACGAAATAAAGGCGAAGTTCCGTTTAATTTAAAAACACCAAGATTGGATCAAAATTTCATGGATAAAAGAAATTTACCACAGTCTCAGTCAATGTGGTCCGGAGCTGTACGTAGGTTTAGACCGCAGGAACAAAAACCTAAGGCAGGAGATCCTGCTTTATTTTTAAACATGGTTAATAATATATCTTTTATGTAGTACAGGTATTTCTTTCGTTAGTCTTGTAATTTTTTTGAATTTCAGATAAGCTTTCCGTGTTTTTTTATACATTATACGCTATTTATTATAGTCTTTAGAAAAATTTAAGCAAAAATATTGCTTAAATTTTTTTCATAAAGTGAAAAAACTTTAACTTCCTAGCTTAAAAGCATCTACAAACAATCCGTATATTATTCCTATTCTAATATTATTAATAAGCTTGAAGCTTTTTTTATCAGATTTTTCAGAGCGATAAGCTATTTTACTTATAAGCTCATTAATAGTAACAATAATAGCTGCATTTATTATGCCCCATTCGCCTGTTTGAGACGGTAAAGTTGATAAAATACTTGCGATAAAAAATCCTAGTATTAGACTAATAAGATTTAAACTAAACAAAGTAAATTTATTTATCACTAATATACTAGTGATTTGTTTTAAAACTAATATAATAATCAATTAATCTGTGTTATTTTTGTTTATATATTTTGCTCACTTAGGCCAATAATTAAATAATTAAATGGTTCTAAAATAATATTGCGACTGGTGATTTTTTTAGAAATAATTTCACTGTCAATTATTTCTCCTAGTATTTTAATACTGCGTACAGTTGGAGATAAAGGTACTCCTAAGGAGTTATATGTTTCTTTTAGTCCATCTAGCACTCTTTCATCTAGAATATTATTATTTCCTGCCATTAAAGCGTAGCTAGCGTATCTTAAGTAATATTCTATATCTCTTAAACAAGTAGCATATCTTCTTGTAGTATAAGAATTACCACCTGGTCTTAAAAGTTCTGGCTGTTCTGCATATAGTCTTGTAGCAGCTTCTTTCACAATTTTAGAAGATTGGCTATTAATAAACTCGACAGCTTTTACTCTATCAGCAGCTGTTGTAAAGTAGCTATTTAGTTCGTTTATAGCTAAATTATCTAAATATTTTCCAGCTAAATCATATTTATTTACTATACCTGTTATAATATCTTTCATATATTTCCTTAAGTACTTTATCGATAACATATTTACGAATTTTTTTGTATGAAATATAATATAGTTGATTTATGATAATTTTGTACGCAGTTTTAATATTATTTTAATAATCAATATTATGGATAATACTTATTTTTTGATCAGAGTTGTCGCTATAAAAAAAATAGATTTATATTTTATAAAAAGAAGTACTTTTTTAAGTTATATATATAATTATCCTATTTGTTTTACAGCATCTAATACAGATATTTTAATATTCCTATTAAAAAAACATAATTTAGTAAATTTGTTATCCTCAGAGCATTCTATATATTTAGGTAAAGAATTATTAAAAATAGACATTTGTCTTTTCAGTGGACAAAAATATATACAAAGTTAGTTAATATATTATATGACTGTAGTTCTTCATACTAGTTTAAGTTTATTATTTAAGCTAATCTATTGATAATAATTTTATTATCGTGATACAATAGTTTTTACATTTTATATAAATTTATGTAAAAGGGGCTGACAGGTTTCTACATATTGAATACCGTATTTCTCGTTAGAGTATATAAAAATAATAGCTGCAAGACACAATATAGTTGTTTTTTCTAATAAAAAAATTTATGCTTAGTTTTTGATTTATTTGAATATCAGATATAATTTATATTTAATATATTTGATATATTCCAAAAATATGCTCTTAGTTTACTAAGCAACTATCTACTAGGTATTTGTATACTAAGATAAGTAAAAAAAATACACTTTTCTTTAAAAAATGAAATCAAATATTTCGTTTTTATAAAATAATATTATTTAATTTCAATATGGACGTGGGTTCAATTCCCTCCAGCTCCATTTAAAACCTTTAATTTGATTTATTGTTGTTTTCTATAATATATTTAGTTATTATAAATTTGTTTACATAAAATTATTTATGCATCATTAAAATTAATGATTTTATTTCATAGTATTTGGGAAAATTACTGCCGATATTTCAATGATTTAAGCAGTGAACTATTCAAATCTAATTATAGTTGTCAAACACGTATTTTTAAATCGATAAATTTAAAAAAGAATAAGTCTATATTAATTTCTAAATGGAATACCTATAAACGCTTATCATCTAAATACCAATTAAAAAATAATTTAGGTTATCAATTTATTTCTCGTAATTTCTGGGATAAATTTATAAATCGCTACTGGCAAGAAACTTTATTTGTCTCAGTAAATAATATTTATTCTGATTATTACATTAATCAATTGAAATCTAGCGGTTTGCTGATTCATAAAGGAAATCAGCAAAAAAAATTTTTACTGAATTTTGGTAGAGATTTAATAAAAGGAAAAATACAGGTTTCACTTTATAAGAGTAAAATGAATTTGTCAGCAGTTAACAAAAATAGCGATCAGTATATTAAATATATATGGAGAAAAGGAGTGAACTGGTACATATATAATCTATATTCTAGGCATTTATATGCAAAAAATTGTTTACTGAAGAAAAAAAATATTTTTACAGCTCATAACTTAGAAGCCAAAACCCTGCCTTTATTTGTTGTTACTAATAAAAATAATCAAATTGTTATCGCCGAGTCTCCTGGTCAAGTATCGGTGAATAATTTTTTACCTATTTTTTTCAAAAACTTTTATAATACTTTCGTTTCAAAAAAACATAACGTTGGACTATTATTCATCAATCCTAAAGATGCGCTAGAGTATAAAAGTTATTCGGCTTCTAAATATTTGTCGTTAGATAATAATCCTCTAAAGCTTTTTGTTGGTCAACTAAGTTTATATTATAAACTATTGTATTCTTCAGCCTATAGCGCAGAATTTCGTTTAATACCTGACTTAAAAGAAGTAAGTAATTTAATTTATAAATATCAATATTATAACAATATCCGCTTTGATCAATTCCAAAAACATGGCAAAGACTATTTTCAGGGACAGCCGGTTTACATAATCAAGCCAGTATTTGTTAAAAATTTATATACAAAACGAAAATCTAGATTAAATTATTTTTATACTTTAAATTACGATAATAATTCTGCGCGTTGTCAAGCTATTTTTTTAAATTATAAAACAGCACTACATGCATGGAACAAATTTAGGCAGGATCATCCTTATTATAAGATATCAGCGCAGCCAAACATTTGCGTTTCAAATTTAGAATATTTTATAAAATCGCAAACTCTTCAAAATAAGATCGTTGATTACATACTTGTCCCCTCTCCAGAGACCTACAACTTTATCTATTCAAAAAAAATATAAATATTTTAAAACCTACTGCAAATATGTTACCGGCAAGAATTTCATATTTTAATAGTATACGGAAAAAACTTATATGGCTACTAGTACGCAGATGTTTTCTAAGCTAAAATAGTCTAAAGCTTAATATTTCATTTTTATTGCATATTTTGAATAGAGTTAATAAAAAAACTTGTGAGTCTATTTACTGAAAGATAGGATATTATTTGCTCGAATAATACTCTATCACCAATAGTTCATTGATTTGCAGAGCAATCGATTCTCGATCAATAACGCCGTTGATTCTTGCTGTTAAATTTTGTTTATCTAATTCTAAATGACTAGGAATATTAGCTAATCCGGGCGAATTCATATAATTTTTTATTAAGGATATTGAAGAGGACTTGCCGCTTATACTAATATAGTCTCCAGGCTTACATTGATAACTACAAATAGATACTTTTTTATTATTTACAAACACGTGACCATGGTTTACCAATTGTCTTGCCGCGGGAATAGTTGGAGCTAGATTTAGTCTGAAAATAGTATTATCCAGTCGCATTTCTAGTATTTGTAGTAGTATAATACCTGTCGATCCTTGTACTTTTTTGGCATTTTTGACATTTTTTAATAATTGTCTTTCGTTTAGTCCATAGTTGAATCTAAGTTTCTGCTTTTCTTCTAATCTTAAAGCGTATTCTGAAGGCTTACGCACGTTTTGACCATGTTCTCCGGCTGGTAGAGTTTTTTTCGATTTTTTACGTGTTAGCCCCGGTAGATCTCCAAGCCTTCTTGTAATTTTTAATTTAGGTCCAGTATAGCGAGACATAATTATATTCCTTAAATTTATTTAAATTATGATTATTTGTCTTAATTGTATATTAAAATAGTTGAGAATGTTTCATTTTTTTTGCGGAGATAATACCATTATCATATTTTTTCCATCTTTTAAAGGAGCCTGCTGTATATCGCAAAAATTATAAAGATCTTTCGACATTTTATTCAATAAATTTATTGCTAAATTTACATGTTGTATTTCCCTTCCTTTAAAAACTACAGTTACTTTTACTTTATCGCCGGATTTTAAAAAACGTAAAGCTTGATTTAATCGTACCTTATAATCATGTTCTTCTATTTTATATCTCATCTTTACTTCTTTTATAGATGCTTGATGCTGTTTTTTTTTCGCCTCTCTTGCTTTTTTTTCTTGACTAAATCTATATTTGCCGTAATCCGTAATTTTACAAACAGGCGGTTCAGATTTACTACTTATTAGCACTAAATCTAGACCTTCCTGTTGAGCTATAAAAAACGCTTCTTCTGAAGAGTATATACCTAGTTGATTTCCAAGTACATCTATTAGTCTTATTTGAGCATATTTTATTTGATCATTTATTATATGTTTTTCGTTATATTTATTTTTCAATTTCCTGTTTTTTTTATTTAAGATTTTTTAAATCAATTTTTAATCTGTGGTAAATACATGAAAATTATTATAACATTAAATATAGATAACTTCATTATGTAATTAGGTGTTTTTAATTTTAAATGAAATAAATATGGAGCATACTATTTCTGTTTTAGTTCAAAACCAGTCCGGAGTTTTATCAAGGATAGCCGGTTTATTTGCTAGGAGAGGTTTTAATATTTCAAGTCTTGCTGTAGGTCATACAGAAAAGCCTGAAATTTCAAGAATAATAATGGTAGTGAAGGGCGACAATAAGACAATCGAACAGCTTATTAAGCAGCTATACAAACTGATAGATGTATTAAAGGTGCAAAATATAACAAATGTACCCTGTGTCGATAGAGAATTAGTGCTAATAAAAATTCAAGTTAGCAAAGTAAATCGAACTGACTTATTAGAAATAGCAAATATCTTTAGAGCGAAAGTAGTTGATTTGTCTAGCGATTGTTTAATATTAGAGGTTACAGGGGATCCTGGTAAAATATTTGCTATTGAACAATTATTAAATCAGTATAACATTATTGAAGTTACAAGAACGGGCAAGATAGCTTTAGTTAGAGAGTCTAGTGTTAATACTGAATACTTAAAAAAATCTTTTAATATGAATAAAAACGATATATAATTTTTTTGGGGACGGAGGGACTTGAACCCTCACGATCACAATAAGATCAACAGATTTTAAGTCTGTTGTGTCTACCATTCCACCACGTCCCCGCCATTAGGCGGTACCCAGATTCGAACTGGGGATAAAGAATTTGCAATCCTCTGCCTTACCACTTGGCCATACCGCCTAGATACTATTTAAATACATTAGTGTAAATGTACCGAAAATTTCACCTAGTTGTCAATGATGAAAAAATTTTTTATTCTACCTCTTGTGTAAATAATCGACTCTGTAAAATATCTTCTGATTTAATAGTTACAAGATCGTTTTTTGTTAGTATATCATCTCCACTTTGAAAAATACGATTTGCTTGTCTCATTCTAGCTCTGTCAATTGCATTTCTAATACTTCGTGCATTTGCAAAATGAGGTTGCTGCATTCGCCTTTCTGCATATTCTAGTAGCACGGAGTCTGCATCTTCAGAAAATTGATACTGCTGCTCTTCTAGCATAAGCTTGGCAATTTGCAATAGTTCTTCTGGTGTATAATCAGGAAAGTCGACATGATTTGTTACTCTTGAAGATAATCCCGGGTTAGATTCATAAAACTTGTCCATTTTGTTTTTATATCCCGCAAATATTACAACGAGATCGTCTCTTTGGTTTTCCATAACCTGTAAAAGAATCTCAATAGCCTCTGAACCATAATCTCTCTCGTTATCGGGTTTATAAAGATAATAGGCTTCGTCAATGAAAAGTACGCCTCCCATGGCTTGTTTTAAAACCTCTTTGGTTTTCGGAGCTGTATGTCCTATATACTGTCCAACTAAGTCATCTCTAGTAACCGTCAATAGATGTCCTTTCTTAATATATCCGAGTCTATATAGTATATCAGCCATCTTCATTGCAACCGTTGTTTTTCCAGTACCGGGGCTTCCTGTAAAAGACATATGCAGTCCGGGGCTTCCTGAGACTAAATTTAGCTGATTTCTCAATTTATCTATTAATAAAAGAGCAGCTATTTCTCTAATTCTAGTCTTTACTGGTTTCAATCCAATTAGTTCTCTTTCAATTTCATCTATAATTTCTTGTATATGAGTTTTATCATATTCTTCTTGTAAATTGACTAGAGTGTTATCTGATGATTTATTACTATTCATATAATTTAAAAATTTAAAGGTAGTGGTATTGCTTAAAATAAATCAAAAAAAATTTTTTTTGATTTATTTGTATTTAGTTAGCTAAAATATTAATATCGAGAACCTTCTGGCTTACTAGTAGCATAACTACGGAAACTGTATCTTTGATTTCTGCTGTTGTCTTCTGTTCTTACTAGTTCAAATCCCGGCTCGTTAGATGGTCTGTTAATAATAAATGATAAAACACAACTCTCAATACCTCTTGTATTATCAAAAGAGTTAATTTTGATATACTTCTCTGAATGCTGCGAACGGCAGCTATTAATTTCATACATTACCGTAGCAGGGTCTTTAATATCAAACAATGGTAATCCCCATAGTTCCCAAAAATTGTTTCTAGGATGTGGATCATCAGTATATTCAATATTCATTGCCCAGTTTTGTGAAATTGAGTACTCAATTTGTTTTGCAATTTGCTCGTCAGTTAAATCTGGTAAAAAGGAAAAAGTTCCTTGCGTTAATCTCACCGTTTTATTCTCCTTATAAAGATAACTATACCTAATAATTTTTTAATTTCAGTACTATACGTTTGCTGTTGGAGTTTCCACGAAATCAGCTGTATCTGTAGAAGTATAGTTAAAAGTAATATCTTTCCACAAGTCTAATGCTGTTTGTAAAGGACCGCAAGTTTTTGCCGCGTCGCGTAAAATCTGTGGACCTTCCGCTACGTAATCACGGCCTTCATTTCTAGCGATTACCATCGATTCTAAAGCTACACGGTTAGCTGTTGCCCCTGCCTGGATTCCATCTGGATGACCAATTGTACCGCCGCCAAATTGTAATACAACATCATTTCCTAAATAGTCTAGTAGTTGATGCATTTGTCCGCAGTGGATACCACCTGAAGCTACCGGTGTTACTTTACGTAAAGAAGCCCAATCTTGTTGGAAAAATATGCCCTGAGGTAAATTTATATCTAGGTAAGGTAGTAAAAGTGTATTATAAAAACCTCGAATCATCAGAGGGTCTCCTTCTAACTTTCCTACTACGGTACCTGCATGAATATGATCAACACCTGACATACGCATCCATTTACAAATTACTCTGAAGTTCATTCCGTGAATTTTTTGACGAGAATAAGTTGAATTACCAGCACGGTGTAAATGTAAAATCATATCGTTTTTACGAGCCCAGATTGCCATAGTTTGAATGGCAGTATAACCAATTACTAAATCAATCATGATAATAATTGTGCCTAGCTGTTTCGCAAATTCTGCTCTTTCGTACATATCTTCCATAGTAGCCGCTGTCACGTTCATATAGTGACCTTTTACCTCACCTGTACCTGCAATAGAACGGTTTACAGCCTCCATTGAGTACAGGAATCTTTCTTTCCAGCGCATGAATGGTTGAGAGTTAATATTTTCATCGTCTTTTAAAAAGTCTAATCCACCTTTTAGACCTTCATAAACTACTCTTCCATAATTTTTTCCAGATAAACCCAATTTTGGTTTTACAGTTGCACCTAAAAAAGGACGGCCGAATTTATCCATACGTTCGCGTTCTACGATAAGGCCAGTTGCTGGTCCCTGGAATGTTTTTAAGTATGCAACAGGAATACGCATATCTTCTAGTCTTAAAGCTTTAACTGCTTTAAATCCAAATACGTTTCCAATAATAGAAGCTGTTAAATTTGCAATAGATCCTTCTTCAAATAAATCTATATCATAAGAAATATACGCGAAGTATTGATCAGAAGTGTTTGGAACGGCATCAACTTTATAAGCTTTAGCACGGTATAGATCGCAGGCTGTTAATAAATCTGTCCATACTACAGTCCAAGTAGCTGTTGAAGATTCACCTGCAACCGCTGCTGCTGCTTCAATAGGATCAACACCTGGCTGCGGAGTAACACGAAATAAAGCTAAAACATCTGTCTCTTTAGTTACATATTCAGGTTCCCAGTATCCCATTTTAGCGTATGGAATTACACCAGATTCGTAACGTTCATTTTTAATCCTTGTCCTTTCTTCTACAGAATTAGACATTTGCTCCTCCTCGAGTTTAAGGCAGTATCATTAAATATAAAATCAGTTAAATCAAGAAAAAATCCGTTAAATTTTATTATATTGAATATATTATAATTTAACTATTAAACTAATTTAAAACCAACTTTATATATAAATCTAGCATCATATATGTATCATGTAATTGTAGTATTATTTATATTAGTGATAATTTTATTTAATATAAATAAAAAACTAATGTTAAGCTTTTTATAAAAATAGTTAGTACCTTATTTTTATGGTAACATTGGTCCAGTATAAAAAACATTCGGAGAAAAATATTTTGCCAGTATCACAAGTTAAAGATTCTTCTTTCTATAAAGAAGTAATAAAATCAAGTTGTCCAGTTTTGGTAGATTTTTGGGCTCCTTGGTGCGGTCCATGTAGAATGATAGCGCCTGTAATAGATGAAATTGCACGAGAGTATTCAAGTACGCTCAAGGTAGTTAAACTAGATGTTGATGATAATCCGGACACGGCTAAAGAATATGGTATAAGAAGTATTCCTACTGTAATGGTTTTTATTAATGGTAAAAAAGTTGATACAGTTATTGGTGCTGTATCTAAGTCTGCGTTATTAAATAAAATATATAAATATTTAAGTCTGTAAAACAAAATAGCATCAAAAAAATATTAAAATATTAAATTGCAAAAGAGAAATTAAAAATAAGACATGTAAATTATATCTTAAAACTAGTAGTAGAATGTATATTATTCATATTTTCATTTATAAATTATAAATATTATTTATTCTGAAATAGAGAGTATAAGGCATTAATAAGATTATACTAGGAACCATTCGAATTTAATATATGCAAATAAAAAAACTTTTTGAAGACTTCTCTTATAGGGGTTAAAAAAAACAAAATTTTTTACTATACTTTCATATATAAAAAAATGCGTGAATTTTTTTATTTGATTTTTTTCACGCGTTTTCTCTAAAAAAGTAATACGCTTTTTTACTTTAAACTATAATAAATATACTATAAAAAAACTATGTCAAAACATTGTAAAATTTTTATGAAAATAGCTAATAATGCCTATTCTGTTTCGCACTCTCATGTAAAAACTAAAAAGAAGCAAAATGTAAACTTGCAGTACAAAAAAATTTGGTCTGTCAAGGAAAAAAGGTGGCTAAAAATTATAGTTTCAGCTAAAGCTATAAAATCGTTACATAAAGTAAAGCTATAATTTTATTTTTTATAGCAATTAATTGCAAAAGTATGTTATAATATTGTTATTACATATAGCCTTAGGCTATATTAAAATATAAAAAAGCGCATTGGATTAAAATAGTTTAAGGAGCAAAATTATGAACTCTTATTTACAAAATTTTTATCAATCTCATAACTTAAATATAAATGAAGATGAAAATATAGACAGTTTTGATATAATAAATAATATAGAAGAAGATAATATGCCAACTGGTTGGTCTTCTATTTGTTTTGACGAAACTATTCATTTTTATTCTGATTTTTTAGTTAAACATGTTAAAGACTAAAATAAAAATTAATAAACTTATACAAATATAAAAAGAATATTTATTTATGTAAATAAATATTCTTTTTATACTTATATTGCATAGCTCAAGTTAATTCTAGATCTTTCTGCTAGTATAGCTCAATTGGTAGAGCAGCTGATTTGTAATCAGCCGGTTATGGGTTCAAGTCCCTTTACTAGCTTAAAAAATAACAGTCAATCTAATCCTAGGTGCTGTAGAGTTGGTATATTTGCTAATAATAAATATGCAAAACCTGCCCCGCCAATAGATCCAACTAAAAAGCCAGCTGTAAATTGACCCCATCCTTCAGAAGTCTGTAATACGTCCTTATTCTCTTCTTTGCTTGAGTCGAAAAAAACACTTCCGTACATAGACAGACATGCTGTTAAAATGATAATTAATCCTACCGTGGATAGAAACCCTGATAATAAAGCAACGTCAGTGTTTCTTAGAGGTCCTAACTTGTCAAAAGGCCCTAAAAGAAAATAGCCGTGAGCCATGCCTATCTCTAATCCTCGCAACAATGGAGATAATCCTCTTCTATAAGCAGGTAAATTACTTAATAAATTTTTTGTAAAACTCGATGTACTAACTGGAGTTGACAAATTTCCAACAAATGCGTCTTGATTATAAGGTTGAATAAAATCTTTCATTTTTTCTGTTTATCCAGAAGATAAAATTAAAAAATATATATACTGTATTTAATACTATTAAGATACCAAATAGGAGATTATTTAAGTTCAAGTATTAAGTTTTTTGTGTATAAATTAATAAAAAAAAAGCTACTGATATAGTATAATAGTTGTCAAAAGAAAATTATTTGGGAGTACATATCATGATGTTGTTTATCAGCTATTTATTTTTTGTATTATTGTTTACAGGATTAGCTCTAGGACTGTATTTCGGCTTACAAGCAGTTAAGCTGATTTAAACAGTTTATTTACATTAAGAAGGTCTAAATATAATTCAATAGTTTCAATAAATAAATATAAATATATTTTTTTTAGTGATGAATATGCCAAGTATAAAAGTATATGAAATTTTAGGTTCTCGTAGATTAAGTAATTACTGGTGGGCAAGTATAATACTGATTGGCAGTCTAGGTTTTCTGTCGGTAGGTCTATCAAGTTATTTCAAACGCATTTTAATTCCACTTATAAAAACTGATCTCTTGATTTTTATGCCACAAGGAGCAGTTATGACATTTTATGGTACAGTAGGTATTCTTATTAGTATTTTTCTCTGGTATACTATTATTCTAAATGTCGGAAGTGGATACAATGAATTTAATCATGAAACAAAAACAATTACTATTTTTCGGCTAGGTTTTCCAGGTAAAAACAGACTTTTAGAATTGAAGTATAGTATGAACAATATTGCATCGATAAAAGTAATTATTGAAGAAAAGTTTTTTAGCCAGCGCGAAATTTATTTAAAAATGAAAGACAAGAGAGAAATTCCTATAACAAAAGTAGGAGAGCCCATTAGTATATCAGAACTAGAAAGTCAAGCTATCGAGCTAGCACAGTTTTTAAGCGTTAAAGTAGAGGGAATAAAATAGGAATTTTTATCTATTAAAAAATATATAGATAGATAGCTTAATTACTAAAATATAAAAATACTTGATATTTATATACTTATATAATACAATATTCGTATTATCAGCGGGTATAGTTTAGTGGTAAAACCTTAGCCTTCCAAGCTAATGATGTGGGTCCGATTCCCACTATCCGCTTAAATAATTTATTAAAAACCTACGGTATGACATGTATTGCATCTGGCTGGATTCGAACCAGCGACGTCCTCTAGGGATGGCGGATTATTAGAGTCGGCTTCTTATAAAACCTCTCATACAAAACCGTACGTGAAATTTTCATTTCATACGGCTACCTCTTATCTAGATACAGTAGTTAATGTAAATATAGCCTAATTGCATTGTGTGAAAATCTTTATGTATGTGCTTACTATTAAATATAAAACATTTATATTTGAAAAAAATATTATTATATTTTTTTTTTAATTTATAGTATATTGTTTTATTAAACTGTAAACAGAAGAGTTCAAGGTTATGTTCTGAAAAAACTGTAGCGTTATTAAACTTTACTAATTTATCCGAGATATTTAAAAAAAAAATATTTTTAATATATTTATTGTAGTTGTATTTTTTTAGACTAAGTAAAAAATGAATACTATTAGTTTTTCTTTTTTTTGCGGAAAAAACGTAAAGCTTATTTACATATAATTTATACCAGTAAGAATAACAAAAATAAATGTTAATAATAAATAAGTAAATCTCATTACTGTATTTATATTTATAACAATCAATCTTTAAAAGTTTTTTGTCTAATTTCTTTGTTTTTGCTATTTTTTTATACCTGTTAAAAAAAAAATTAGTATAATTTAATGATTTATTTTTTAATATCTTTTTATAGCAGCTATACGTATATACAAATTTAGCTAAATATTCTGGTTTGATCGATAAGTAAGTTATATAACGTTTTATCTCTTCTATCAAAAAAAAAATGTTTTTATTACAATTTATTTTACTAGAATATAAATTCTTAAAAATTTGAAATTTTTCTTTATTTGAAATAGATAAGTTTTTTTTATATTGTAAAAAATAAAACGCGTGAATTTTTTCAACAGTACTATTAATAGAAACTATTTTACATTCATTAGTGTTCAATAAATATTCTTGAAGTCTATACATTTTACTAAACTCACAGCGCTTAGCCGCTTTGTATATTTTTTGCTGTACGGCTGTAATTTTAGTATATATTTTTTTCCACGGTAAAGATGACCAGGATGTCTCTATATTTAAATTATATGTATATAGCATGATAATATTTTAATAAATTTACACCATGGTATTTACAAGTTTAGATAAGTGTAATACGTCAGCTTATTGATTTGCTTTTTATTACTTCTAACTATACGGTAAATAAAGCCTTTTTTATAGTTGTTTTTTATGAAAATAAAAACAACAGTTTTACCATCTAGTTGCTCCGTTCCATATTTTTCATTTTATAGTTAACTTAGACTTCATCTATATATTACTAGCCTCTTCAAAAAATCATACTTAATTAACTCATAATAATTAAGCTTAGGGACTTCAATATTTTAACTTTATTTTAAAATATTTAAATAATACTTTCAATTAAGATTCGCTTTGCTAGTCTTATTAACTTTTTTATTAGTAAGCTTTTTTTAAAAAAATATAAGGCAATTGTATTTTTAAATTAACTAATAACATACATTTATGATTTTAAATGGCCGGAATTCCACCAGCAAAAAAAATATAGTTTATTATTTTAAATAATTTTTAGTTGACTAGATAAATATTTTTTACTTATTTTCTAGTATTTTAAAACGGGTCGCACATGAGTCCGCTGCCTTCGGCCTCTCGGCCACAGATGCTTTAATAAGCAATATACTATAAATTTTTAAATAAATCAAGTAATTTTTACATATTACCAATTAAATTACGAATAAATAATATCTTCACTGAAATAGCTGAAATATTTATGATAAAAATTTAGTATTACTATACTTAGTATAAATTTTAATAGTTATTTAACATTTTATATTATAATTTTTTTTTAAGTTAAAAAGTTCATATTTTACTACTTCATAATAGAAACACTATTCATTCATATTATGATACGTAGCTACGGCTGACGGAGAAATTTTATTTAAGTATCTGAAAATCCAGTATTTAAAAATAGTGTCAAGAACTACTGGAAAAGTTGAAATAAAAATGAAAATAAAATCTCTATTTTCAGGTAAACCGAAATGACGCAAAATTGCTTCTATTATTATTTCCCATCCGTGAGGCGAATGAAAGCCTACAAATATATCTGTAAATAAAATTATTAAAAAAGCTTTTGCTGTGTCACTTAGTCCGTAAATATATTCATTAATAAAAGATTTGAGAATAGAAAACTGTCTTTTACGAATAATCAATATCGAAACAAATAAAATTATAGAAATTAAATCTGCTAAAATATTCTGTATCGCATTAGAACTTTCTTTTGAATAATATTTTGCTATTTCTAAAGCTTTTTCTGTCATTTTCTTTTCTATATAGGTAGAAGACCGATCTTTCAATTCACCAATTAATACTTCAAAATGTATTTTTTCTTCGAAACGCTGAAGTTCGGCAAATGCTCTTTCTTCTTGGGATTCATTAAAAAAAATATAATAACAGTTATTATTCCAAAAATAATTGATAATAGGATTTAAGATAAAAGTTTTGGAGATTTGATTTACTAGGATTGGCATTATTAACAAAATAAAAATGTATTTAACAGATGCTAAAGTTTGGTATCTAACAACTTTAAATTCTTCTAAGGCCTCCAGTTCTAGATTAGGATTTAATTCTTTCTTAAATCTGCTAAATAATTTACTTATTGAGCGAGGTATAATACCTGTTTTTTCCAGTGCAAACTGATTAATTTTTTTAAGGTTCCAATACTTCATGATTCTCGACTAATAATATATTATAAAAAAGTTTTTTTATAGGCTAAATACTATCTAAATTTTTTCTGCTTTGTTATTTATAATAAATATGATATATATATAAATAATCAATTTTTTGCTGAACATTATTTATGAACTTTTTCGATAAATTTCTAGGTCGATGGACTACAAAGAAAAATATTTTTATTTTACAATATAATTTTAAGTACACGTACGAAGAACAAATCAAAATTATAAAAAAAGAAGATACTGATAAACTATGTTCTTATACACTACAATACAATAGTAATCAATTTAATTTAGAATGCTCAAACTATCTCTTTGAAAAGAAGAAGCTGCTGCTATCAAATAAATATGATGTACAAAAAATTAATGAAAGCTTGCTAAAAATAAATTGTAAATTAAATAACGACATATGCTATACAGAGTATCTGCACTTTATTAATAATAATTTTAATACTTCGGTAGGCTTCATAAAAAAAAATAGAAGTTATTTAGCCGCAATATTTACTTCGTATATAAAAATTTATAGTAAATAAATCTAGCACCTATTATTTTAGATGCTTTTACTACTACCTATCCATAGGCTCTACTCTAAATCTTTTCTATTAGGATTGCGAGAAGGATCGTTAGATAAAAAACCAAAAAAGAAAAGAGATATGAAAAAGACTACGACAGTGTATACAAATATTTTTAAAGTTAACATTTTAATCCTTAAAAAGAAAAATAAAAATTATACATATTAAGTATATATAAAAAATAAAAATTAATTTAAAAAATTAATTTTCTTTATTTGAACGCTATATTATTCTACACCAAGAAATATAGTTTATCTTTATAAAAAGCTTATATTTTAAATAATCGCTCTTTATGTTATGTAAAACGCCTTCTATGGCACAAATGTCATTAGCTTGATAAAATTTTAAGAAATTATTAGCACGCTGATTATTCATTGCTACTAGTATTTTAACAAAAGATGTACCTTTAATATTGTTTGGAATATATAATAATATTAAGAATAACTCATCCTGGGCTTTTGTTTTTAATTTAGTGCACATTAATATTTGAGAGGTAACAATATATTTATTCATAGTTTTCAGCACTAAAAAATTTTTTTATCTATATTACGAGATTCCTGAGAACTTAGTTGCTTTAATTTATACATCACTTTTTGAAAATATTCCTGAAGATACTTGTCTAGTATTTCTATATCATCAACACGAAGATGAAAGATCTTTTTCGTACTATTCATTGAAGTACTAGTATTTTGATTTTTAGAAAGTATTTCAATAAAAGCAAGTCTATCTGATATATTCCAACTCCATTGAAATAATTTGGTTAATTGCCTCAAAAATTTTAGGAAATAAACTGGAATTCTGGTAATCTTTGCTTGCAGACCAGAAATCTTTTCACATAATTTAATTATTTCTTCCGAAGTCCATTCTTTATTTCCAACAAGCGGAAATACACGTCTTTTAGCTTTTTTAAAAGATAAGCTTTTGATACATATTTTGGCAGCATCTTGAGTATTGATATAAGGAATAGAGGCTTTTTCTGCTGTAATCCATATTGGTTTTTGATCTAATATAGGCACTGCATATTGGCTGATTAAACCTTGAAAAAAGCCTGATAATCTAAAAACTGTATAAGATAGGTTTGAGCTACCTAATTTTGATTCAATCAATAGCTTTAAGCTAACTAGCGGAATAGCGCTATATTTATCAGAATTTAAAAAAGAAAAAAATATATAGTGACGAATTTTTGCCTGCTTTGCTGCTTCTATTAGTATATATTTACCAACTAGATCTATTTGTTTTGCATTATATAAATCATTTGTCCTAGCTGTAGAGCAGTCAATAACTGCAGTAATACCACATAGTGTCATAGGGATCGTTTCAGGAAGTTTTAAATCACCATAAACTAGCTCAGCTCCCCATTCTCTTAAAAAAGCTGACCTGCGAAAATTACGGACAAAGCACCTAACTTGAAAGCCTTCATCTAAGGCTTTTTTAACTACCTGTCGACCCAGTGTACCCGTACCACCGATAACTAGTAAACTCATAATAAAATACTTTTTTATAACTAATACAAATTATTTCTACTATAATTATAAGATAAACATAGGTAGAGAGGGAATTGAACCCTCATAACTAAAGTTGTCATATTTTGAATATGATGCGTATACCAATTCCGCCATCTACCCTTAAATATATTTTTTTTTAAATCAACCCTTATCAGAATATGAACTTATCACATCTTTCACTTCATAGTCAATACCTAAAAACACCTATTACTGTTTTTCACAAAACATGTGTAAAATACAAACTTACATTCATTTTTACAGCTTTATTTTTAGTGCCATATTTTAGCTATAAATATATTGCTCTGCTATATTTAATTAGTATTTTAATTTATTATTGTGAATTAAAAAAAAAAATAAAAAGGAGTAAATTTTCTTTAAGCTGGACATCTATTCTTATATGTTTGAATATTTTAATTTATATAATTAATTGTCCAAAATCTCATTTTAAGACTTTTTTTAAGCAAGCCTATTTTAGACTTCCTATCGGTATTATTGAAAAATATTTTTTCTATCAAAAAAATGATTATTTTTATATATCAATAAAATATACTAATTATCCAATACCTGTTGTTTTTGTCAAAACGTTTTTAATAACGTTATTACATATTCTGCTAAATAAGATTTTATTATTAAGCACCCAATGCGAATTAATTATATTAAATTTTTTAAATTTACTACACAAAATATATCTAAACAGTTCTAGGCAGAAGACTAATTTTATTTTAGCGGTTTTATTAACTTCTCAATTTTTAGAACGGTTTATGTCTAACATACATGTATTACATGTGTCTATTCGATTGAAATATCGGGATTTTATGCAAATAAATATTTATACAGTTTATGCAATATTTTATACATTTATAACAAGTATAAAATATGATACTTATAGACTATCACATAATATGTGGAATAAAAAAAAGACAGTTAAATACTTTATTTACTAAAATAACAAGAAATTTCATGACATTTAAGCAAAGATTAAATTTATAATGCTATTATCAAACTTTGCTTTTTACAGACCGTTGGTATTTACATGATAGAAAAAGATATTAAAAAAACAGATAGAGAAAAAAATAATGATTTACATAAATTCATAGATAAATCTTATAAGTATGGATTCCGTACTAATATTGAGACAGAATACTTTCCAGTAGGAATAAGCGAAAAAATTGTAGCCCAGATATCTGAAAAGAAAAAAGATCCTCAGTACTTAATTGATATTAGGCTTAAAGCATATAAGCAGTGGAAAAAAATGCAGGAGCCTAGGTGGAGTCAATTAACCTATCCTAAGATAAACTACAACAGTATACTTTATTACTCTGTTCCTAAAAACAAAAAAAAATTTAAAAACTTAAACGAAGTAGATCCTGAAATATTAAAAACATTTGAAAAACTAGGTATTCCTTTAAATGAACAAAAAAGACTTGCAAATGTAGCTGTAGATGCTGTATTTGATAGTATTTCTATCACAACTACTTTTAAAAAAGAATTAGCGGATGCAGGTGTAATTTTTTGCTCAATTAGCGAAGCTATAAAGCTATATCCTAATCTAATAAAAAAGTATTTAAATTCTGTTGTGCCTATTGGGGATAATTTTTTTTCTTGTCTAAATTCCGCAGTTTTTACAGACGGTTCTTTTTGCTATATTCCACCAAATGTACATTGTCCTTTAGAACTATCTACCTATTTTCGCATTAATAATCAAGAATCTGGTCAATTTGAAAGAACATTAATTGTAGCAGATCGTAACAGCTATGTTAGTTATTTGGAGGGCTGTACAGCACCTCAATTTGATAGTAATCAATTACACGCGGCAGTTGTAGAGTTAATTGCCCTAGATAATGCTACAATTAAGTATTCTACTGTACAAAATTGGTATGCCGGTGATAAAGAAGGTAGAGGAGGAATATATAATTTTGTAACTAAAAGAGGTATATGCATAGGCAATAATTCTAAAATTTTATGGACACAGGTAGAAACAGGTTCGTCAATAACCTGGAAATATCCAAGCTGTATCTTATTCGGCCAAAATTCAGTGGGAGAGTTTTCTTCTATAGCTTTAACAAATCATTATCAACAGGCGGATACAGGTAGTAAAATGATACATATTGGAAAAAATACAAAGAGTCGAATTTTATCAAAAGGTATATCTGCAGGTAGTTCTATAAACAGTTATAGAGGCTTGGTTAAAATAGGGCCTAATGCTAGCTTCTCTCGTAACTACTCTCAGTGTGATTCACTATTGATTGGAAATAAATCTAGTGCTAACACTTTCCCATATATACAAGTACAAAATCCTTACGCAATTGTAGAACATGAAGCATCAACTTCCAAAATTGGAGAAGAACAAATTTTTTATTTTCTTCAGAGAGGGATTAGTATAGAAGACACAATATCTTTAATGATTACAGGGTTTTGCAGGGATATTTTACAAGAACTGCCTATGGAATTTGCAATGGAAGCAGATCGTTTATTAAATTTAAAACTAGAAGGAACTATAGGATAAAATTTAAGCTTATGAATCACAACATTCTAAAAATTGAAAATTTATACGCAGAAACTCATTCAAAAAACTTATTAAAAGGTGTTAATCTCTTAATTAATTATGGAGAAATACATGTAGTTATGGGAAAAAATGGATCTGGGAAGAGTACACTAGCAAAAATTATTGCCGGTCATCCAAATTATAATATTACTAGAGGAAATATAATTTTTTGTGAAGAAAATATAACTTATGAGGAGCCCGAAAAAAGAGCACATAAAGGCATTTTTCTTGGCTTTCAGTATCCCACAGAAGTACCTGGCGTTAATAATATAGATTTTTTACGACTAGCCTATAATTCTATAAGAAAAGCAAATAACATCGAAGAGCTAGACCCTCTATCTTTTTTTGATCTAATTAACAAAAAAATCAGTCAAATAAATATGAACTCTTCATTTCTTAATCGTAACGTCAATGAAGGTTTTTCTGGCGGAGAAAAAAAGAAAAATGAAATTTTGCAAATGTCTTTATTTAACAGTAAAATGTGTATACTTGACGAGATAGACTCTGGTTTAGATATTGATGCACTAAAAAATATATCGCAAGTAATTAGCAGTCTAAATTATGAAAAAAGGGCACTGCTACTAATTACTCATTACCAAAGACTACTAGATTACATAACGCCAGATTACATACACGTTATGTCAAACGGAAAAATAGTGTATACAGGCGACCATACTATTGCTCGAGAAATTGAAAAACATGGTTACGATAAATATCTCCATACTTAGATACAGATAGATTTTTTTTGTTATTCTCCAATTGAAATAGCTATTTTTATTGTAAAATAGCTATTAAAAAATTTTTTTAGTTATACTAAAAATCCTTGCTTGATATCTTGTATAGACTGCTTTAATAATTCTTCTGCTTCTGGATTTAGTTTTTTAGTATTTTTAATGCTTTCTGCGAATTCAGGCTTAGAATTACTTAAATCTTCTTTTAGCACAGAAATAAACTCTTGTATTTTAGGTAACTCGATATCATCAAGATAACCGTTAATACCGGCATAAATAGTTGCCACTTGATCATGAACAAGTATTGGAGAATTTTGTGGTTGCTTCAAAATTTCTCTCAACCTTTGACCGCGGGCTAGTTGATTTTGAGTTGCTTTATCTAAATCTGAGGCAAACTGAGAAAAAGCCTCTAATTCAGCAAACTGAGCAAGCTCTAATTTTAATTTACCTGCAACTTGTTTCATAGCTTTAATCTGCGCTGCTGAACCTACACGAGATACTGATATACCCACGTTAATAGCCGGTCTTATACCTGAGTTAAATAAGTCACTAGATAGAAATATTTGACCATCTGTTATAGAAATTACATTAGTAGGAATATAAGCAGAAACATCGCCTGCCTGCGTTTCTATGATTGGTAAGGCTGTCATACTTCCACTACCTAAATCTTTATTCAACTTAGCAGCTCTTTCAAGCAATCTTGAATGTAAATAAAATACATCGCCAGGATACGCTTCTCTACCAGGAGGTCTACGTAATAGCAATGACATTTGACGATATGCCTGCGCCTGCTTTGTTAAATCATCATAAATAACTAACGTAGCTTTACCTTTATACATAAAATACTCAGCAAGTGCCGCTCCTGTATAAGGAGCGATATATTGTAGAGTAGCTGGGTCATCAGCGTTAGCTGCAACAATAATTGTATAGTCTAGAGCTCCTTTTTCTTCTAAGCTTGAGACAACTTGAGCAACGGATGATGCTTTTTGGCCAATAGCCACATAAACGCAAATTACATCTTGATCCTTTTGATTAATAATAGTATCTAAAGCAACTGCTGTTTTGCCCGTCTGCCTATCACCTATAATAAGCTCTCTCTGACCTCTACCTATAGGTATCATAGAATCAATTGCAGTAATACCTGTTTGTAGAGGTTCACAAACAGACTGGCGTCCAATAATGCCAGGAGCATACGATTCAATTAGACGCGTTTCAGACGTATTGGTCGACCCCTTATCATCAATAGGTTTAGCTAAAGGATTTACAACTCTACCGAGAAAACCTTCTCCAACAGGTACTTGAGCAATTTGTCCTGTAGATCTTACAGAACTACCCTCCAAAATATTACGTCCGTCCCCCATTAATACAACGCCAACGTTATCGCTTTCCAAGTTTAAAGCTATTCCTATAGTTTGATCCTGATCTTCAAACTCAAGTAATTCGCCTGCCATTACCTCATCTAAACCGTAAACGCGCGCAATACCATCACTAACTTGTAGAACTGTACCAACATTAGTCACTTCTAATTTTTGATCATACTGATTTATTTGCTGGCGTATAATATTACTTATTTCATCTGGCCTAATATTTACCATATAACTCCATAACTTTGTAATTTATATATTTGTAGTTAAAAATATCGATAAATATAATATATGCTTAGCTAGCATTAAGATATAAAGAAATTTGTCGTAATTTACCAGTTACACTGGTGTCAATTACTTTAGACCCTATCTTTAAAATAAATCCCGCTATTAAACTCACATCAACACTTATCACTAACTTAATATTTTTCATATCGGTAATAGATTTAATTTTATCAACGAGAGCGCTTTGTTGAGTTTCAGTTAATTCGGTAGATGCTATTAATTCAACGATAGTAATAGATTCTAGTTTATTAACAAGCTCAAAATATTTATCGATTATAGGCTGCAAGATATTGATCCTACGTTTATCTATTAAAACAAACAAGAAATTCAATACCTTATTACTAATTTTTTCTTTAAATAAAGTATTGAAAATATTTTTTTTTACCGTAGCCCCAAGTAATGGATTTACTAAACACAGCTGTAAATCTTTAGATTCGGACAAACTATTTAAAATAAAAGACAAGTCTTCATTGATTTTTTTTAGTAACTGATTTTTTTGCGCTAGTTCCAATAGAGCTTCTGCATAAGGAATAGATATCTTTTCTACCAAATTTTTACTATTCATACATGTATACTACCTTGAAGCTCCATAATATTTTTATCAATAATTTCCGCTTGCATAGTTGTCGTCATTTGGTTTTGCAACTGCGCACGAACTTTATCAACTGCTAACGAGATAATTTGCTGCTGAATCTGCTGCTTTACCTGATTTTCAGCATACTTAATATTTGCCTTACTTGAAGCATTTAATCTCTCTATATCAGATCTACCCTGTTCCAAAATAGACTTGCGAACTTTTTTAGCTGTCATTTCTGCTTCATTTAAAATTTGGTCAATCATAATTTGAGCATGAGTAAGTTGCTTTTCTGCCTCACTTAATCTAATTTTAGCCTGATTTAAACGCTCTTCAGATTCACTAATAGCTAATAATACCTTTTCTTGCCTAGTAGACAGAATCGAACCTAAAAACTGTTTAAGCACGTATATCAAACCCGACAATAAAAGCAAAATATTTATTAAATTTGCTTCTAAAAAATTACTGTTTAAACCAATATTTAATCCTAAGTATTCTTGATTAAGTAAATAAAAAACCTGCATATTTATAACCTTAATTATTAATATTTTTATTGAGATCTATAATAATATTGAGATGTAAATATTAAAAATAATTTAATGCTTTAATCGTCTAGCAATTTTACTCTGATCTGATCGCTTAGTGCATCTACTTGTGATTCTAAAGTTTTCAGTGCTTGTTCTTTTTGAATATTTAACTGATTATAGGCGCTATGTAGTAAACTTTCGGTATCTTGCTGGGCTTTTTTTATTTGATTCGATACTAGCATTTGCGCTTCATCTTGAGAAGCTTTAATAATTCTCTGCGCTTTTTTACGAGATTCAGCCAGGCTATCTTCATATTTTTTTGTTAATTCATCAGCCATAACTAAAGAGGCTGAAGCTGTTGTTAAGCTGTTGCGAATATATTCATCTCTCTCATCTAATATTTGACCTACTGGCTTATAAAACAAAATGTTTAATGCTATAGTTAAAGCAACGAACTGCAAAGACATTAAAGGTAAAGTAGCATTAAAGTCAAACAGACCTCCCTTAGCTTCTTCGCTACATGTTTCTAAGAAAAGTGACAATAAAAAATGCATATTTAACAATATAGATATTAATATAATTGAAATAACTCTCAATAAGTATTAGTAAGATACCTAGTTTTATTCTAAAAAACTAAGTATAACTATAATTTAAAAAATCTTTAAAGGATTAGCTAACATAAGGATTTGCAAACAGAAGTGATAAAGCAACTACTAGTCCATAAATAGTTAAAGATTCCATAAAAGCTAAGCTAAGTAATAAGGTGCCTCTAATTTTACCTTCTACTTCTGGCTGTCTTGCAATACCTTCTACAGCATTTGCCGCAGCACTTCCCTGACCTATTCCTGGACCAATTGCAGCTAAACCTACCGCTAAACCTGCTGCTACAACAGACGCTGCTGATATAATAGAATCCATAATTTTCTTATAATAATATTCTAAAAAATAGACAATCAACATATTTCATAATACTTAATACGATACTTTTACAGTTCTTAAACGATAATAAGTGCAATAAGTTGGGGCTATCTAATGATTGCCATGACCCTCCATTGCTTCACCTATATATGCCGCAGATAGTGTAGAAAATATTAATGCCTGTATAGAACTTGCAAATAAACCTAATATCATTACAGGCAGCGGTATTAATATCGGGACTAATAAAGTAAAAACTGATACTACTAGCTCATCAGCTAGAATATTTCCAAATAATCTGAAACTTAAAGATAAAGGCTTTGTAAAATCTTCAAGAACATTAATTGGCAATAAAACAGGAGTGGGCTCAATATATCGTAAAAAATATCCTAGTCCATTCTTTCTTAAACCTGCATAAAAATAAGCGAGTGAAGTTAGTATAGCTAGTGAAACAGTTGTATTTATATCGTTAGTAGGTGCCGCCAGTTCCCCTTCCGGCAAAACAATTAATTTCCAGGGAATTAAAGCTCCCGCCCAGTTACTACCTAAAATAAATAGAAAAAGGGTAGAAACATAGGGCACCCAGGCTCTGTATTCATGCTCACCAATTTGATTTTTTGCAATATCTTGCAAGAACTCTAGAATAAATTCCATAAAGTTTTGAAAATTCCCCGGGATTTTTTTTAGACTTCTTGTGCCAGCAAATGATATGACTAATAATACAGATATTACTAGCCATGATACAATGAATACTTGGCCATGAACGCTATAACTACCTATTTTCCAGTACAAATGCTTACCAACTTCTACATTAGAAAACGTAGAAAAAGATAACAAAGCACTATTACTCGTTTGATGCATACAAATTTCAAAGTTAATTAATATAAATTGGTAATTTTCTATATTATATATAAAATTACAAAGTTATTATATTTATTACATATTCTGTAGAACTAGAATAATAATAAATTCATATTTCAATTTAATTTATATGTTCATTTTTATTTATTATATATCATATTAGAAACTTCTTGTGTAAAATCATAAGATTTTTTTTCTAGACCTTCACCTAAAATAAATCTTTGAAAACGTCTTACTTTTATATTTTCTCCCAATAAAGCTATGTGCTGCTTTACTAAATCCTCTATAGATATTTCAGGATTTTTAATAAAAGATTGACTCATTAAACTAATTTCTTTCAATCTTTTCTGAATTCTACCTTCAACAATTTGTTTTTTAACATTAATAGGTTTTTTTAATAAATCTTCTTTAGCCATTTCTATTTCTATTTCTTTTACAATAAATTCTTCAGGTACCTCATCGACCGCAATATATTGAACAAATTGACACGCAGCTAGCTGCATTGCAATATTTTTTGCAAGCTTATGAAATTCCGACTGACGAGCAACAAAATCTGTCTCACAATTTAACTCAACCATTACGCCTAGTCTTGAACCTGCGTGAATATAACTTTCAATAATACCTTCTGTTGCTATTCTCGAAGACTTTTTATTTGCAGAAGCAAGACCTTTTTTACGCAAATTTTCTATAGCTAGATCAACTTTTCCCTCTGTAGCTTCTAAGGCCTTCTTACAATCCATCATACCAGCACCTGTTTTGCTACGTAGCTCTTTAATACTTTCTGCAGAAATTTTTTTAGACATATAATATTACTTATTTTTTAATTCACAAATTAATAATAAAAAATTCATTACGATAATTCGTAATTTCTTCCCTCTAAAATAGCGTCAGCTATTTTAGACATAATAAGTTTTATTGATCTGATCGCATCATCGTTAGAAGGTATAGGAATATCGACTATTTCTGGATTACAATTTGTATCTAACATACATATTGTCGGAATACCTAGCTTAAGACATTCTTGAATTGCAGTAGATTCCTTTTTTTGATCAACAATTATAACCAAGTCAGGTAGCTTTTTCATATTTTTAATGCCATTTAAATGCCTGCGTAATTTTTCTAATTCTTTACGAAAAACAGACGCCTCTTTTTTAGGTAATGTTTGAGCTAAACCGGTACTATCTTTTTCTTCTAAATATTTTAATCTTTCAACTCGTGATTTTATAGTAATCCAATTTGTTAGCATACCTCCAAGCCATCTTTGATTAACATAGTAAGAATTAGATCTCTGCGCTTCTCTTTCAATTATGCCAGCAGCCTGTCTTTTTGTTCCTAAAAAAAGAAAAGTCTTTCCTTCTTTAGATTCGTTTTTTATAAAATCATACGCTTCTGTAAGTAACTGAGCCGTTTGAACAAGATCAATAACATGTATACCATTTCGCTCTGTATAAATATACGGAAACATTTTAGGATTCCATCGTCTAGACTGATGCCCAAAGTGAACTCCTGCTTCCAACAATTCTTCTAAAGATACAATAGACATAAAAAACTATAATTATTTTAAGTATTATAACGAAATAACTGTTCACTAATTTCAATAGTACTAATCTCATACTATTGAAATTATAATAACACAAAAAAGAAAGGATATAAATTAAAATTTAATTAAAACGATGAATGCTTCTATCATCTACAATAATATCTTCGAAACCCAGATGGTTTGAATTTAAATATAAATCGCCTACTTGATCTAAATTATCAGGGGTATCGCTGTTATTGTAAGCATTAAATCCAGTACCAGCAGGGATTAAACGACCAATAATAACGTTTTCTTTCAAACCTCTTAACCAATCTAGCTTACCTGCGATAGCTGCTTCGGTTAAAACCTTAGTTGTTTCTTGAAAGCTCGCAGCAGAAATAAAGCTTTCGGTATTCAAGGAAGCTTTTGTAATACCTAATAGTATTGGATAATATGTAGCCTGCTCCTTATCAATTACAACTAAGGACTTATTTATTGCTTCTAATTTCTGTAAATCCACTATTTCTCCTGGCAAATAATCAGTATCTCCACCTTCTTCAATTTTTACTTTTGAAGTCATTTGCCTAATAATTACTTCTATATGCTTGTCAGAAATATCTACTCCCTGCGACTGATAAACCAGTTGCACTTCTTTAACCAGCAGTAACTGTATTTCTAAAAAACTTAACCTTGTAGCGTTTTCAATACTCAAGCCTTGATTTAAATATTCTGTAAATTTTATTTCTAGTAGAAAATGAGGATTCAATAATGTTTCTATCTTTTTTCTTGCTTCTAAAATTTCTTCTATTCTAGGTAGACCCTGTACGATATCTCCCGTTTTTGATCTTTCAAAAATTAGAGTAGCAATACTTTCACCTTTTTGTATTAAATTATTTTCAAAAATATGCAAAAATGAACCTGAAGAAATTAAATAGGGTTGACCTATTCTTAAAATAATTTTATTATTTTTTATGGAAATTATTTTACCAGCATAACTAGAAAATATATTATCTGCTATATAATCGCCAGCATAAACCCAATCATTTAGCTTAATTCTTAACTTAACATTATTTTTTACATGAAATATGCATATATTAGACTTTTCAATAATTAAAAGACGTCTACTAGACTTCTCATTATTTTGTACATAAGAAATTTGGCCTTCAATATTTGAAAATACGTTTGTTTGTGCTACAACTGAATTCACTTTAATGTAAGAACTATCTTCAACTAAAACACTAGTTTTAGTATAAATATCTTTATTATTATTAAAATAGGAATCTTTAATAAAAATAAAATCAGCTGTTATAAATTTAATAGAAAAATTACCACCACTATTGTTTTTTTCTAGCTGAATATATGATTTTATATTAACGTCTTTATTATTCAAATCAAATATTAGATGAGTAGTGACAAGATCTATACCTGGAACCGATTTTACCCTTTCACCATCTTTAAAGCGAGTACGACGTATCAATTTTAAATTCAACCATTCCTCTTTAAATGAGCTACTTGAGTGTTTAAACAAATAATACTTATTTGGAACAGCGTAGATAATAACAGGTCTCAACAAAATAAAATGATTATTAGAAATTAACATGTATTCCCAGTATACGAGCTTATCAGTAGTAATATCTAAAATAGATTCTTGTGGACGTAAAAAACCTCTATATTTACCTATTTTTTCTATATATTTAAATTCACTTAATTTATGTAATACTCCAGGTTTAATAATTACTTCTCTAACAATACCATCTTTTTCTATTACCTCAATTATTCCTGAATTAAGCGCAAAAATATTGTGCACAATTTCTGTTCCAGCTTCGATGAAATGCCCGTGCGAAACTAGTAGCAAAGATAAGTCTTTATTAACTAAATGAGTTTCTTCAGAAATCCAAAGTATATAACCCGAGCCAGTTATATCATACGATTCTTTATATGCTTCTTTACTACAACTTTTCGATATCGACAAATCTAAATATTTTATAATACCGCCTGTTTTAGTTTTATAAGAATCAGAAATCATATCAGCTACCGTTTGCTGATCAGCTAGTCTACTATTTGGCTTACATCGCAAGATAAACTTTTCTTCATTTTCTAGTTCTAGAATATAATGTCTACGATTTTGAAAAGTGTCTATAAATATCTTTAAATTTGTGTATGAAGTAGACGAAGTTACTAAAAGCAACTTGGAAACAGCTGACACATGAGATTTTTTTATTAAGTATATATATCCGTCATATTTACTGAATAGCTGATGACAGGCAAGTAAACTATTTTTTTCTATAGTTTGATTATCTTTAGTTAAAAGCTTTATCTCACGAGGTATATCGTGAACTTTACCTGCAAGAATCCAAACTACCATATTTTGTTTTATAGAATCTAAAGAAGCACTAGTATTTTTACGAGAATTAGATAAATTACTAAAATGTATACTGCCGGAAAAATCAGCAGATATTATTTTTTGAGCTTTTTCTGTTCTAAATCTATCTAAAAGAGGATATTCAGCTATAATTTGATTCTTTTTAACGACTGAATTATGACCAGCTAACAACAAAGACCCTTTCAATAAACTAATTTTATTTTCTTTGTTGTCAGAACATGTGACTGAGACCTGGCAATCACTATTAACTAGAACAGCGTAATCACCATGCTTAGTTCTAGTTTTTATAGAACTTAAATCATTAGGATAATTCAAAGTTCCCTCATTCGGACTAGTTATATTTCGAGATAATTGACCCGTAAATACACCACCTGTGTGAAAAGTTCTCATTGTTAGCTGCGTACCAGGTTCTCCTATTGATTGAGCTGCAATAATACCTACAGCCTCTCCCAGGTCTACTATTTTCCCATGAGCTAAATTCCAACCATAACACATTTGACAAATAGATTTCAAAGAAGAACAGGTTAAAGGAGAGCGTACTAAAACACTAGTAATACCCAAGTCCAAAAATCTTTGAGCAAGCTGTGGATCAACACTTTGATTTGCCTTAGCAATTAAAGCATTAGAAGTTAGATCTATAACATCTTCTGCTAAAACACGTCCTAATAAAGCCTGCTTTAAACTAATCAATATTTTTTGATTATCAATTATATCTTCTAATAAAATCCCCCTTGATGTTTTACAGTCTACTTCTCTAATGATTATATCTTGCGCAACATCTACTAATCTTCGAGTTAAGTATCCGGAATCAGCCGTTCTTAATGCAGTATCAACCAGGCCTTTTCGAGCACCGTAGGAGGAGATAAAATAATCAGTAACAGTAAGACCTTCTCTAAAATTACTATATATGGGTAAATCTATAATTTGGCCCTGTGGATCAGACATCAAACCTCTCATACCAACCAACTGTCTTACTTGAGAAATATTCGCTCTAGCTCCAGAAAACGCCATCATATAAATGGGATTTAAGGGGTCGGTATTTTTAAAATATTTTATAACTTCAGCTTTCAAACTATCGCTAGCTTCATGCCATGTATCAATAATTTTTTGAAATTTTTCAACAGCAGTGATATCTCCTTTCTTATAGCGTATATCGGTAGACCGAATTAAACCTATTGTTTCACTGATTAAAAAATTTTTTGTAGGAGGTATACGTAAATCTTCCAAGCTTAATGATATACCTGCTTTTGTCGCATAATAAAAGCCCAAATTTTTTAAAGTGTCGGCCATGCTAGACGCACGAGCTAGGCCGTATGTACGAAAAGCCCAAATAATTAATTTTTTTAGTTCAGATTTATCTATGACTTTATTAATAAAATAAATTTTATTATTATCGAAACGGAAATCCATGACTACAATATACCTTAAAATATTAAAATTATTCTATTGCCAATGATTCACGTATTGCTTTATTAAATAAAATACGCCCAATTGTTGTTCGAATATACGTAACTAAACAAGTATCATTTTTATCCAATTTTACGATTTTACCTTCATAGTATAACAACCTCTGTTTATTTACATTTACAGTTTCACTTAAAACAGCATCTTCGTTATGAGCATTGATACTATCGAAAAAACCATTAAAACGTATCCAAATAAAAGTGTGTAATTTAATTTGACTATCCTGATACGCCAATAGCGAATCATCTAAACTTGCAAAGTAGTGACATTGCTCAAAAGATTGAGTAGGATTATTAGATGTCAGATAGTAACAACCTAAAACCATATCTTGACTAGGCATAATTATAGGATTGCCCGTAGCAGGGGACAAAAAATTGTGAGGCGCTAGCATAAGTAATCTAGCTTCTGCCTGCGCTTCTAAAGATAAAGGAACATGTACAGCCATCTGATCTCCGTCAAAATCTGCATTAAATGCGGGACAAACCAGGGGATGTAATTTAATTGCCCTTCCTTCCACTAAAATAGGTTCAAAAGCTTGAATACCTAAACGATGTAAGGTTGGCGCTCTATTGAGTAGTACCGGATGACCGTGAATTACTTCTTGTAAAACTTCCCACACTAAAATATCATTTTTTTGGATCAACTTCTTTGCTGCTTTTATATTATTAACTAAACCTTGAACAATCAAGCGATGAATAACAAAAGGCTGAAATAACTCTAGAGCCATTTCTCTCGGTAAGCCGCACTGATTTAACTTTAAACTAGGTCCAACTACTATAACAGATCTTCCCGAATAATCTACTCTCTTCCCTAAAAGATTTTGTCGAAATCTACCCTGCTTACCTTCGATAATGTCTGATAAAGACTTTAACGGACGATTATTTGCCCCTACAACAGTCTTGCCTCTACGTCCATTATCCATTAGTGCATCAACTGCCTCTTGAAGCATTCTTTTTTCATTTCTTACAATAATCTCAGGTGCTAGAATTGATTTAAGTCTAGCTAAACGATTATTGCGATTAATAATTCTTCTATAGAATTCATTTAAATCTGCTGTTGCGAATCTTCCTCCATCCAGCTGAACCATTGGTCTTAGATCTGGAGGTATAACAGGTATAACAAAAAAGACCATCCAAGTAAGATCTGCATTTGTAGAAATAAAATTTTCTAATAATCTCAATCTTTTCATCTTTTTATTAAATTTAGGAGAATGTTTTTTAACATTTTTAGATGGCCTTAAAGACTCTTCTCTTAGCGTTTCTACGCAGGCCTTAACGTCTAAAGACTTCAGTAGCTTATAAATTGCTTCAGCGCCTATACTTACTTCAATACCAAATAAATCAGAAGATTGAGCATATAATTTATCTTCTAATGCCCTCCATTCATATCCTTCTAAAAGCTGCTTATAACTTAGTTTTTGATATTGTCCCGGATTGATAACAATATAAGAGTGAAAATATACGATTTTTTCTACTTCTTTAACTGCTAAATCTAAAGCTAAAGCGAGATAGCTCGTACTCCCTTTTAAGTACCAAACGTGAGTAACCGGACAAGCAAGTTCAATATAAGCCATTCTATGACGCCTAACTTTTGATTCTGTAATTTCAACTCCACATCTTTCGCAAACAATTCCTTTATATCTAAACCGCTTATACTTCCCGCAATGGCACTCCCAGTCCTTTACAGGACCAAAAATCCTTTCACAAAATAAACCATCCATTTCAGGCTTTAGAGTACGGTAATTAATTGTTTCAGGTTTAGTTACTTCGCCTACTATTTGACCATTTGGTAAAGTTCTCTCTCCCCATGAACGAATACGACTAGGAGATGCTAAGCTAATTTTTACATAATCAAAATGATACTCACATTTACTCATAAATACATTTATAACTTAATTTAAGAAGACTAAAAATCTCTATATATTATCAAAATTTAAAAGATTATCCTGAATTTTCATATTTTTTAAATTATACTGATGCAACTCATCTACACTACTATTCTGCTTATCATAAAATTCCAACTTATGTACTGCTATATCTAAACCTAAAGATTGGAGCTCTCGCATTAGTACTTTAAATGATTCTGGAGTACCAGGCTTAGGAATTGGCTTACCCTTTATAATTGCATTCAAAGCTTCGTTTCTTCCTTGCATATCGTCAGATTTTACAGTTAGTAATTCTTGTAATGTATAGGCAGCACCAAATGCTTCTAAAGCCCACACCTCCATTTCTCCTAACCTTTGACCCCCGTGTTGGGCACGACCACCTAAAGGCTGTTGAGTAACTAAAGAGTAAGGGCCTGTAGATCTTGCATGAATTTTATCATCAACTAAATGTACTAATTTTAAAATATATGCTTTACCTACGGTAACTGGATTATCAAATGCTTCCCCCGTTCTACCATCGCATAGTATCATTTTGCCAGGATAGTAACTATTAAATAACCAGGTCCTTTTACTAGTAAGACTCGCTTCTTTTAACTTATTGTTTACTAGTACTCTTGAAGCCTCGATGCCGTACATTTCATCAAAAGGCATAATTTTAAAACGCTTATTTGAATATTCACCAGCTAGACCCAGTAAGCATTCAAATAGTTGTCCAACGTTCATCCTCGATGGTACTCCCAGCGGATTCAGTATTATATCTATTGGTGTACCATCGGGAAGAAAAGGCATGTCTTGTCTATACAAAATTCTCGAAATAATACCTTTATTACCATGTCTACCAGACATCTTATCTCCTACTTGAATTTTTCTTTTTTGAGCCACGTATATGCGTATGATTAAATTAGTTCCTGGAGGCAATTCGTCACCTTTTTGTCTTTTGAATAATTTAACATTAACTACTCTACCTCTAGCAGCATTAGGTAGTCTTAGAGATGTATCTTTAAAGTCGCGAGCCTTTTCGCCAAATATAGCTCTTAATAACTTTCCTTCAGGCAACTGATCAGATTCGCCTTTAGGCGTAACTTTACCTACTAAAATATCACCTGAATCTACCCACGAGCCTACCGAAATAATACCATTTTTATTTAAAAGACGAATAGAGGACTCACTTACATTCGGAATGTCACGAGTAATTTCTTCAGGCCCTAACTTAGTCTGCCTACATTCAACTTCGTATCTTTCAATATGAATAGAGGTGTACAAATCATTATAAACAAGAGTTTCACTAATCAAAAAAGCATCTTCGTAATTATAACCTTCCCAAGGCATATATGCTACTAAAATATTTCTGCCTAAAGCTATTTCGCCTGTTTCTGTTGCAGAACCATCAGCTATTATTTGTCCTTTTTTAATATTTTCACCAGGCCAAACTATTGGACGCTGATTTATACATGTATCTTGGTTAGATCGGTAATATTTCTTTAATCTATAATGTACAATTTGCCCATTAACATCTTGAATACCAATTTTAGTTCCAGAGACGTAATTAATATGACCACAGGTTCTACTTACAATAACTATTCCAGAGTCTCTAGCAATTTTAACCTCTAAACCGGTTCCTACTATTGGCTTTTCAGGATGAAGTAAAGGAACAGCCTGTCTTTGCATATTTGATCCCATTAAAGCTCTATTTGCATCATCATGCTCAAGAAAAGGAATTAGTGAGGTCGCAGCAGATATTACCTGAATAGGAGATACAGCTATATAATCAACTTCACGTTTAGCAGAAGTAGTGAATTCTTGACGATACCTAACAGGAATACTTTCGTAATGTATAGCGCCAGAAGAATCAAGAAAAATATCTGCCGGAGCAATTTTTAAATCGTCTTCTTCGTCTGCAGTAATATATGTAGGTGTATCTGTATAATAAACTCTTGTTTTTACGACTTTATAACAGGGAGTTTCTATAAAGCCATACTTATTTACCCTGGCATAAACGCTTAAAGAACCTATCAAACCTGCATTAGGACCTTCAGGAGTTTCAATTGGGCAGATACGTCCGTAATGACTTGGATGCAAATCTCGTACAGCAAAACCTGCACGATCTTTATTTAATCCACCTGGACCCAAAGCACTAATTCTTCTTTTATGGGTCAACTCAGATAGAGGATTAGTCTGGTCCATAAATTGAGATAATTGACTTGAATTGAAAAATTCACGTATTGAAGCAACTATTGGTTTAGAATTAACTAAATTAGACAAACTTAAGGATTCTATATCACAAATCATCATACGTTCTTTAATAATTCTTTCTAAACGTAGTAAACCAATACGAATTTGATTTTGTAGCAACTCACCTACAGAACGTATTCTTCTGTTGCCAAGATGATCTATATCATCAAAAGTACCAATATTTTGCTCTTTAAGATTAATCAAATAATTAACTGCAACCAGAATATCTTGAGGAGATAAAACTCTAAAATGCCCCGGAACCTTTAGATTTAACTTCTTATTTACCTTATATCTACCCACTTCTCCTAAATCGTACTTTCTAGGATCAAAAAAACGAGCGTAAAGCATTTGCTTTGCAATTACTGGTGTAGAAGGTTCGTTGGGACGTAGTCTATGGTAAACAATCAGTAGAGCCTCTTCTCCTGTAACTTTTTCAATATTTTTTTTGCCAACTTCTTTATATAGCTCCTTCTGCTCATACAAAAAAGAAGCACTAAGCAAAAAATCATATTTATTTAGCTTCAATTTTATTTCTTCTGTTGTTAGACCAATAGCTTTCAAAAATATGTAAGCATTTATTTTATAATTTTTGTCTATTTTCGCCCAAATTTGATTTTTAGCATCTATTTCAAACTTTAACCATGATCCTCTATTAGAAATAAGACTTGCGCTATATATAGATTTATTATTTTTATCTAGTTCTTTTTTATAATATATTCCAGGACTTCTAATAATTTGGTTAATAATAACTCTTTCTATTCCAGAAATAATAAAAGTACCTCGGTTAGTCATTAAAGGTAAATCTCCAATAAAGACTTGTTTTTTTTTATATCTTTTATAGACTTCTTGGCTATTTAGTGGAGATAAATTATTTAAATTTTTATTTTTTTCTGCTAATCCAGAATCTTGTTTAGTTAATTTACAAGGAATATAAATTTGCACACTATAAGTTTTATCACGACTTTTAGCTTTTCTAACACTATAACGAGGAAATTTTAGTCTATATTCTTTACCAAACAGTTGTAACTTTAGTTTACCCGTGGGATCGGTAATAGTTGGAAAAGAATCTAAGACTTCAATTAGTCCCTTTTCTAAAAAAGACTTAAAACTTTTTCTTTGGATCTGTGCAAGGTCAGGAATAATAGATACAGAAATTTTTTTTTTTAACATTAAGAACTCCGGATAACAGGTATAAAATATAAAGCTCAAAATTTTTCATTTATATTCGCAATAAAAATATAATCCGCTAAAAAGCACTAAAAAACATATTAAGATGTACTAGTAATCATTTTAGAAAGCTTAGATTTTTTACGATTTGCCTTATTTCTATGCCATACACCTTTTTTAACCGCTTTATCTATTTGCTTATAAACTAACGATAAGTCAGCTAAAATAGTATTTTTTTCATTATCATGCAAATCTAACAAGTATTTTTTTATTGATTTTTTTATTGCTATTTTATACTTTTTATTTTTCGAACGATTTCTTAAAGCAGTTCTTGCTCGCTTAGTTGCAGATAGATTTTTTAACATACAATACAATAAAATATTAATAGGATAATTAAAAAATATCTTATATTTTAATTTATCTAAGTATAACACTAATAATTTACTATATACAATAGTATAGAAATAACTTATATTGAGTTTAAAAATAAACTAAAGATAAAAATTAAATAAAAAACTGCTCTTCTATGGCAAAAAATAAAGGATCGCGTATTATAGTTACCCTTGAATGTTCGTGTAGACAAAATAATATAAATAAAAGCATTACAGAAAAACATAAAAGAAAAAAAGGAATTTTTAGATATAGCACAAGTAAAAATAAAAAAAATAATCCAGCTAGACTAGAGTTAAAAAAATTTTGCCGTTACTGTAATCAACACATGCTATTTAAAGAAATAAAATAAAACAAAGCGAGAAAAACACACATGAATTCATCAGACAAATACAATTATTTTATTAAACAAGGTGAAATGTTGGACTACAAAGATATTGATACCTTAAAAAAATATTTAAATGAACAGGGAAAAATTTTATCTAGGAGATCTACAGGACTACATACTAAAAAGCAAAAACAAGTAAGTAGATCCATCAAAAAAGCTCGGATTCTAGGACTACTACCCTTTTTAAATAGAAACTAATAAGCAAATAAGATGAATATTAATTAATATCATCTTATACTAGTACTATAAAGTCTTTTCTTTTGGCTTCAAATCATAGGCTTTAATTGTATTATCGACTTTCCAGCTATCGTATTTACACATGATTCCACATTCATTCCCCGTTAAAACTTCATCTACGTCATCTTTTAATCTTTTGAGAGAAGTTAAAACACCCTCATAAAAGATTGCATTATTATCATAAACATAGATATAAGACATTTTTTTCAGCTTTCCTTTTTTTACTAAACAGCCTGCTACAGATCTTTTATTAATAAAAAAAACTGTCTGAACGACTGCTTCTCCTAAAAATATTTTCTCATACTCTAACTCAACTAAATCTAACATGCATTTATATATATAATCTAACAAATTATAGATTACATTAAAGGTCACAAAAATTAATTTATACTGCTTAATTAAGCCATCTATATAAGTAGACGAATTTATACAAAAACCTATAATTATTGCATCTGAGGCTAACGCAAGCTCTATATCAGTACTAGAAATATTACCAATATCAGCTTTAACTAGGTTGATCTGTACTTTTTCTTGAGAAATTTTTGCAAGCGAAGACACCAAAGCCTCTAGTGTCCCCTGAGTATCTGTTTTTAAAATTAGACTCAACTGCTTAGTATTACTACTACTATCACCAGACACTTTTTTATTTAGTGATTTTAACATATCAAGTTTTATCAGATCCGTATCGTCATTAAAGCTAGTTAATTGCCTAGCTTCTTTTTCACTACTAACAGAGAAAAATATTGTACCAGATTGAGGAGGTTTAGAAAAAGCTAGAATTTGAACAATGGATGATGGATATACTCGAGAAACATTTTTATTTGTAATATCCAATAAGCTCTTAACTTTTCCATAAGTTTTGCCTGCAACAATAAAATCTCCTAACTTTAAAGTCCCCTCCTGGTTTATAGCGTTAGCAAGTATACCTTTTTTTTTATCTAAATAAGCTTCAAGGATAGTACCTCGAGCTGGTTGATTAATCTCTGCTGTAAAACTATTTAATTCGGCAAGTAAGCATACGCTCGATAATAAAATATCTATATTTTGACCAGTCAAAGCACTTACCTCTACAATTATTGAGTCTCCTCCCCACTCTTCTGTAACCATACCGTGAGAGGCTAATTCTTTTTTTATTTTTATAATGTCTATATCTATTTTATCTATCTTATTAATTACAACAATATAGGCTAACTTCATACTTAATATGTATTTAATAGATTCAACACTTTGAGGCTTCAAACCATCGTCTGCAGCTACAACTAATAAAGCAATATCCGTAACTTTAGCTCCGCGAAGACGCATAGATTCAAAAGCTTCATGACCGGGAGTATCTAAAAAAACTAGTTTATACTTTTCTAGCTGGTACAGCCATTCAACCTCGTAGCCACTGATGGACTGAGTTATACCACCATATTCTTTTTCTACTAAATTTGTTTTCATGATAGAGTCGAGTAAAGTAGTTTTACCATGGTCAACGTGGCCCAAAATAGTTATAATAGGAGATCTTTTCGTTTTTTTACTTTTGCTATGGAAACTACTTACTTTTTCTTCTTTAAACTCATTTGCCTGATACTCGTCTTCCACAACTTTAAAATTATAATTTAAAGCTATTTCTTTAGCTATAGAGGTATCTATAAAATCATTAATAGTTACGCTAACGCCTTTCAGAAACAAATAGGTGATGAGTTCAGCCTCAGGAATATTTAACTTTGTAGATAAATCCTGTATACTTAAGGGACTAGGTAATGAAACTTGAAGATCTGTATCTATATTTTTTTCACCACTGGAATACAAGGAAACTCTATTAAAACTTTTATCTTTATCTTTTTTTTTATTTTTATTAATTTTATAATTATTAATGGCTCTATCGTAAAAATTATTTGTATCATCTATTAATAAATCTTTTGTATCTAGAATAGAACTTTTTCTTATCTTCTTAGCTGATTTATTTTTATTCTTTTTTAACTCTAAAATATCTTCTGAATTCAAATTATTTTTATATTTTTTATCAAACTTATTTATATGATTAGTACTATGTTTTTTAGAACCATTAATACTTGAAATATTTGCTAAAGATCCTGATTGAACCTCTAAACTTGAAATATCAGGATTAATTCTTGAATAATTACTTATTAACTTCGGAAATTTTAAATATAAAATTTCGTTAGGATATAATGAATTAGGCATAATGTAATGATATATTATAATTATATATGAAAAATTAAGTTAAATAAGATAGAATTTATTTTATCTCTAATAAATTATCTTGTCTTCTATTAATTTTACTAAAGTAATATTATTATATAAATAAAAAAATAAAGAAAAATAATACTATGCCTCGCTTACAAAAAAATGATAATTTTATAGATAAGACCTTTACAGTACTAGCAGATATTATTCTAAAAATTTTACCAACAAGTAAAGACGAAAAACAAGCTTTTTACTATTATAGAGATGGAATGTCTGCACAATCTGAAGGCGAATATGCCGAAGCTTTAGAATACTACTATGAAGCATTATTATTGGAGGAAGATCCTTACGACAGGTCTTATATATACTATAATATAGGTTTAATTTATGCTAGTAATGGAGAGCATATTCAAGCTCTAGAATACTATCATCAAGCGCTAGAATTAAATTCTCAACTTCCTCAAGCATTAAACAATATTGCAGTAATTTATCACTACCAAGGAATTAAAGCAGCAAATCAAAATAAATTAAATGTATCCAAGTTTATGTTTGAAAAAGCAGCTAAATACTGGAAAAAAGCAATAGCACTAGCGCCTAATAATTATATTGAAGCACAAAATTGGTTAAAAACAACTGGAAGAATTAGTTCAAGCTAAACAATAAATATTTTTATTAATATGCTATACTAGTAACTAAAAAATTATTTATATTTATTAGATTATAAATATTAGAAGTATATTTGATTGACAAAATATTAATTATATTATAGTAATGGTAACATCAACAGAAAAAGGATCGGTAATACAAATAATTGGACCCGTAATAGATATAGAATTCCCTACAGGTAAATTGCCAAAAGTATTTAACGCACTTAAGTTAGAAGGCCCAAATGAAACTATTACATGCGAGGTACAACAACTATTAGGCGACAATAAAGTAAGAGCCGTTGCCATGAGCTCAACAGAAGGACTGAAAAGAGGAACAGAGGTGACAGATACAGGAAAACCTATCACAGTACCAGTTGGTATACCAACTTTAGGAAGAATTTTTAATGTTTTAGGAGAACCTGTAGATAATTTAGGAAATGTTAAATCAACAGAATCTCTACCTATACACAGAAACGCTCCTGCTTTTACACAGCTAGAAACTAAGCCTTCCATTTTCGAAACTGGTATTAAAGTAGTTGACTTGTTAGCTCCTTACAGAAGGGGAGGCAAAATCGGTCTATTTGGAGGCGCTGGTGTAGGAAAAACCGTTTTAATTATGGAGTTAATTAACAATATAGCTAAAGCGCATGGTGGAGTTTCGGTATTTGGAGGTGTTGGAGAGAGAACTAGAGAAGGCAACGACTTATACGAAGAGATGAAAGAATCTAAAGTAATTAATGCAGATAAATTGACGGAATCTAAGGTTGCTCTTGTATATGGACAAATGAATGAACCACCTGGAGCAAGAATGCGAGTAGGATTAACAGCATTAACAATGGCGGAATATTTCAGGGACATTAATAAACAAGATGTATTACTATTCATCGATAATATATTCAGATTTGTACAGGCTGGATCAGAAGTATCAGCATTATTAGGAAGAATGCCTTCTGCCGTGGGTTATCAGCCAACTTTAGCAACTGAAATGGGTGCCTTACAAGAAAGAATTACTTCTACGACGGATGGTTCAATTACATCTATACAAGCTGTATATGTACCAGCTGATGACTTAACCGATCCAGCACCAGCTACAACGTTTGCACATCTGGATGCAACAACTGTATTATCCAGAAATCTAGCCGCAAAAGGTATTTATCCAGCTGTCGATCCATTAGGATCAACATCAACAATGTTACAACCAAATATTGTAGGACTGGAGCATTACGAAATAGCTCAACAGATAAAATCTACCCTACAAAGATACAAAGAACTACAAGATATTATCGCTATTTTAGGATTAGATGAATTATCTGAAGAAGACCGACTAATAGTTGCTAGAGCTAGAAAGGTAGAAAGATTTTTATCACAACCATTTTTCGTAGCCGAAGTATTTACAGGATCACCGGGAAAATATGTTTCTTTGGAAGAAGCTATCAATGGATTTCAAATGATTTTAAAAGGAAAGCTAGATGACTTACCTGAACAGGCATTTTATTTAGTAGGAAATATAGAAGAAGCTATACAAAAAGCTGAAACTTTAAAATAAAAATATATGAGTTTAAAGATACGTGTAATTGCACCAGATAAAATAGTCTGGGATGCAGATGCGGAAGAAATAATCTTACCTAGTAGTACTGGACAGCTTGGCATTTTACAAGGACACATACCCTTACTAACTGCCCTAGATATAGGAGTCATGAGAGTTAAAATTAATAAAGAATGGCAACCTATTATACTCCTAGGAGGTTTTGCAGAAGTAAAAAATGATAGTATTACAATACTAGTTAACGGAGCTGAAAACGTTTCAAAGATAGATATAGAAGAGGCACAGATTAAACTAGAAAAAGCTAATATGCTGCTAGCAGAGGCTACAACGAGTAAAGAAAAAATAGAGGCTACTCAAAACCTACGTAAGGCTAGAGCTAGAATACAGGCTGCAAATGTATTAAATAATTAAAAAAAATAAAGATTAATGTATTTTATAATATATTAATTTTTATTTTTTAACTTATATTATACGAAAAATTTAATCTAATAAATTGGACTGACTAGCTTAAACCAGAACAAAGATAATCAAAGTATAGACCCATTTCTTTACCAGCGTCTCCTCCCACTAAAGAAGAAGTTACTTCTTTCATTGCTTGTATTGCCTGTACTGTTGCACCAATAGGCACACCAAGAGAATTATAAGTTTCTTTAAGTCCATTTAAAACACGTTCATCTAAAATTGACGGATCTCCTGCGAGCATAGCATATACAGAATATCTTAGATAATAATCTAAATCTCTAATACAAGCAGCGTATCTTCTAGTTGTATACATATTGCCGCCTGGTCTAGTTATATCAGAATATAATAAAGATTTTGCAACAGATTCTTTAATGATTGTTGCAGCATTTGCAGATATTGTTGCAGCAGCTCGGACTCTCAGTTCTCCAGTTTGAAAGTATCCTTGCAATTTTTCTAAAGCACCATCATCTAAGTATTTACCTTGAACGTCGGCTGTATTAAGTACAGAAGTAATAGCGTCTTGCATATTGTTTATTTCCTTAATTGATTAAATAAATTATTTTATTGCATTGCACCGATTGTATAATCAAAGTAAAAACACGCCTCAGCCGCATCTTCACCAGACAATAGAGAAGAAGCAACATTTTTCATAGCGCGAATACTTTCAGCAACAGCGCTAATTGACGTACCTAAAGAATTATACATCTCTTTAACACCAACTAAACCGATCTCTTCTATTGGAGAAACATCTCCTGCAACAATACCGTAAGTTATTAAACGCAGATAATAGTCCATATCTCTCAAACAAGTTGCTGTCATTTCTTCTCCATAAGCGTTACCACCCGGAGATACTATTTCAGTACGCTTTTGAAAAAGCTGCTGAGCGCCGCTTTTAACTATTGTTTCTCGATTTTCAGTTAATATCGATGCAATTCTTAAACGTGACTGTGCAGACTTAATAAATACTTTAATACGATCCAGTTCTCCCGGACTTAAATATCTTGCTTCTGCATCTGCATTTACAATTGATTTAGTTACAATACTCATGAATAAAACTCCTCAAGTTTCTTGACATTCATAATTAACAATGCTTACATTTTGTATTAAAACTACTAAAAAAGTAGTTTGTCACAGCTTAAACGTAAATACATCAATGTATTATATCAATTAAAAAACTAATACATACATATTACATACCAGACATTATAAAATAATTTATTTTATTATCTTACAGTAATTTATAAATCGTTAAAATAAAATAAAAGTACTAAAGCAAAAAAGAATAGTAGCTATAATATTTTAAGAAAAACTAGGCACAACAATAATCTCATTCTGTTTCGTTAATGTATTATATAATTTTTCTGTATTAGGAAAATTTGCTGCAGGTAAAGTCGGGAAACGACGGTATGGAACAACATCTGGTCCAAAAACGACGCTGTATTCAGCACTGTTTACTAACGCTGAAATAAAAGAAGATATGCCCTGAGATGCCAACAACTGATTATAATATCTTATTTCTGCTTGATTATTTGGAGCTCTACCTAAAAAATGCTTAGTTCCTAATTCAATCACCTTTGTATTAGGATAAGAATTATAAAATTCTTTTCTATACAAATAAGACGAGCCTATTTTTTCAACTAACTGCTGTACGTTAAACTCACCTGATAAAAATGCTTTTTCCAGATTATAAAATTCATCCCCAACTGTAAAACTATTCAAATCTCGCTCAAATAACTGTCTATATGTAGCTCTAAGAATTTGCAGTCGGTTTGCATAATCCATATTACTATCTAATTTAAAAATTTTAATTTGATCTCTTCTAGAGGTCACTCCCTGAAATACTCTTTTTTTCACGCTGCCCGATATAGCTTTATTATTATTTGTTAAAGATACGCTAGCTAATTCAGAAGCTTTCCTTGTGACATTACCGAAATCATTACCAGAAAATTTTACTAAATTATTTGATAAATTTCTTGATATTACAGTTGAAGGAGTAATGTATCTTTCATACGGAACAGTATCATTACCGAATGATTCTATATATTCTGAGCTATCTAATATAGAATCTATCATTTTATAATAGCCCTGCTTATACGCAATATCAAAATATTGATTTATTTCTTGTCTTCCATAAGTAGGTCTACCTAGAAGCTTATTGTGTATATATTCTATACTTTTGCACACATATAAAGAATTCCAATATAAAGATCTAAAAAGCAAAGATTTCACAAGTAGGCGTATAAAATCACGAACAGAAATAATTTTATTTTTGAAACGATTTTCAAATGCAACTAGCCCAGACGCTTCTTGCTTGTAAAGTATTCTACCGAAAACTCTTAAATATACAGCTTTAACAGCGGTATCTGAAAAAGTATCTTCAGTCGAGCTTAAATTAAATATCTTAGGCCCTGAAAAACTAACTTTCAAGGATCTTACACTAGGGTTGCTCATTTGATTATATATGCCAGGACCACGTTTTAACAAAATTCTACGTGTATCTTTACTAAAGTATGCTAGCTTAGGTTTTAAATTAACAGAACTATCAGGAAATATCGCGCCAAATTGATTCAGCAAAGGATCATTAGCCGCACCATACGGGTGCTGATTTGGCAACTTATTTTTATAGTTACTCAATAAAGTAACGAAATCAGGAACTTTTTTAAAAGGAGCACTATAATTAAATAATCGAATTTGAGCACCCCAATTTTTTGACTCCTGCGCTTCTTCTCCTAAATTTCTTAAGTAAGGTACAGTTTCCTCAGCAAAGTAATCTGCATATTCTTGAGAGTTGATCAAAGCGTCTACTAAGCCATCTAAGCCTCTAGATGACAAACAAGAAAAATACCTTTGAAACTCTTCTAAAGAACTAACCCCTCTTCCTAAAAGATGCCTAAATGCTAGCTCTAAGGCTCTACTATTAACAAATGGCTCATAAAATTGCTTTCTATATATATATGATTTAGCCAAAGCTCTAACAAATTCTTTAACAGATAGCTGACCTGTTTTAACCTTGGACTCTAAATCAGTAAATTTTAAGCTATATGCTTTAACAATATCTCTTTCAAATATCTGCCTGTAACATGCCTGAATTACCATATTTTTTTCGCCAGTAGATAGATTAGTTTTCATAACAAACTTCTGAGCAGAAAGACCAGCGTTAGTATAAATTTGAGGCAGGCGAAGCCCTTGCAAATCGTTAAATGATCTTTTACGCAACTTATCGCTTAAAGAAGAGGCCTCAAATTCAGATATGATAACATTAAAATACTGCTGAACTAACTCTTGAGCTTCTAAGTCGTTTTTAAAAATATTAACTGACAGTTTTCGCATTTCACGTAAAGCTACAACTGCAGCCGCACTAGAACAAGCGTTGTCAATTAGCTCTCTTAATCCTCTTATATTCACTGACAATATATTAGTATCTCCGGCAACGATAGCATAAGTCAGATATCGAAGAAACCAATCTAAATCGCGTAGTGATTTTTTCATACGCACTGAACCATAGCGCACAATATTGATTGGCTTAAAACCTGGCGGTAAAGACGAATTATCTGAACTCAAAAACGATGAAGAGAAATTATTAAAGAAATTTTTTTGCTGACTTGATGATGTATCAGTAGCAGCAGGTTTATCTTTAAGCCTATCTGATTCTAGAAAAGAAGCCTGCGGTCGCTCTAGATAAGATACTGCAGATCCTCCAACAAATATTCTATCGGCGGCCTTAGCAACTAAAAAATCTGCGTTCTGAGTCAGAATGCTTGATATAGCCAAACGCTTACTACCAGAATTTAAGAAAGTGACAAGCTGATTTAATTCGCCCAACTGTAAAAAACGATCTTGCTGCTCAGCCTGCATTATGCTTAAAATAGATACAGTTCTATATAACTTAGGCTGAACTGAGGGGCTACCACTACTATACCTAACTACCATATAATGAGATATCCTTATTATATAACACTAAACTTAAATGTTAAATCATTATTGACAATTTAACAAAGTTAACAATAGCATATTAGAAATACTAATATAATATAATCACATAACAAAACTAGCATGAATCAATATAAATTTTGTAATACTTGTATAATAAGCAATTATGAAATATTTCTTATATAAACTTATAAAAAAACATACATGCGCAATAGTAATGACAACATGTCTTTAGTTGAACACCTACAAGAACTAAGAGAAAGATTATTTATAATTTTTATTATATTCTGTATAATTACATCGTTATCTTTAATTAGTATTAACGACATAGCTTATATTCTAGAAAAACCAGCAATAAATATAAAATTTTTACAATTAGCACCGGGAGAATACTTTTTTGTATCCATAAAAATTGCGGTATATCTTGGAGTGATATTTAGTATTCCATTTTTTATATATCAAATTATAATGTTTATACTACCTGGTTTAACTAAGCAAGAATCCTTTTATATCGTTCCTATTTTAATTACCTCTATCATCCTATTTTTTTTTGGTATTGCTTTTGCATATCAAATACTTATACCAGCAGCATTAAATTTTTTTATTAGTTACGGCTCAGATATAGTTGAACCTCTATGGTCTTTTGAAGAATACTTCAATTTTATTTTAATTCTATCATTTAGTACTGGAATTACTTTTCAAATACCTATTTTACAAATACTACTAGGAGTTTTTAATTTAGTAACATCTAGTACAATGCTAAAATACTGGAAATATATTGTACTAGGATCAACTATTGTTAGTGCAATTTTAACCCCTTCCACAGATCCTATCACACAAATATGCATGTCTATAGCTATTTTAAGTTTATATTTTTTTAGTATTTGCGTTTTAAAAGCCATAAAAAGATAAAAATATTTACTTAAAATATATATTTATGATAAATAATAAATATAGAATGTTATTATAAATAAAGAAATCCAAGTAAGCGTAGATTTCTATCTTAATTGTAAACATTATAAAACGTTTTATTATGAACTTAAAATATGCAAAAAAAATAATATTTATTACTTTTGGTGTCCTAAGCATCAATATGCTTTATAGCTTAAATATCAGTACTAGTGCATTTCCTATTTATGCGCAGCAAGGATACGAAAACCCAAGAGAAGCAACTGGGCGCATCGTCTGCGCTAATTGCCACCTAGCTCAAAAAGAAGTTTCAGTTGAAGTTCCTAAATCTATACTACCTAATACAGTATTTGAAGCTAAGGTAAGAATACCTTATAACGAAAGTAGCAAACAGATATTAGGAACTGGCACTAAGGGTGATTTAAACGTAGGAGCCATTATAATACTTCCTCAGGGATTCACACTAGCACCTAAAAACTTATTATCAGAAGAACTAAAGACAAAAACAAAAAATGTCTATATTCAATCCTATAGTGCATCAAAAGAAAATATTTTAGTTGTAGGCCCGATACCGGGAAAGAACAATCAAGAAATAACTTTTCCTGTTCTTTCACCGGATCCTAGTAAAAATAAGAATACATACTTTCTAAAATATCCTATCTATGTAGGAGGAAACAGAGGAAGAGGACAAATTTATCCGACAGGGGATAAGTCAAATAATAATCCTATTAACGCATCATACGATGGCAAAATAGTAGAAATTACTGGCACATCAAATGGAAACTATAGTATTAATATTCAAAAAGAAAATGGTGAAACCTACACAGAGAATATTCCTAAAGGGCTAGAAATAAAAGTAAATAAGGGAAATTATGTTAAAGCAAATGAAAATTTAACTAGCGATCCTAACGTTGGCGGATTTGGCCAAAATGAGACAGAAATTGTCCTACAAAATCCAAATAGAATCACGGGTATGATTACCTTCTTTTTTATGGTAACACTAGCACAGATATTTTTTGTTTTAAAAAAGAAACAATGGGAAAAAGTACAAAGCGCAGACATGAATTTTTGAAAAATTCAATAAACGCTATACACAAAAATAATATTTTAACTATAAACTGGCTACAATCAAGAATTGTTTACTAGTAATCTCACAGAATTTATTATCTGTTGAGGACTAACTATTGTAAATTTTTCTAAATTGCCATTATAAGGAGTTGGAATATCTTGAGACGATAGTCTTATAATCGGAGCATCTAGCAAGTCGAAATATTTATCGTTTATTTGGGCAATAATTTCTGCTCCGATTCCGCCGGTTTTCATACATTCTTCGACAATTAATAATTTGTTTGTCTTCTTCAAAGATAATACAATACTATCTATATCGATAGGTTTTAAAGAAATTAAGTCTATAACTTCTAGATCGAAACCAAGCTCTGTTAATTGAGCTACTGCCTCTAATACATGATAACGCATTCTTGAGTAAGTAACAATTGTTAAATCTGTACCTTCTCTAATCAATTCAGCCCTGTCTAAGGGAAGTAAATATTCTTCATCAGGAATATCATCTTTTAAATTATATAAAAGTACATGTTCAAATAAAATTACCGGATTATTATCACGAATAGCAGATTTCAATAAACCCTTAGCATTATAAGGCGTAGAACAAGCTACCATCTTTAAACCAGGTATAGACTGAAAATAAGATTCCAGACGCTGAGAATGTTCAGCTCCTAACTGACGTCCAACCCCGCCCGGACCACGAATAACCAGAGGTATTTTAAAATTTCCTCCAGAGGTATATCTTAACATGCCAGCATTATTAGATATCTGATTAAAGGCTAATAGCAAAAAACTCATATTCATTCCTTCTACAACCGGCCTAAGGCCAGTTATAGACGCGCCTATTGCCATTCCCATAAAGCTATTTTCAACAATAGGTGTATCTAATATTCTTAAATCACCATATTTTCTATGTAAATCTTTAGTAACCTTATACGAACCACCATAATGGCCAACATCTTCTCCTAAAACAAAAACTGACGTATCTTTTTCCATTTCTTCGTCAATAGCTTCTCGCAGAGCGTCAAATAAAAAAATTTTTTTCATAATTTAAATTCTAGATACATACTATTTACTAAAATATAAAACAATGCTATTAATCTTCTGCAAATAAATAGCGCTTTAAGTCCTTCGGCTCAGGCTCAGGGCTAGATAAAGCAAAATTAACTGCCTCTTCAATTTCTTTTTTAACTTTCACTTCTAATATATCCAATTCATCAAGAGTAGCGGAAGTATTTTGCATTAAATATCTTTTTAAACATTTTATTGGATCACGAATCAACCAAGCATTTTTTTCTTGCTTAGACCTCAGCTCATCAGGATCAGCCAAAGAATGACCTCTAAAACGATAAGTTAATGCCTCTATCAGAGTTGGTCCCTCGCCAGATCTTGCCCTATTAATTGCATCTAGTGCGACTTTTCTAACAGCTAACACATCCATTCCATCCACTTCTATTCCGGGTAAACCAAAAGCTTGAGCTTTTTTATAAATCTCAGGCAGAGATGTAGAACGACTGTGGGCCATTCCTATTGCCCATTGATTATTTTCTATAACAAAAATAATAGGTAATTTCCATAAAACAGCCATGTTTAAGCATTCAAAAAACTGACCATTATTCGTTGTTCCATCGCCAAAAAAACATGCAGTAACACTTAAAGTTTTTGTATTTTGTAGCACTTGTTTTTTATAAACACTCTGAAAAGCAGATCCAGTTGCTATCGGAATTCCCTCTCCAATAAATGCAAAACCTCCTAAAAAATTATGCGGCGCAGAAAAAATATGCATAGATCCGCCCCTACCGCGACTACAGCCTGTTTCCTTTCCAAAAAGTTCTGCCATAACTATTTTCGAAGGAACTCCTTTACTTAAGGCATGCACATGATCTCGGTAGGTGCTACAAACGTAGTCTGATTTTTCTAAAGACTTAATTACACCTGTTGAAACAGCTTCTTGACCATTATATAAATGCACAAAACCAAACATTTTTCCTCTATAATACATTTGCGCACACATATCTTCAAAACTACGACCAAGTAACATATCTTTATATAAAAGTAATATAATATCCTTATCTATCTCGTGAAATTTACTCGAAGTCTGAGGAAATATAATTTTCGTTTCTTGATTATCCATTTAAAGAAAATCTCCTCCTTTTAATCTTTTTATAAATATATAGACATATAATATTTCAGACAAAATTTGATAAAATATATTTTTTATAAGTTAATAACAACTATAATACTTATTATATTATTTTTTCGATTTTCATACAAGATAAGAAATGAACTATGACTAACTCACAAAATTTATTTTCATCTATCAGAGAAGAAATCTCACAGCTAGAAAATAATTTAAAAAAAATGGTTTACGCCAAGCATCCTATCTTATACGAGGCAGCCAAACACCTACTAAAAAAAAAAGGCAAAAAAATTCGCCCTTCTATAATTTTTTTAATCGCTAAGATAACATCAAATAACCAGATTGTCAAACTAGAGCATGCAAGACTTGCAGAAATAACAGAAATAATACATACAGCTAGTCTTGTACACGACGACGTAATAGACGACTGCGATACAAGAAGAGGCATAGATACAGTACACAATATTTTTAATACAAAAGTAGCGGTCCTTGCGGGTGACTTTTTATTCGCTCAATCGTCATGGTATCTAGCAAACATGAATAATTTAGAAGTTGTTAAAATTATTTCGAAAGTAATCATCGACTTTGCCGAAGGAGAAGTTAAGCAAGGACTGATAAGCTTCGACCCAACTATCACAATAGAAGATTATATCGAAAAATCTTTCTACAAAACAGCCACCCTAATTGCATGCAGCTGTAAAGCAACTGCAATATTAAGCAAATGCGATCAGCATACTCAAAAAGATTTATATTTATACGGCAAACATATAGGTCTAGCCTTTCAAATTATAGATGATATACTCGATATAACTAGCAATACGGATACATTAGGTAAACCTGCTGGTTCTGACCTAAAGAATGGTAATTTAACTGCTCCAGTTATATTTGCCCTAGAAGAAAATAGACAACTATATAAATTCATAAATGACGAATTTTATTCTGAGCAAGATATTTTTAAAGCTATCAGAATTATAAAAAATACTAAAGGAATCTCAAAAGCTAAGGATCTAGCAGAAGAACATATTCAAATAGCCATACAAATCCTAAAAAATAGATTTGTATGCAGAAATACAAAATCTTTGATTTTAATAGCTAATTACATACTAGATAGAATAAATTAACATTTTCAACTAATATGATTTATAATAAAATTAAATGCATCTCGATCTACGACAGATAATTGTGCTAAAATTTTTCTGTTTAAAGCAATCTTAGATTTTTTTAAATGGTAGATAAACTGACTATAGTTCATTTTATGCGTACGAACAAAAGCATTTATTCTTATAATCCATAAACGCCTATAGTCTCGTTTTTTATTTTTTCTACCAATATACGAGTATTTTAAGGCCTTAAGCACTTGCTGTTTAGCTACACGAAATAGCTTAGAATGGGAACCTTTGAACCCTTTTGCTAGTTTCAATATTTTTTTTCTTCTCTTACGAGCAACGTTACCTCTTTTTACACGAGTCATAATATGTATCGCTTCTAGTTTAATGTTAATTATTTAAATTTTTTACTAAATATAAGGTAATTTTTTCTTTAAACTATAAATATTACAAGCTTTAATACCAGAAATTTGCCTTAACCTTCTTTTTCTTTTACTCGTTTTTTTTTGCAGCAAATGACTTCGAGAAGCTCTACGCTTTAATAGTTTTGTCAAACTTGTGCATTTAATTCGCTTACGAATGGAATGAGAAGTTTTTAGTTTATACATAGTTAACACTGATTATTAATTAATAGGCTTTAAAATTGCCGATAAATATAAAATACATTTATTTGAGCAATCTTATTATAGCAAACATGCTGCGAAGTGTTAAATAATTTTTTTTCTTAGACCCTTTAAAGAACTTATGAATAACATAAACATAATTTTAATTAGGCCAGAATCTAGCTCTTTAAATATCTGCATATTCAAATTGAAAGCAATGTTAGCCTCCGCAATAATCTGATTAATCTGAGTATCATTTAAAGGAATACTATTTAGAGAATTTTTATATTTTTCTTTAAAAAGTTTTTCATCCTCAATATCCCTAAAATCATAAAAAGAAACACCTACACTATTTTTTAAGTTCATTGCGTTAACAGCTATTTTTTTTAAAATTTGACCTCCAGATAAATCTCCTATATATCTAGTATAAGCATGGGCTATTAATAATTCCGGCTCATCATCACCTATTCTATGAATTCTTTGCACATAAGACCTAGTTGCAGACGAGGGCAGGATATGATCATACCAATCCAAACCGTAATAATATATTAAATCTTCAGCTAAACTGGATTTACGAAAAAGCTCTGGAAAATAAATAGACTTTACTGCGGCATGATTTTTATTTTTTTCTATTTGTTGCTCTATTGCAGAGTATATAAAAAACAAATTTGCAACCAACTTTCTATAGGATTTTTTATCAACTACGCCGCCTAAAAAAGATTTCACAAAGCTAACATTTTCTGCCATACTATGAGATTTCGTCGTTCCCTCACGTAACTGTTTGGCTAAATTAGTAGCCATACATATCTCCTCATTAATTTAACTCATTATAAATCCGCTAAATAGCGGAAAAATACCATAGATTTACAAAAAAGCTTAAAAATGCAAGCTTATTCAACTATATTGACCGAAAATATTCTTTTGCCCTTACAGGGTTACTACCTATCGTAGAATCTCCAGGCTGCCAGTTTGCTGGACAAACCTCATCTGGATTCGCTTGAACATACTGAATCGCTTTTAAAACTCTAATAGCCTCGCTTACACTCCTACCCACATCTAAATTATTGATTAAAGAGTGTTGTATAATTCCTTGCGGATCAATTATAAATAAAGCTCTTAGAGATTTACCAGATTCTGTTAATACGTTATACGATAAGCTAATTTGTTTATCTAGATCAGAAACCAGTGAGTATTTTAAAGAACCAACTCCACCTGCATCACGATCAGTCTGGCTCCAAGCTAAATGGCAGTATTCGCTGTCTACGGAAATTCCTAATATTTCTGTGTTTAGTTTTTGAAACTCGTGATACATATCACTGAAAGCAGTAAGTTCTGTAGGACATACAAATGTAAAATCTAGAGGATAAAATATTAAAATAACATATTTACCAAGATAATGAGATAACTCAATTTGCGCAAACTCTTGCTCGTATACTCCAGTAGCAGAAAAATTTGGGGCTTTATCACCTATTTTTATATAATTACTATTATTAATTAAATTCATTGTTTATTTAATAAAAAAATACATATTGTGTTATGGTATATAAATTTATTATTACTATAATACAATATGTATTTTTTTTTAAGTATTTGAGTAAGATAGTTATTGATAGCGGGAAATGGATTTGAACCATTGACCTTCGGGTTATGAGCCCGACGAGCTACCAGGCTGCTCTATCCCGCGCTTAACTAACTATAACATAATTTATAAAATATTTTAAAAAAAATTATATAAAAAATAATGAAAGCAAAAATTGATACAAAATATAAAACATGTGTACTTTATTCGTTTTAAAAAAGGTAGAATTTGAGATGAAGCAATTAATCTATCTCTAGTTAAAGTATCTATTGTTTTTATCCATATCTGACCATCATACCATCCAGACTCTTCATAGAAAATAGTAGCACTTGTAAGTCTTTTAAAAACGTAAGACCAAACTAGGTACAATCTAAAAAACAGTAAAAAACAAATCGTATCAACTACTATAAAATCTATAATCAGTAATTTATAAAAGTTAGTAAAATGAATTAATATGTAGCATAAAACAAAACCACAGGTAATAAAAAAACATAAAAATATCTCAAATACAGCGTACATATAGTACACTAACTTACAGTTAAACCAAGAAAATAGCAACGTTTTTCTTAACTCTAAATATTCGTTTAAAGGCTGTTGATTTAACGGAACAGGGCAATTTATGTTAAAAGAAGGCATAAACAATACTTCCTATTTCATTAGCACTTAGAAATACGGTGTATTTATGTATTTAAGTGTAGACTGAATACAATATATTAAAGGCGATGAATAAAATAACATTAATAAAAATGATCTTCTGCATAAAAACTTGATTTGAATTAAAAGTTAAAAATCTGTTTTGATTACCAAAATTATTTATATTGCCACTAGCTGGATTATTAAATAATATTAAAAATATATTAAATAAACTCAGCAGATATAGTAAAAATTTAATCATATAATACTCTATAATAACACTAGATTAATCGACGAGAGAACATGTTTATTAATTTTTGTAAAAACACATTCTATCTATAATTTCTTAAAAAAACAAAATTTATTCACCCTGAATTTTTAAAAGTAAAAATCCTAGAAATAAACCTAAAATAATTAAAATAAAGCTAATAACTGCAGCTGTTAAAATTTCATAAATCATAAATCAATTCTTAACTCCAAAAAACTCTAGAAACACAATACATAAAAATTAAAATCTTAAAATCCATTACGACCCCAGACAACAAGAGCAATAGAAAAAGTTACTACTGCTAATAAAGAGCCCCAGCCTAAACTTAAAATATCCATTATTTTTCCAACCTCATAGTCATAATAATAAAAAGTAAATAGCTTAATTACAACTATATTATAATTATATTTGTGATAAAATATATTTAAATAAGCATAGGTAACTATAAAAATCAAAACAATAATTTATCCGAGTTAATATTGAAACGACTGCAATCTTAGTTGTGATATTATAATAATTATAATTTTATTTTCCATAAAGTAGATACGCATGCAAAAAACTATAAATCAGTCGGATAGATACACAAAAGAAACACTACTAACGCCTCGCTTTTACACTACAGATTTTGATGAAATGGCTAAATTAGATATTTCTTTAAATGTAGAAGAATTTGAAGCCATTTTACAAGAATTTAGGGCAGACTATAATAAACAACATTTTATTAGAGATATAGAATTTAATCAATCTTGGAATCACTTAGATAACAAAACAAAATCATTATTTATCGAATTTTTAGAAAGATCTTGCACGGCTGAATTCTCTGGATTTCTATTATATAAAGAATTATCTAGAAGATTAGAGAAAAAAAATCCAATAGTAGCAGAATGCTTTTTACTAATGTCAAGAGATGAGGCAAGACATGCTGGCTTTTTAAATAAAGCTATTGCAGATTTCAATCTTTCACTAGATCTAGGATTTTTAACTAAAAGTCGCAAGTATACCTTTTTTTCTCCTAAATTCATATTTTACGCGACTTATCTATCTGAAAAGATTGGCTACTGGAGATATATTACAATATATAGACATCTAGAAAAATATCCTGAATATCGTATATACCCAATATTTAAGTTTTTCGAAAACTGGTGTCAAGACGAAAATCGCCACGGAGATTTTTTTGCTGCACTTTTAAGATCTCAACCCCAGTTTTTAAACAATAAAATTGCAAAATTGTGGTGTAAATTTTTTCTGATTAGCGTATTTGTAACAATGTACTTAAACGATTTCCAAAGATCCGATTTCTATAAATCCATAGGTCTAGACGCTAGACAGTATAACATGCAAGTCATAAGAAAAACAAACGAAAGCGCTGCTAGAATTTTTCCCGTTGCGCTTGATGTCGACACTAAAAATTTTTTTAAATATCTAGATGCATGTGCATCAGAAAATAAAATTTTAATAGAAATAGAAAAAAAACGCATCAACGTGGCGTACAAATTTCTACTAAAATCATTACTATATACTAAATTATCTACATACTTCTTGAAACTGTTCCTAATACCTGCAATTAACTCAAATGCTCTAAAAAATACGCTAAAATAGCAGAATACTAAAGTTACAGATTTCGTTATTATATATTAACATAAGCTCTTACGCATATGTGTAAAGCTTTGTTTCTTTTTTTTCTATTTTTTTTCAAGAGTATTAAAATAAAAACTATATTTAAAATAATACGACCACAAAACTTTATGAATAATACGATTGATTTCAAAATGCCATCACCTACTTTCGGAGGTAGCACAGGAGGATGGTTAAGATCAGCAGAAACAGAAGAGAAATATGCTCTAACCTGGACAAGTAAAAAAGCAAATATCTTTGAAATGCCTACAGGAGGATCCGCTACTATGGCGGAAGGAGACAATTTACTATATTTAGCTAAAAAAGAACAGTGTTTAGCTTTAGCTACACAATTAAAGGCTCAATTTAAAATAAATAATTTTAAAATTTATCGAATTTTTCCTAGTGGTGAAGTACAGTACTTGTATCCTAAGGATGGAGAAGTTTCAGAGAAAGCAAACAAAGGAAGAGTGAGCGTAGGTGGTATAGATTACAGTATTGGAAAAAATGATAATCCTGTAAATAAAAAATTTACAGGAAAGGCTACATACGAATAAATGTATAAATGAGGCTTGTCAAATACACTTGATATTTACGGTCTCTTTCATATATACTTAACTAAGCATATTGGAGAGGTGGTAGAGTTGGTTGATTGCGTCTGATTTGAAATCAGATGAACTGAAAGGTTCCGTGGGTTCGAATCCCACCCTCTCCGTAAATACTAATAAAAACAATTCTAGATATGGCTAATTCTTGTTTATCTTTTCTTCAATAAATTGAATTGCCTGATTTAAAGTTGAAATTTTTTCAGCATCCTGATCAGGAATTTCTATACCAAATTCTTCTTCTATTGCCATAACTAATTCTACTGTATCTAAAGAATCAGCTCCCAAATCATTGGCAAAATTTGCTTCTAAAGTTACCTCCTCTTCCTGTACAGCCAGCTGATCAGCTACAATTTTTTTCAGTCTTTTGAAAATATTTAATTCTGCATTTTTTGACGACATAAAACTTTCCTCTAATGAATATTATTTTTGACCTGTATCTATAGTAAAACTAAAAATAAATTTAATATAATTATTAAAAGCTATAACAAAAAAACACGAACACTTAATAGGGACATATTTTTAAGCCTTGAATCAATTCTTTGCCGTAATAATTGCATTTCAAATTATACGAACAGGCTATTTCAAACTGTAATTTTCTTAATTTAATATTTTGGGGCAATAATTCCACAGACTGTTTTTTTGGTATCACAATTTGTTCTATTGCTAAACGCACTTCAAATAGAGCTTCCAGCCGCTCTTTATCTTTATTGGAATTTAGCCAATCCGAGTTAACTGAATACAGCATATGAAGATTAAAAATTTGCCTCAAGGCCCTTTTTATATTATTAGCAGTACTATTACGAATAGTATAAACAGTCATCTGCCTATACTTTGCAATAAAACGCACCTTATTATCATGATTAACATAATTTCTAAGTGCTAAAATAACACTAGCTTTTTCAATATCCCGAGTGAGGATAATTGATAGTTTAGATGAATCAATAATTGACTGTACCTGCTGTATATTAATACCGTAAGAGTATAAATAAATTGACTTTACCCGTCGATTTATTGGCAAATCGTTACTAAAATTTGTACGACTGCCTATCTGCGATATTACATCAGAATTATATAAATTTTCAACGACAGACGAACTAGAATTCAGAATTTTTATCTGATTTAATAACTTGTTTTGCGATGCTTTTATCCTCGAATTTTTTTGCCTACTGTTTTGACTACTATTTATTGTGAATTCTTTAGAACTTGAATTCTCACATATAATAGAAACAGATCCGTCATTATTTATTTTACGTTTTTGTATATATAATCTGGAGCCCTGTAAAATTTGATCAACAACCTGGTCAATCTGTTCATGAATAATCCAGTAATTTCTTTCATGAATTTCAACAGCTGCCTGGAAAGCTGGAACAGCTTTTCTTTCTAGAATACTTTTCTGAGATCCACGTCTTTTTGCTTCATCGTCACCTAAGGTTACGTACTGTATACCGCCAATTAAGTCAGATAAAATCGGATTTTTTATAACACTTTCTAAATAATATCCATGCGCAGTGCCTACTAACTGCACGCCTCTTTCCGCAATCGTACGAGCAGCTAGTGCCTCTAACTCTGTACCAATTTCATCTATAATAATTACTTCAGGCATATGATTTTCAACCGCTTCTATCATTACCTGATGCTGCAATTCAGGCTTTGAAACCTGCATTCTTCTTGCCCTACCTATAGCAGGATGGGGAATATCTCCATCTCCTCCTATTTCATTAGAAGTGTCGATAACAACAACTCTTTTCTGCATTTCGTCAGCCAAAATTCGAGAAATTTCTCTAATTGCAGTTGTTTTACCAACTCCAGGCTTTCCTAGCAAAAGTAAAGACTTTCCACAATGCAATAAATCACGAACTACGCTAATTGTACCAAAAATAGATCTACCCACTCGACAAGTAAGTCCAACAATGCTACCATTCCTATTTTTTATAGAACTAATTCTATGAAGCGTCGATTCAATACCTGACCTGTTATCACTACTAAAATTACCTAGCTTTTTTATACAAAAATCTAAATGATTCCAGGAAACTAATGTTTCAGAGAGATATTCTGGACCACCACGAAAACGCGCTTCTGGCTTTCTTCCTAGGTCCATAACAACTTCAATTAAATGTTTTTGATTTACATGTTTTTCAAGCGGTAGTCGAACAAATTCAGGTAAAATTTCTAATAGTTTATCTAAATCATCGGCTATTAACATTTCTTTATATTACGTGATAATTAATTATCAAATATAGTACTATATTTCGATATTTCGTTTCTTTACATAAATATAAGTATATACTTTTTTCAAAACTTTTTATAGAATGGATAACAACTCAAGAAGTGTAAGTATTTTGTCACTCCCCGTAAAAGTTAAGTTAAAATTACTTAAACACCTAAATAAATCATGCGAGCTAAAAATAGTAGGTTATAAAAAAATTCAAGTTAAATACTTAGTACCTATAATAGAGCTACCTGATTATATTAGAATTTGGACTTTATTATACGAAATAAATTAAGTTCAAAGAAATACACATTAGTGAGCAATAATATTAAAAAATCAATTTATATGATGTTAAATATAAAAAGTTTGAAGCAATTCATTTTTTCAATGAAAGATAAAAAAATTAATCAGTTTAAACTAAAACATAAAGATTTAGAAATTCTTATTAATAAAAATTCTTTTCAACACCAACCTCCAAACAAAATAAATAACTTGAACTATCTTGATAATACCAATCAAGATGCTATCAACTCTCAAGGTGCCTCAGCTAGTTCTAGCAATAGTCTTTCGACAAATGAGGACACAAAAGGCACTAAAAAAAATGACGAATCAGAAATATATTCTACAATTATATCACCAATGGTAGGCACATTTTATAGATCTCCAGCTCCTAATGAACAACCATTTATTAGAATTCACGACGCTGTACAGAAAAAACAAACCGTTTGTATTATAGAAGCAATGAAACTGATGAACGAAATAGAATCAGAGGTCAACGGGGAAATTACCGAAATACTTGTCAGTGATGGCGATATTGTAGACTGCGGTCAGGCATTGATAAAGGTAAAAATAACTTAAATATACCGATAATTGTAACTATTGTTAACAGATTCAAAATTATTATAAAGGTATTGATATAATAGTATTATGATAATAGAAACTCATGCCTCATTATACAATGAATTAAAAAAGTGAGAGTTTTATTAGTTGTCTCATTAACTACAAAAACAAATACAGAGAGGAGAATCTCTATGACAAATAGCTCCACAGAGCAAGAGACAAAAAATGTAAAAATTACTGTTGATAAAAACCCTGTTGAAACATCATTCGAGAAATGGGCAAAACCAGGACATTTTTCTAAAAGTTTAGCTAAAGGACCTGCTACTACTACGTGGATATGGAATTTACACGCAGATGCTCACGATTTCGATAGTCATACTAATTCACTAGAAGAAGTTTCTAGAAAAATTTTCAGTGCCCACTTTGGACAGCTAGCTGTAATTTTTCTATGGTTAAGTGGAATGTATTTTCATGGCGCTAAATTTTCCAACTATGTAACATGGCTAAATAATCCAACAGCAATCAAGCCTAGTGCGCAAATTGTATGGCCTATAGTAGGACAAGAAGTATTAAATGCTGATGTTGGAGGTGGATTCCAGGGCATACAAATTACGTCCGGATTTTTTCAGCTATGGCGCGCGTCTGGTATAACTACAGAATTCGAGCTATACGCTACTGCTATAGCAGGTTTATGCATGTCTATTTTAATGCTAATAGCAGGATGGTTCCACTATCATAAGGCCGCACCAAAACTAGAGTGGTTTCAAAACGTTGAGTCAATGTTAAATCACCACTTATCGGGTTTACTAGGTCTAGGATGCCTAGGATGGGCAGGACACCAGATACATATTTCACTACCAATTAATAAGCTACTAGACTCTGGTATTTCTCCACAGGAAATACCGTTGCCGCACGAATTTCTAGTAAACCGTAATTTAATGACTGAACTATATCCAAGTTTCCAGAAAGGAATAATACCTTTTTTTACATTAAATTGGCATGAATACTCAGATTTTCTAACATTCAAAGGAGGCCTAAATCCGATAAACGGTGGACTTTGGTTAACGGATATTGCTCACCATCATCTTGCACTTTCTGTAGTATTTATAATTGCTGGACATATGTATAGAACAAACTGGGGGATCGGCCACAGTATAAAAGAAATACTAGAGGCACATAGGGGACCATTTACAGGACAAGGCCATAAAGGTTTATACGAAATTCTTACAACATCATGGCATGCTCAATTAGCTATTAACTTAGCCATGATGGGATCATTAAGTATAATTGTAGCACATCACATGTATGCAATGCCTCCATATCCCTATATTGCTACAGATTATCCTACACAACTATCTTTATTTACTCACCACATGTGGATAGGTGGATTCTGTGTTGTTGGAGCAGGAGCACATGCCTCTATTTTTATGATAAGAGATTACAATCCTGCACAAAACTACGATAACGTTTTAGATAGAATTATTAGACACAGAGATGCAATAGTATCACATTTGAACTGGCTATGTATCTTTTTAGGATTTCACTCGTTCGGCTTATACATACATAATGATACGATGAGAGCACTAGGAAGATCTCAAGACATGTTTTCCGATACAGCAATACAACTGCAGCCCATATTTGCTAAATGGATACAAAACATACATACATTAGCGCCAAACAACACAAGTCCCAATTCACTTGCCACGGTAAGTTATGCGTTTGGAGGAGACACTATAAGTATTGGAAATAAAATAGCTATGATGCCGATAAAACTAGGTACGGCTGACTTTATGGTACACCACATACATGCTTTTACAATTCACGTATGCGTGCTTATACTAGTAAAAGGATTCCTCTTTGCAAGAAATTCTAGGTTAATTCCCGATAAATCTAGATTAGGCTTTAGATTCCCCTGCGATGGACCTGGACGCGGAGGCACATGTCAGGTATCAGGTTGGGATCATGTATTCTTAGGACTTTTTTGGATGTACAATTCAATATCAATAGTAATTTTTCACTTTAGCTGGAAAATGCAATCCGACGTTTGGGGAAGTATTTCGAAAGAAGGTGTTGTATCACATATTACAGGCGGTAACTTCGCACAAGGTGCAATTACAATAAACGGCTGGTTAAGAGACTTTCTATGGGCACAAGCCTCGCAAGTTATTCAATCTTACGGCTCTGCACTATCTGCCTATGGATTAATTTTTCTTGGAGCGCATTTCGTATGGGCATTTAGTCTCATGTTTTTGTTCAGTGGTCGCGGATACTGGCAAGAGCTGATAGAATCTATTGTATGGGCGCATAATAAAGTAAAAGTAGCTCCAGCTATTCAGCCTAGGGCTTTAAGTATTACACAAGGAAGAGCAGTTGGATTAGCACACTATTTATTAGGTGGAATAGGTACAACTTGGGCTTTCTTCCTAGCAAGAATAATATCAGTAGGATAAGGATAAAAAAATGGCAACAAAATTTCCTAAATTTAGCCAAGCATTAGCACAAGATCCTACAACAAGAAGGATCTGGTTTGGTATTGCTACTGCACACGACTTTGAAAGCCACGACGGAATGACTGAAGAAAATTTGTACCAAAAAATTTTTTCATCTCATTTTGGGCATATTGCAATAATTTTTTTATGGACCTCAGGCAACTTATTTCACGTTGCATGGCAGGGTAATTTTGAAGAGTGGGTCCTAAAACCCATGAAAACAAAACCCATTGCGCATGCAATCTGGGATCCGCATTTCGGACAATCTGCAGTAAAAGCATTTACAGTTACTAAAGCACAGTATCCAGTAGATATAACATTTTCAGGATTGTACCATTGGTGGTATACTATTGGAATGAGAACTAATCAGGATCTATATAACTCAGCAATATTTTTAATTATTTTATCTGCTCTTATGCTGTTTGCTGGATGGCTACATCTGCAGCCTAGGTTTAAACCCGGTCTGTCATGGTTTAAAAATAACGAGTCTAGATTAAATCATCACCTATCAGGCCTATTTGGAGTTAGCTCTTTAGCCTGGACAGGACATTTAGTACACGTCGCAATTCCAGAGTCGCGAGGACAACATATTAGATGGAATAACTTCACGCAAGTACTCCCGCACCCGGAAGGTTTAACACCATTTTTTACTGGGCAGTGGTTCAAATATGCAGCAAATCCAGATTCTTTAAATCATTCTTTTAGCACAGATCAAGGATCTGGAACAGCCATTCTAACATTTTTAGGTGGTTTTCATCCTCAGAGTCAATCACTTTGGCTAACAGATATAGCTCATCATCACTTAGCAATTGCTGTTATTTTTATAATTGCTGGACATATGTATAGAACAAATTGGGGTATTGGCCATAGTTTAAAAGACATTTTGAATGCGCATAAACCACCAAGCGGAAGACTAGGTAGGGGGCATGAAGGACTATACGAAACTATAACAAACTCCTTGCATATGCAATTAGGTCTAGCTTTAGCTGCTCTAGGTGTTACAACATCACTAGTTGCGCAGCACATGTATGCCTTACCTCCGTACGCGTTTATGGCAAAAGACTTTACAACTCAGGCATCATTATATACTCATCACCAGTACATAGCTGGCTTTTTAATGGTAGGAGCTTTTGCTCACGGAGCAATATTTTTTATTAGAGATTATAGCCCAAAAGACAACGAAGGAAATGTATTAAGCAGAATGCTAGAGCACAAAGAAGCAATTATATCACACTTAAGCTGGGTATCTTTATTTTTAGGCTTTCATACTCTTGGGTTATACATCCATAATGATACAATGCTAGCGTTTGGAACACCTGAAAAACAAATACTAATAGAACCAGTATTTGCTCAATGGATTCAGGCCAGTTCAGGAAAAGCTTTATACGGATTTGATATCCTTCTTTCTTCATCATCTAGCATTGCAACGCAAGCAGGAAGTAATATATGGCTACCAGGCTGGCTAGAAGCAATTAATAGTCCGACTAATTCATTATTTTTGACTATTGGTCCCGGAGATTTTCTTGTACATCATGCCATTGCTTTAGGCTTACATACAACTACATTAATTTTAGTAAAAGGGGCCCTAGATGCAAGAGGATCGAAGCTTATGCCAGATAAAAAAGATTTCGGCTATAGCTTCCCGTGCGATGGACCTGGACGCGGTGGCACCTGCGACATTTCCGCGTGGGACGCATTTTATCTGGCAGTATTCTGGATGCTAAACACTATAGGATGGGTAACTTTCTATTGGCACTGGAAACATATTACTATTTGGCAAGGCAATGTAAGTCAATTTAATGAATCATCTACCTACCTAATGGGATGGCTAAGAGATTATCTGTGGCTAAATTCATCTCCTTTAATCAACGGATACAATCCTTATGGAATGAACAATTTATCGGTATGGGCATGGATGTTTTTATTCGGACATCTGATATGGGCTACTGGCTTTATGTTCTTAATATCTTGGCGTGGCTACTGGCAAGAACTTATTGAAACTCTTGCGTGGGCGCACGAGAGAACGCCTTTAGCTAATTTAATCCGATGGAAAGACAAACCTGTTGCGTTATCAATAGTACAAGGAAGACTAGTTGGATTAGTTCATTTTTCTGCTGGATATGTGTTAACTTATGCAGCATTCATAATTGCGTCTACAAGCGGCAAGTTTGGCTAGTAAGCAAAATAAAAAAATATTGAAATAATTTTCAATATTTTTTTTATTGAAATAGTAAAAAAAATCGTATAAACTTGTTTTATAAAATGGAAAAAATAAGTTAACGAAATCGATAATATGGCCAAGCAAAGCATGATTCAAAGAGAAATAAAGAGAATTAATCTAATAAATAAATATAAATTAAAAAGAAACAAAATCAAAACTTTACTGCACTCTACAAACAATTTTGATGAAATAATTAACTTACAAAGAAAACTACAAAAAGTACCAAGAAATAGCATGCCGTGTAGACATAGAAATCGCTGTTGGATGACGGGAAGAAGTAGAGGGTTTTATAGACACTTTGGGCTATCCAGACACGTACTTAGAGAAATGTCACATCAGTGCTTATTGCCTGGCTTAAAAAAAGCAAGTTGGTAAAACATGCACTGATACGCTGCAAAAAAAACAATTTAATAAATACTCTAAACATTTAATATTTTCATGATTTAGAGTATATTAATATAAAAAATTTTTTAAAAGATAACCTTAACTACAAACCAAACTGATTACCTCTACGATACTGCAAATAAGCAGCTACTAACAAACCTGTTAATGTAACAGGTATTAAACCTAAAACAATTCCCGACAAAAGCGGCTCAACCATAATATAATTTGATAAATATTATTAATAGTAAGATAGTTAACTAAAACTTATTTTATCATATAAATTATATGACTATCTAAAACCTATAGCTGCCTGCCACACGAAAGCTAGCAACAAAAAGAATACTGGAATAATAGGCAAAATATCTACTAGGGGTCGAAATAACAAATAAGCTTCAGGTAACTTGGTTAAAACTATGCTAGAAAAAATCATAAAAACCTCTTAAATAAAAAATCGTATACATTATATGCTGATATGTAACTATTATAAAAATTTATATTCTTTTTTTGTTAAAAACCAATATATTTTTACATAAATACAACTATAATCAAAATAATATAATATTATATATACATGAAATTAACTTAATTTATATAGACCAAAATGATATTCATAATTCAAGCGCTTGTATTAATTTTAGTCATACTATCTATTATTCTAGTTGTAGGTATACCCATAGCCTTAGCATCGCCTGGGCAGTGGGAAAAATCAAAAAATTTAATCTATACAAGTATAGGTATTTGGACAGGACTAATAATTGTAACTAGTATAGCTAATTCTTTTATAGCTTAAGACAAAAAAATATTTATATGAATAGTATCATATAAATATTAAAAATATTCAACTTGACACATTAGCATTTTTTTGAGATATTAGAGAGTATCATGCGGGTATAGCTCAGTGGTAGAGCGTAACCTTGCCAAGGTTGATGTCGCGCGTTCGAGTCGCGTTACCCGCTTGTCTTTAAATATTTTTTGAATTAGTATCAATAACTGTATTTTCATCAGAATTTTCTTTAGATTTTTCTGAGGCCTGTTTTCCTAGATTTAACATAAGCTGCTGCAAGTCGTTTTGAACACTTTTTATCTCATCATAATTTTCTTTTGCAATCGCATCTTTCAGTAAATCGATTTTTTCCTGTATATTTTTTCTAATTGATAAATCAATTTTTTCTCCTAATTCATTAATTTGATTTTGACACTGATAACACAAAGATTCTGCCTGATTTTTTAAATCTATTTGCTCACGCTTTTGCTTATCAGCACTCGCATTTACCTCTGCATCTTTAACTAACCTTTCAACTTCATCTTTTGGTAGCGTTGAAGCACCTGTTATAGTAATTGATTGCTCCTTACCAGTTCCTTTATCCTTGGCCATTACCGACAAAATACCGTTTGCATCTATGTCAAAAGTTACTTCTATTTGTGGTACTCCTCTAGGAGCGGGCATAATTCCGTCTAATCTAAAAGTACCTAAGCTTTTATTATCTTTGGTAAATTCTCTTTCGCCCTGTAAAATATGAATTTCTACATTTGGCTGATTATCAACAGCGGTAGAAAAAACTTCAGATTTTTTAGTTGGAACAGTGGTATTACGCGGGATAATTTTAGTCATTACTCCTCCAAGTGTTTCTACTCCTAAAGATAGGGGCGTAACATCTAGCAACAAAATATCTTTCACTTCGCCTGCTAAAACACCTGCTTGAACAGCTGCACCAATAGCAACCACCTCATCCGGATTAACACTCTGATTAGGATCTTTTCCTATATTTTCTTTAACTAACTTTTGCACAGCAGGAATTCTAGTTGATCCACCTACTAAAACAACTTCGTGAATATCAGATGCAGAAAGTTGAGCATCTTTTAATGCATTATTAACAGGTATCTGACAGCGAGAAATTAAATCCCAACACAAACTTTCAAATTGAACGCGTGTTATACTTTTTTCTAAGTGTTTTGGACCAGTATCAGAAGATGTAATAAAAGGTAAATTAATATCTGTCTGGGATAAACTTGACAGCTCCATTTTTGCTTTTTCTGCTGCTTCAGTCAATCTTTGCAGAGCTTGTCTATCCCGGCTTAAATCTATACCCTCATCATTTTTAAATTCTAAAACCAACCAATTTACTATAGCTTTGTCAAAATCATCACCACCTAAATGAGTATCACCGGAAGTAGCTAGTACCTCAAAAACGCCATCACCTACCTCCAAAATAGAAACATCAAAAGTACCACCACCTAAGTCAAAAACTAAAATAGTTTCATTATCTTTTTTATCTAAACCGTAGGAAAGCGAAGCTGCAGTAGGCTCATTAATAATTCTTAGCACGTCTAAGCCTGCTATCTGACCAGAATCTTTTGTCGCCTGTCTTTGAGAATCATTAAAATAAGCAGGTACTGTGATTACTGCTTGTGTAACTGTTTGACCCAAATATGCACTTGCGTCTTCCACTAATTTGCGCAAAACTTGTGCAGATATTTCTTCGGGAGCAAAACTTTTACTTAAGGCCGGACATCTAAGCTTTACGTTTACGCTATTATCTGTTTCTACGTCGTAAGAAAGTTGCTTTAAATCGCTACTAATTTCATCATACTTGCGTCCGATAAAACGCTTTACTGAATAAAAAGTATTTTCTGGATTCATTACTGCTTGCCTTTTAGCAATGTTCCCAATTAGCTTATCCTGTTTTTTTGTATAAGCGACCACAGAAGGAGTTGTTCTTAAACCCTCTTTGTTAGCTATTACAACTGGTTTACCACCTTCCATAACTGCAACTACAGAATTTGTTGTACCTAAATCAATACCTACTACTTTACTCATAAATTTTTATTATATAAAAAGTTTTATTATCTATATTTGCTTTTATAGTGCAATAAAATTAAGCTTTAGAAAAGTAGAGTTTACCGAATAAAAAAATCACTAAAATGATCTTGAAGAACTTGAAAATTATCTAAAATTACAAGATAATATAAATGCTGTATAATAAAAACATCAAAAAATATAAACTAGGACAAAATTTATGCATATATTTAGGAGATCAGCAATTAATGCCATCGATTAACATGCTAGGTAAAAAAGTTGGAATGACGCAGGTGTTTAATCAACAGGGACACGCTATACCAGTAACATTTTTACAGGTTGGCCCCTGTACAATCACTAAGATAACAAATCAAAATATTCAAGTTGGCTACGAATATATTAATCCTAAAAAATTGAATAAGGCCAATGTAGGTCACTTTAATCAAACGAAATTACCATGTTTTAAATACTTAAGGGAATATAAAGCAGAGCCATTGACTTTAAGCAAAGCACGCGTAGGTAACATATACACAATAGAACAATTTATAGCAGGAAAATTGGTTAATGTTTCAGGCGTATCTATAGGAAAAGGATTTTGCGGATACCAAAAAAGACATAATTTTAATAGAGGACCCATGTCACATGGATCAAAAAATCATAGACAACCTGGTTCAATAGGAGCTGGTACAACTCCAGGAAGAGTTTTTCCTGGAAAAAAAATGGCAGGTCATATGGGAGATAATAAAACGACGATAAAAAATTTAAAAATAATAGATATAAACATAGAAAAAAATATTTTAACTATTAAAGGATCCGTGCCTGGCAAAAATGGCGGTATAGTATACATTTATACAAAATAATAAACCATGGCTATTTATAATAAATAAATTTAATCTTATGAAAGAAGACTATTTTCACTTCCATTTTAAAGAAGAAAAAGACAGAGCAATGCATATAATACATAGAGCTATCACTCATCATCTAAAAGCATCTAGGCAAGGAAACGCTAACACAAAAACGCGAAGTGAGGTTAGAGGAGGCGGTAGAAAACCGTGGAAGCAAAAAGGAACAGGAAGAGCAAGAGCAGGCTCTATTAGATCTCCTTTGTGGAAAGGAGGTGGAGTAATTTTCGGACCTAGAAGTAAAAACTATACAAATAAAATTAACAAAAAAGAAAGAAGACTAGCTATAAAAACTTTAATAAGTAATAAAACAAATTACATACAAATTATAGATCAAGTAAATGATATAATAGAAAAACCTAACACTCAACATATACTAAAAAAATTAGAAAATTTTAATGTAAATATAAAAACACGTGAGATAAAATTTCTTATAATAATAGAGAACGATAATAGAAATTTATACTTTTCGGTACGTAATTTACCTAATGTAGAATTAATTAATGCGAATAATATTAATGTAATATCATTAATCAAGGCAAACAATATTATTACCACGACTAAAGCCATAGATATGATTAATAAAAAATATAATGATCAATAAACATATAAATAATCAACTTTTAAATTTAATTAAACATCCGGTTATTACAGATAAAACTACCAGAGAAGTAGAAAATAACGTTTACGTTTTTGCTGTAGAAAAGCAGGCAAGCAAGCTGGAAATAAAATTAGCAATAGAATACATTTTCCAAGTAAAAGTAAAAAAAATTAATACTATTAACAGACCAATTAAAATTAAGAGAGTTGGTAAATTTTCTGGAACTAAAAAACAATATAAAAAAGCAATCGTCAAGCTAAATCCAGATTTTACAATTGATTTATTTAACAATAATTAATTAGCATGACATTTATTATCAATAACTATAAGAATATGTATTATGGCTATTCGTCTGTATAAAGCATACACACCAGGCACAAGAAATAGAACCGTTTCAACTTTTGAAGATATAACAGCTAAACAACCTGAAAAAAAATTATTGAAATCGCATCACTATTCAAAAGGACGCAACAATAGAGGTATCATTACGTCGAGGCATAGAGGAGCGGGACATAAAAAAAGATATAGAATAATAGATTTTAGGAGAAATAAAATTAATATAGAGGGGAAAGTAATGAGCATTGAGTACGATCCAAATCGTAATGCTAGAATTGCTTTAGTATTTTATAAAGATGGAGACAAAAAATATATTTTGCAACCTAGATCTCTCACTATAGGTAGTAATATTATTTCTGGACCTAGCGCTCCTATTGCCATAGGTAATGCACTACCACTGGAATATATTCCTTTAGGAACCGCGGTCCACAATATTGAAATTAAGCCTAGCATGGGCGGACAGATGGTGAGAGCTGCTGGTACTTACGCGCAAATTGTTGCTAAAGAACAAAATTTTGTTACATTAAAATTACCATCCAGCGAAGTAAGAATGATAAATCAAAAATGCTACGCAACCATAGGTCAAGTTGGCAATATAGACGCAAGCAATATTACGATTGGTAAGGCAGGAAGAAATAGATGGCTAGGTAAACGCCCATCAGTAAGAGGAGTTGCGATGAACCCGGTAGATCACCCTCACGGAGGAGGAGAAGGAAAGTCTCCAATCGGTAAAACTTTCCCTGTAACACCTTCAGGTAAGCCTACACTAGGAAGAAAAACTAGAAAAATAAAAAAATACAGTAGTAAATATATACTTCGTCGCCGTAAATAATTAATTTATTAAACAAGCCAAATTATGTCAAGATCACTAAAAAAAGGCCCATATATAGAAAATAGACTGCTAAAAAAAGTTTACCAACTGAATAATGAAAATAAAAAAGAAACTATAAAAACATGGTCTCGATCATCTACAATCATACCGAATATGGTCGGACACACTATTGCGCTACATAATGGAAAACAGCATTTTCCTATTTTTATTTCAGATCAGATGGTTGGACATAAACTTGGAGAATTTGTGCCAACAAGAACATTTAAAAGTCATATTAAAAGTGATAGAAAAACAAGAAAGTAAAAAAACGGTATATTATGAACAATAACAATTCATCAAAAGCGACAAATAAATACTTAAGACTATCGCCGCATAAAGCAAGAAGAATCCTAGAACAAATTAGAGGAAAAAAATATAACGAAGCTATTCTAATATTAAACTTTTTGCCTTACAGATCCTGTAAAACTATTACTAAAATACTTCAATCTGCTTACAGTAACATCATCAGCAATACAACTACAGAAATAGACAAAAATCAATTAATTATAAAAAAAGCGTTTGCTAATCCAGGTCCAATTTTAAAAAGATTTAAGCCACGAGCACAAGGAAGAGCTTTTCCTATACGTAAGCCAACGTGTCATATTACAGTAGAACTTGAAAATATTTAGCACAATATTAACCAATTTATATTATATTCAATACAAAAATATTAATAATGGGGCAAAAAACACATCCATCTGGATTTAGAATAGGAATTACAGAAAAACACAAGTCATCTTGGTTTTCTTCAATGAAGTTTTATTCTCTATTAATAGAGGAAGATTATAAGATTAGGTCATATATAGAGAGGCTATTAATCAAGGCTAGTATATCATTAATTCATATCGAAAGAAAAATAGATCAAATAGAAATTAATATACATACAGCAAGGCCTGGATTAATTTTAGGGAAAATGGGGAATGGAATAGAAGACTTAAGAAATAATTTATATAATAAGATTAAGTTAAAGCATAAAATTAGAATTAACATTGTTGAAATAGTAGAACCGGACAGAGACGCGGTATTACTTGCAGAATGGCTTGCTCAGCAACTAGAAAAAAGAATCGCTTTTAGAAGAGCAATAAAGCAGGGTATACAAAAAGCCCAGAAATCTAACGTTAAAGGGGTAAAAATTCAGATAGGAGGAAGATTAAACGGAGCTGAGATTGCTAGAAAAGAATGGATACGTGAAGGTAGGGTTCCTTTACAGACTTTAAGAGCTCAAATTGATTATGCTTATACGAAAGCTCAAACTATTTATGGTCTTTTAGGGATTAAAGTCTGGTTGTTTAAAGGAGAAAAAGCTAGAATTACAAGAGAGCAAGATTACTCACCTCTAAACGCAGATAATTAATATTTATAGTATCAAATAACAAATATATCATGTTAAGCCCTAAAAAAACAAAATTTCGAAAAGAACATCGTGGACGCATGAAAGGCGAGGCAAGCCGAGGAAAAAAAATTATTTTTGGCGAATACGGATTGCAGGCACTTGAACCTGTATGGTTGACCTCAAGACAAATAGAAGCAACAAGAAGAACTATAACGAGATATGTAAAAAGAGGTGGAAAATTATGGATTCGAGTTTTTCCAGATAAACCTGTAACAGCAAGACCCGCAGAAACTCGTATGGGGTCAGGAAAAGGAGCACCAGAATACTGGGTTGCTGTAATTAAGCCAGGTCACATTTTATTTGAAATTTCAGGCGTAGCAGAAAACATTGCAAAACAGGCTATGCATTTAGCATCATATAAGCTGCCAGTTAAAACTAAATTTATTAATGGAGGTACATCTAATAATTAAATATATGTTAAAAAAAAAATATCTAGAAGAAGTTAAAAAATTAAGTAGTAAAGAACTAGAAGATAGAATAGTTACATTAAAGAAAAAACTAATTTCTTATAAAATTAAACTTAAAAGCAAACAAAAAACAGAGTATCATAAAATAAAACAAACTAAAATACAAATAGCACAAATACTAACACTAAAAACTTTTTATAAAACTGAAATATAATCGTAGAAGAAAATGCCAAAAAAAGAAAATTACGGAATAGTAACAAGCAATAAAATGAATAAAACCGTTATAGTTGCAGTGAAAAAACAAGTAGCACATAAAAAATATAAAAAAATTATGATAAAAACAAACAAATATTATGCCCACGACGATCTAGATGAATGCCGAGTAGGTGATAGGGTAAAAATACAAGAAACTAGGCCGCTTAGTAAAAATAAACGCTGGAACATAATAGAAATAATGAAAAAATGATACAATCACAAACTTACTTAAACGTAGCAGACAATAGCGGTGCACGCAAAATTATGTGTATAGGAATTTTAGGAAGCAATAATCCTAGATATGCTCGCATTGGAGACATAATTATAGGAGTTGTTAAAGACGCACTGCCAAACATGCCGATTAAAAGATCTGATATTGTTAGAGCGGTCATTGTTAGGACAAAAAAAAATTTGCGAAGATCAGATGGCATGAGTATTAAATTTGACGAAAATGCCGCAGTGATTATTAATAAAGAAAATAATCCAAGAGGAACAAGAATTTTTGGCCCTATTGCAAGAGAATTAAGAGATAAAAACTTTTCTAAAATTATATCTTTAGCACCAGAAGTAGTATGATAAAAAGAAAACAAATAAAATTAAAAGTTGGAGATTACGTAAAAATTATCTCAGGAAAATACAAAAATGAGAGTGGAAAAATCATAAAAATCATAACAAAGAAAAATAGTGCTATAGTAGAAAACATAAATTTAAAAACTAAGCATATTAAACCTACACGAGAAGAAGAAAAAGGAAATATTGAACAAATTGAAGGTCCTATACATATCTCTAATATAAAGAAAGAATCAGATCAATCATCCTAGTTAATCTATAAATACATGAACATACCTCTTAAAACCTTATACGAAACAAAGATATCTAAAGAACTTTTTCAAACATTTAGTTATTCAAATGTTCACGAAGTGCCAAAGCTGATAAAAATTACAATTAACAGAGGATTAGGAGAAGCGGCGCAAACTCCTAAAATACTAAACAGCAGTATTGAAGAGCTTAAACTTATTACAGGACAAAAACCAGCTATAACACGTAGCAAAAAATCTATTGCTGGTTTTAAAATTAGAGAAAAAGTTCCAATAGGCTTAAAAGTTACTCTCAGACGCGAAAAAATGTACGATTTTTTAAATAAGCTAATTAACTTATCGCTGCCAAGAATTAGAGACTTTAGAGGAATCAGTATAAAACAATTTGATGGGCGAGGTAACTATAACCTAGGAATAAAAGAGCAAATTATTTTCCCAGAGATTAGTTATGACAAAATCGATAAAATTAGAGGAATAAATATTACGATAGTTACAACGGCACAGAATGATCAGGAAAGTTTAGCCCTGCTCAAAGCTTTTGGAATGCCTTTTAAAAAATAGAGCAAAATTAATAATTAGTAATTTATGATCAATGATACAATAGCAGATATGCTAACCAGAATAAGAAACGCGAATATGTCTAAGCATCAAATAGCTCAAGTCCCCTCAACAAAAATAACGAAAAATATTTTAAAAGTATTAAAGAAGGAAGGATTCATTTACGAATTTGAAGAAGTACAAGAGAAATTAAGAAACCATTTAATCATTTCTTTAAAATATAAAGGAAGAAATAAAAAACCTATTATAACAGAATTAAAACGCATTAGTAAGCCAGGCCTAAGAGTATACGTAAATCATAAAGAACTTCCTAAAGTACTTGGAGGAATTGGAATAGCAGTTATATCTACATCTAAAGGAGTTATGACAGATAGATACGCGCGTAACCTCGGTTTAGGTGGGGAAGTACTTTGCTACATTTGGTAAACTAAAGAATAATAATAAAAAATATCATGTCACGTATTGGAAAAAAAGAAATAATTATACCTGATAGCGTAAATATAAAAATAAGCGAACCTAGAATTACCGCTAAAGGACCAAGGGGAGAACTATCGTGCCTTATTCCTGATTTTATAGATGTAAAACACATCGATAATAAATTGAAGCTAAAGCCCGTATCTTCTAGTGAAAAAAAAATACAGGCACTACATGGACTGTATAGAAGTCTAATTAACAATATGATAATAGGAGTCTCACAGGGATTCGAAAAAAAATTGGTTATTAGCGGCGTTGGCTATCGATCTTATCTAGAAAATAGTCGACTAATTCTAAATTTAGGCTATAGTCATCCTGTCTATATTGATCCACCTAAAGAAATATCAATTAAAATAGAAAATAATACAAATATTTCTGTTAACGGAATAGATAAACAGCTAGTAGGAGAAACGGCTGCTAAAATTCGTTCTATGCGACCGCCTGAACCATATAAAGGTAAAGGTATTAGATATGTTAATGAAAATATTAAAAGAAAAATTGGTAAGGCCGGAAAATAATTTTTTTATATAGAATATCTACAATGAAAAAGTCAAAAACAACCAAAGCAGCAAAATGCTTATCAAAAACAATTAGGCTATATATTTTTAAATCTAACAAGCACATATATGCACAAATTATAGACGACAAAAATGAAAAAATTTTAACATCCTGCTCGACTATATCCAAGAATATTAAACAACTAGCAAATTGTGATACAGCGAAGCAGGTTGGTAAAAATATTGCTACTAAACTAAAAGATCAAGGTATCAAAAATATTGTTTTTGATCGAGGTAAACATAAATATCACGGGCAAGTAAAAGCTCTGGCCGAAGCAGCACGTCTAGAAGGGATATGTTTTTAATAACCAAATAATAAATCAGATATCATGATTGGAAAAAAGAAATATATAAAAAATAAAGAAGAGATAAATTGGCAGGAAAAAGTTATACAAGTAAAAAGGGTCACAAAAGTAGTAAAAGGAGGAAAAAAACTCAGCTTTAGAGCTGTAATTGTAGTTGGAAATGAGCAAGGACAAATAGGAGTTGGTATAGGAAAAGCAAGTGATGTTATAGGTGCTGTAAAGAAAGGAATAAATGATGCTAAAAAAAATATTATCTCTATACCTTTAACTAAATCTTATTCAATTCCTCATCCAATTAATGGACTATCAGGGGCAGCCAAAATTATTTTAAGACCGTCAGCAACCGGATCCGGCGTAATAGCAGGAGGATCTACTAGAATTGTACTAGAACTAGCAGGTATTAAAAATATTTTAGCGAAACAACTAGGCTCAAATAATACGTTAAATAATGCTAAGGCTGCTCTTAATGCTCTTAACAACTTAAGAACATTCCAAAATACAGCAGATAAAAGAAATATTTCATTAGAGAACCTATACACATAAATAATCGTAAATGTTAAATAAAAATAGTGAAAAAAAAAACACGCTTTTCAATAAAAGTATTATCACGTTAACACTATTATTGATATGTAGAATGGGAGTTTTTATTCCTGTTCCAGGAATTAAACATGACGAATTTTATCAGAACCTCCAAAGTAACAGTATTCTAAATTTTTTAAATATTTTTTCAGGTGGAGGATTTGCTACAATAGGTATTTTTGCCCTTGGAATAATACCGTATATAAATTCTTCCATAATAATGCAACTGCTTATTAAAACAATTCCTCGACTAGAAACAATGCAAAAAGAAGAAGGAGAAATTGGTAGACAAAAAATAAACCAGATCACAAGATACCTAACCTTAATTTGGGCAGGAATTCAAAGCACACTAATAGCTACGTGGGTAAAACCTTATACATTTAACTCTCAAAGCTATTTTACACTAGACTGTGTAGTTACGCTAACAACTGGATCCGTAATAGTAATGTGGCTCTCTGAAGCAATAACGGAATATGGAATCGGTAACGGATCATCATTACTAATTTTTCAAAATATTATCTCAAATATACCAAAAAATAAATTTATAGTTGGAATAAATAATAAATTCGATAATATTTATACATTAATATTTATAATTGTTACTATCATTATTCTGTTAATGCTTAGCATACTAGTTCAAGAAAGTAAAAGAAAAGTTAGTATTATTTCAGCAAGGCAAATAGGAAAGATAGATACCTTTAACTTAAATACACAAAACTACATACCACTCAAAATAAATCAGGGAGGAGTAATGCCAATTGTGTTTGCTTCTGCAGCAATGACTGTGCCAATATACATTACATCCATGATACAGAGCGACTATTCTAACATAATTAAGAAGTATTTCACTAGCAATATAAGCTATCTAGCCTTATATTCAGTACTTATTGCTTTATTTAGCTATTTTTACTCTTCCATAATATTAAATAAACAAGATATTGCAAATAACTTAAAAAAAATGGGAGCTAGTATTCCTAATATTCGACCGGGATCAGAAACGATTCGCTATTTAGAAAAGATCCTAAACAGACTAACATTTATTGGAGCAATATTCTTATTTTTTATTGCACAATTACCGTATCTTATGTTCAATTTCACTAAGCTAAGTAATTTCCAAGGACTAGCTACAACCTCATTATTGATTCTAGTTAGTGTATCAATTGATACGGCTAAACAAATACAGACGTATCTAATATCCAAACAATATGATAACATGATTGAATAACATACATTTTAATAAAATAAAAAATATAGATAATATAAGATGAAAGTTAGGCCATCCGTAAAAAAAATATGTGAAAAATGTCGGATTATACGTAGAAATAGAAAAGTTATGATTATATGCGAAAATCCAAAACATAAACAAAAACAGGGATAACAATCAAATGGCAAGAATAGCTGGAGTAGATTTACCTAAAGACAAGCGAATAGAAATTGGGCTTACCTACATATATGGAATAGGAATATCTCGGTCGCGAAGTATTCTGAATCAAATTGACTTAAACTCAGACATTCAAGTCAAAAATTTAAATGATGAACAGGTAATTGCAATACGTAATGCGCTTAATGATCAACACGAGGTAGAAGGAGACTTAAGAAGATTAGAAAACCTAAATATAAAGAGATTAATGGAAATAGGAGCATATAGGGGCAGAAGACATAGGCTTGGCCTGCCTGTAAGAGGTCAAAGAACAAGAACTAACGCAAGAACAAAAAGAGGAGGTAAAAAAACTATCGCTGGCAAGAAAAAAGCTCCTAGAAAATAATATTTTATAATTGAAGATATATATGGCAAGACAAATTAAAAAAAAAACAAAAAAAAATAGAAAAAGTATTACAAACGGTATTACACATATACAGTCAACATTTAACAATACTATAATTACAATAACAGACTTGCAGGGAGAAACTATTTCCTGGTCTTCATCTGGAGCTAGCGGCTTTAAAGGAGCTAAAAAAAGCACACCTTTTGCAGCACAAACAGCTGCCGAAAAAGCTGCTCAGTACGCACTAGACTGTGGAATAAAAAAAACAGAGGTCATGATAAATGGTCCTGGAGCAGGAAGAGAAACAGCTATTAGAGCTCTGCAAGCTACAGGGATTGAAATAACATTAATTAAAGATATTACACCAGTACCACACAACGGCTGCAGACCACCTAAAAAAAGAAGAGTCTAAATTAAAATAGAAACAATTTCAATATATCTAAAGATATCTAGCTTATATTTAATTATCAGTTTAAGGATGTATTAATGACTCATTTTCAAATAGAATGTATAGAGTCAAAAATAGTCGGAAGTAGAGAACAGTATGGATACTTTGTAATCGAATCCCTGCAAAAAGGACAGGGAATAACAATAGGAAATTCATTGAGAAGAACTATTTTATCTGATATACAAGGAGCTGCAATAGTAGCAGTTCGTATAGCTGGAATTAACCACGAATTCTCTACAATAACAGGAGTCAAGGAAGATGTACTTGAAATTTTACTTAATCTAAAAGAAGTTGTACTAAAAAGTTATAGCAGGGAACCACAAATAGGAAGAGTTAGAATACAGGGACCGGCAGTTGTGACGACGGGTTTATTCGAATTACCTCAAGACATTAAATTAATCGATCCAAAACAATATATTGCAACTGTATGCAATAATACAATTTTTGAAATGGAATTTAGGATAGAGAAGGGTAAAGGATATCGCTTAATGAACAAAGGAATCGACAGCAAATCAGTTGATTTTTTACAGATAGATGCGGTATTTATGCCAGCTAAAAAAGTTAACTATTCTATTGAAGAAAAACAGATAAATATAACTACTGTAGAGGAAAAACTTTTTTTAGAGATATGGACTAACGGAAGTATATCTCCTCAAGAAGCTTTAAGTGAAGGAGCAGACATACTCACAAAATTATTTCACCCTTTAACAAATATTAGCTTTACATCAAAAGAAAATATTGATAGTCAAAAAGAAAAACAGATAAATCAAATTTCAATTGAAGAACTACAGCTATCTGTACGTGCATACAACTGCTTAAAAAGAGCACAAATAAATTCCATCGCAGATCTGCTAGATTATTCTCAAGAAGAACTGCTTGAAATTAAAAATTTTGGAAATAAATCAGCAGAAGAAGTAATAGAAGCATTAAAAAAAAGGCTAGGAATTCAATTGCCGAAAGAAAAAGTGTAATAAAAATTTTTTTATTTATAATATAATAAAATTATAAAATTATTCTTACATTATAATAATGATCATAAACAAAAATATAACACATTTTAATTACAGCATAGAAAAAAAATGGTACATAATAAATGCGGCAAATCAGACTTTAGGTCGACTAAGCAGCAAAGTAGCGTACATCTTACAAGGAAAAAATAATATAGAGTATGCCCCGCATATACAGAACGATACGCATGTTATTATTATAAATTCAAAATTAATCCGAGTTACGGGCAATAAAAGAACACAAAAAGCATATAAAAAACATTCCGGTAAACCCGGTAGTTTAAAAATAGAAACATTTGACAAATTGCAAGCAAGAATACCAAATAGAATTTTAGAAAAAGCAATAAAAGGCATGCTGCCAAAGAATTCTATTGGAAGAAAAATGTTTACTCGAATAAAAATTTACGCAAATAGTGAACATCCACACTCTGCACAGAAACCATTACTAATAAATGAAATATAAATACGATGTCAAGCATTATTAACAAAAACACTCAGTATCTAGGAACAGGAAGACGAAAAAAATCAATTGCAAGAGTCAGACTGATACCCGGATCAGGCAAACTAATAATTAATGGGTTACCAGGAGAATCATACCTACAGTTTAGTCCAAATTACCTAAGGGTTTCGTGTGCACCGCTATCTCTACTAGGACTTGAAAAAGAGTACGATATTCATGTTAAAGCAGAAGGAGGCGGTCTAACAGGGCAGACAGACGCAATAAAGCTAGGAATTGCTAGGGCACTATGCGCAGTTAACCCAGAAAACAGGATAACTTTGAAATCAGAAGGACTATTAACAAGGGACTCAAGAGTTAAAGAAAGAAAAAAATACGGACTACGTAAAGCTAGAAAGGCGCCGCAGTACTCAAAACGATAAACAACCAATTCATTAAAATAAGCTTAATGCAGTATTTAAGATTTAATCATGGCAAAAAAAAATATACATCCACAATGGCATCCTAATTCTAAAGTTTTTTGCGACGGCAAACATATCATGACAGTTGGATCAACACAAGAAAAATTAAATGTAGATATTTGGTCAGGAAACCATCCTTTTTTTACTGGATCTCAAAGAATTATAGATACAGAAGGTAGAGTTGAAAAATTTATAAAAAAATATAAACTAAAATAGAATAAAGACAATGTTTGACACTAGATTCTACAATCTTTATAATAAATTAGAATATTCAATATTATCTGAATATAATAAAATCAATAATGCCAACTATTCAGCAACTAGTAAGATCAGAAAGACAAAAAGATCAAAAAAAAACAAAGTCTCCTGCACTTAAAAATTGTCCGCAACGAAGGGGAGTATGCACAAGAGTATATACAACAACACCCAAAAAACCTAATTCTGCATTACGTAAAGTAGCTAGAGTTAGACTGACTTCTGGCTTTGAAGTTACAGCATATATTCCTGGAATAGGACATAATATCCAAGAACACTCCGTAGTATTAATTAGAGGGGGTAGAGTAAAAGACTTGCCAGGAGTTAGATACCATATTATAAGAGGAACTTTAGACGCAGCTGGTGTAAAAGATCGACAAAATAGTAGATCAAAATATGGCACTAAAAAACCAAAAAAATGAATTAAATAGACAAGTAGAATTAATTATATGTCGCGACGCAATACTGCAAAAAAAAGGACCTTATTTTCAGATCCAATATATAACAGCAAAATCATAACTATGCTAACAGCTAGACTGTTAAAAAACGGTAAAAAAGGTTTAGCACAAAAAATTATATACAGATCTCTGGAAATAATTGAAGAAAAAACAAAGAACGATTCCATGGAAATTCTTGAAAAAGCTATTCGAAATGCAACACCTTTAGTAGAAGTAAAAGCAAGAAGGATAGGAGGTTCTACCTATCAAGTACCGGTAGAAGTTAGAGCATACAGGGGAACAAGTTTGGCCCTAAAATGGCTTACAAAATTTGCTGTGAATAGAACGGGAAAAAATATATCCGTAAAACTAGCAAATGAAATTATAGATTCATCCAGAGAAACTGGAAACACTATTAGAAAAAAAGAGGAAACACATAGAATGGCAGAGGCAAATAAAGCTTTTGCGCATTATCGTTATTAATACTCATACAATATTTTAAAATTAAACATATAAGTTACAGCTTACAATATTTTATACACTATATCTATTTAAAGGAAAGTAAGTATGGCACGCGAAAAATTTGAACGTAAAAAACCACACGTAAATATTGGAACAATTGGTCATGTGGATCACGGTAAAACAACATTAACTGCAGCAATATCCGCTACTTTAGCCGCCGCAAATAATACTAAGGCTAAAAAATTTGACGAAATTGATGCTGCTCCTGAAGAAAAAGCAAGAGGAATTACAATTAACACAGCACACATTGAATATGAAACTGAAAATAGACATTATGCACACGTAGATTGTCCAGGACACGCGGATTACGTAAAGAATATGATTACCGGTGCTGCCCAAATGGATGGAGCTATTTTAGTTGTATCTGCAGTCGACGGACCTATGCCACAAACAAGAGAACATATTTTATTAGCAAAACAAGTTGGCGTACCAAATATAGTTGTTTTCTTAAACAAGCAAGATCAATTGGAAGATGACGAATTGCGTGAACTCGTAGAACTAGAAGTACGAGAACTATTAGCAAACTATGATTTTCCAGGAGATGACATACCCTTCGTAGCTGGATCAGCATTGTTAGCTCTAGAAAGTATTTCAAAAAATGAAACAATAGGTAGAGGAGAAAATGAGTGGGTTGATAAAATCCACTCATTAATGGATGCTGTGGACTCATACATACCTACTCCACAAAGAGATACAGAAAAAACATTTTTAATGGCCGTAGAAGACGTATTCTCCATAACAGGAAGAGGAACAGTAGCTACTGGAAGAATAGAAAGAGGAATTATAAAAGTAGGAGATACTATTGAAATAGTTGGGCTTCAAGAAACAAAAACTACCACAATAACAGGCCTAGAAATGTTCCAAAAAACATTAGATGAAGGAATGGCCGGAGATAATATTGGAATACTATTGCGTGGAATACAAAAACTACAAATACAGAGGGGTATGGTACTAGCACAACCCGGTACAATTACTCCTCATACGCAGTTCGAAGCAGAAGTATACATTTTAACTAAAGAAGAAGGAGGTAGACACACACCTTTCTTTCCTGGATATCGTCCGCAATTTTATGTAAGAACAACTGATGTAACCGGTACAATTACGCAATTCACAGCAGATGATGGATCTACGGCCGAAATGGTAATGCCAGGAGATAGAATTAAAATGAGCGCCGAGCTTATTAACCCTATAGCAATCGAACAAGGCATGAGATTTGCGATTAGAGAAGGAGGTAGGACAGTTGGAGCAGGAGTCGTATCTAAAATATTAAAATAATTATAGACAAACAAATATAAAATATAAGCATGTTAAAAATATCAGATAACAAAATAAGAATTAAACTTAAAACATATGATTATAAACTACTAAACTCATCTTGCACAAATATAATTAACACCATCAGTAGAATTAATGGTAAAATCAGGGGGCCGATTGCATTACCAACTAAAAGAAAAATATACTGCGTATTGCGATCACCACACGTAGATAAAGATTCAAGAGAGCACTTTGAAATAAGAATACATTCAAAATTAATCGAAATTAAAGAACCATCTTCTATAATTATAGACTCCTTAATGAAGCTAAACATAGCAGCTGGAGTAGATATAGAAGTAAAATTATAGATTAAAATAAACGCTAACTTGACAATCAATTTATTTATATTAATAAAAATAATTGTCAAGAAAAACTTTTAGATATTATTAATCATATACCTCTTCTTCTTTTTTAATTTTAATAGTACAATCACTCTCTGGATATGCTATACAAGTTAAAATATAGCCCTGTTCAACTTGCTCATCAGAAAGAAAAGTCTGTTCCTCCTGATTAATAGATCCTTCTACTAATTTTCCTGCGCAAGTAGAACAAGCACCGGCACGACAAGAATAAGGTAAATCCAAGCCCTCTTCTTCTGCCACGTCTAAAATATAAGCATCATCTGCACAACTAATTTCATTAGTTGTATCTTCATTATCATCTACTAAAGTTACGATATAACTAGCCATATATTTATTTTCCAGTAATAAAAAAATGAATAAATCAAAATAATCATAGTACTTCTAATTTAAGCATAGAAAAAAGAGTAAATATAGAAATATACGCATATTTCGACAGCATATACATATTTCATTACTAAAAATAGAAACAGATTTTTTATATAAGTTCATACTTTTAATATATATTATAATATAAAAAATAAAAACTTTTTATGACAGACTATAACTACTTCATTAAAGAAAATCAACTAGTAGAGCCAAGCTATAAATTGTTAAAATTCAGTAGAAAAAAAAATTTAGTTCATGAAACTAGAGCATTTACAAAAAGATTATATCTTCAAATTTACAGAAAACCATCTAGTAGTTTTGCTAGCATTACGCAATCTTTACTGTGGCTAATCTTATTTAGCGCTCTTTTTTACGAGGCACCTATAAATATAACTGGACAGTACAATATAAAATACTTTTCTTTTATAAGCTACGGACTAATTATTTTTACTGCTTTTGGATCATCGATCAATGCTGGATTGCCAGTAATATTTGATAGGGAATTTGGTTTTTTTAACAGAATACTTACGTCTCCACTAAACTATAAAAGTACTATTTTATTTGCACTATTAGTGTATGCAGCAACTGTAAGCATTATTCAAGTAATATGCATGATAATAACAAGCACATTTACTTCTCAGCTAGCATTAAAATTAGGTAACTTTATAATAACCCTCGGCATAGCATCTTTAATTACCTTCGGTACTGCCGCGACAAGCATTACAGTAGGACTTATTTTACCGGGACATATTGAATTCTTAGCTTTTACGCTTTTAATCAATTTACCAACATTATTTTCAAGCACTATTATAGCTCCCTTAAAATTCATGCCATGCTGGCTACAAATTCTTGCATGTATTAATCCGCTAACCTACGCCACAGAAATAGTGAGGTACCTTTGTATTAACAAACAAATTATAATTAACACAAAAATTATTGAAACCGTATGGTTTCAATTAAACCTTACTGAGGGCTTAACGATTCTAATAGTAATAAACATAATAAGTTTTGTAATTGCATACGCAGTTTTGCAATATAAATATAATTAAGTACTTAAAACCCGTAAAAAAATGCTATAATTATAAACGTAATAAAAAATAGAAAGTTAGAAAAGCATAATATTAGTTTATTGTAAAGGAGCTATGTATTTTATGGCTTTACCATGGTATCGCGTACATACAGTTGTACTAAACGACCCAGGAAGACTGATTTCGGTGCATTTAATGCACACGGCACTTGTTTCAGGATGGGCCGGATCAATGGCCTTATATGAATTAGCTGTTTTCGACCCTTCAGATCCTGTATTAAACCCGATGTGGAGACAGGGCATGTTTGTAATGCCATTTATGGCAAGAATTGGAATAACAGACTCATGGGGAGGATGGAGTATAACTGGAGAAAGCGTATCAAATCCAGGACTATGGAGTTTTGAAGGGGTAGCTATAACACATATTGTTCTCTCAGGTATGTTATTTTTAGCATCAATATGGCACTGGGTATACTGGGACTTAGAATTATTCAGAGATCCAAGAACAGGTGAACCAGCACTTGATCTACCCAAAATTTTTGGAATTCATTTGTTGCTATCTAGTCTTTTATGTTTCGGATTTGGAGCTTTTCATGCAACGGGACTGTTTGGGCCTGGTATATGGATTTCAGATGCTTACGGCATTACAGGTAAAGTACAACCTGTGGCTCCAGCATGGGGACCAGATGGATTTAATCCTTTTAACCCGAACGGAGTAGCTTCTCATCATATTGCAGCTGGTACTGTCGGCATACTAGCAGGTTTATTTCATCTAACTGTTAGACCACCTCAAAGACTATATAGAGCACTAAGAATGGGGAATATAGAAACGGTCTTATCAAGCAGTATATCTGCTGTATTTTTTAGCGCATTTGTGACTTGCGGAACTATGTGGTATGGATCAGCTACTACACCAATAGAGCTATTCGGACCCACAAGATACCAGTGGGATAGCGGGTATTTTCAGCAAGAAATAGAAAGAAGAGTAGAAAATTCTTTAAACGAAGGAATAACACCAGAGGAAGCATGGTCTAAAATACCCGACAAACTAGCATTTTACGATTATATCGGTAATAATCCTGCGAAGGGTGGCTTATTTAGAGCTGGTCCTATGGATAAAGGAGACGGTATTGCAGAGGCATGGCTGGGTCATCCAGTATTTCAAGATAGAGAGGGAAGAGAACTAACTGTAAGAAGAATGCCTGCTTTTTTTGAAACCTTCCCGGTTATACTAGTAGATAAAGATGGAATTATTAGAGCTGATATCCCATTTAGAAGAGCAGAATCTAAGTACAGCATCGAACAAGTAGGTGTAACTGTGAATTTTTATGGAGGGAAATTAAACGGAAAGCAGTTTAAAGATGCGCCGAACGTAAAAAAATATGCCCGTAAAGCTCAGCTAGGAGAAGTATTTGAATTCGATAGAACAACGTTAGAATCTGACGGCGTATTCAGAAGTAGTCCTAGGGGCTGGTTTACTTTTGGACATGCAAATTTCGCACTAATTTTTTTCTTTGGCCATTTATGGCATGGATCTAGAACCATTTTTAGAGATGTATTTGCAGGAATAGGTGCAGAAGTAAGTGAGCAAGTAGAATTTGGAGCTTTTCAAAAACTAGGAGATAAAAGTAGTAAAAAGCAAGGTGCTGTATAATTAAGATAAACTAAATATAATAAATATAAGGTAAAATAAAAAAATGGAAGCATTAGTATACGTATTTCTGTTAGTCGGAACTTTAATGGTCATCTTTTTTGCTATTTTTTTTAGAGATCCACCAAGAATCGCAAAATAGAATAAAGTCAATATAATTCTTATAAATAATCATTAGTGACACTTTAATATTTAATAAATCAAAAAGTAAAAATTTAAAGTGGCACTTAATACAACTACAATTTATTCTTCATGCTCTTCAAATGGATCTCGTAAATTTTTAGATATAGGACCAAAAGCAGTGTAAATAGAGTAACCTGTTATTCCAAGTAAAAGACTAGAAATAAAAATACTAAGAATTATTGCTGTTTCCATAATTTCATAACCTATTCATACAAAAAATTTATATATATAGTATTATATACACTATCTAATATCAATTAACATAAAACAAAATGGCACTAAGAACTAGACTAGGGGAAATCCTAAGACCTTTAAACTCAGAATATGGCAAAGTTGCCCCAGGTTGGGGAACAACACCTATAATGGCAGTATTCATGCTACTATTTTTTTTATTTTTATTAATTATTTTACAAATCTACAATTCGTCTTTAATTTTAGAAAATGTTGATGTAGACTGGGCAGCTTTAGGTAATTAAAAAAGTTGAAAGCATTATATTATTATCATAGTGCTTTCAATCTATAAATTCATGCTATTAAACAGAAACTAAATCCTCTTCAGAAAAATTACTCGTATTAACATTATTATAATTAGACTTTACAAAACGCACTAAAACAGAATATTTGATTCCTTTATCAATTTTAACGATTGTACCTATATCTTGATACCAGTACGATTCTTTTCTTACAATTTTTACCTTGTTGCCCTTTTCCAACATAAAACTGAGATACCCTTATTATTTATAATACTATATTAATAAGATACCACTGCGCTGAAACGCAGAATACTTTAATTTAACTTTTATAAACCAGATTAAAATTTAAACCATAAATAGTTGCCTACGGTAGAATAAAGATGTTAAATTCATTTAAGCATTTAATAATATAAACGTATTTGAGGACACACAATATGAAGTTATCTTGGAAAAATTTACTTTTATGGTCACTACCGATCATCATTATATTTTTCTTTATCTGGCAGGGACTATTTGCCCCGATAACTAGCGATAATAGTAACGTTGCAAACTCAAGAATGACATACGGACGATTTTTAGAATATCTTGACATGGGATGGATAAAAAAAGTTGATATGTATGATAGTGGACACACGGCAATTATTGAGGCCGTTGGACCAGAACTAGGTAACAGAGTACAAAAAATTCGAGTTGAATTACCAGCAAACGCACCTGAACTAGTTAGCAGATTAAAGAAAAATAATGTAGATATAAATGCCCATCCAAATAAAAATACAATAGGAATATGGAATTTAGTGGGAAACTTACTGTTTCCCGTTTTACTAATTATAGGATTAATTTTTCTATTTAGACGATCAAATAATGCTTCAGGAGGACCAGGACAAGCTATGTCATTTGGAAAGTCTAAAGCTTTATTTCAAATGGAAGCTAAAACAGGGGTTATCTTTAGTGACGTAGCAGGGATAGATGAAGCAAAAGAAGAGTTTGAAGAAATCGTTACTTTTTTAAAAAAGCCAGAGTATTTCACTATAGTCGGAGCTAAAATTCCTAAAGGAGTCTTACTAATTGGGCCACCTGGAACAGGAAAAACACTGCTCGCAAAAGCCATTGCAGGAGAAGCTGATGTACCCTTCTTCAGCATATCTGGATCAGAATTTGTAGAAATGTTTGTAGGAGTAGGCGCTTCAAGAGTAAGAGATCTATTTAAAAAAGCAAAAGAAAATGCCCCCTGCATTGTTTTTATTGATGAAATTGATGCTGTAGGCAGACAAAGAGGCACAGGCATTGGAGGAGGTAACGATGAAAGAGAGCAAACGCTTAATCAATTATTAACAGAGATGGATGGATTCGAAGGAAATACCGGGATAATAGTTATAGCAGCAACAAACAGAGCTGATATACTAGACTCCGCTCTATTAAGACCAGGAAGATTTGATCGACAGGTCATGGTAAATATTCCTGATTTCAAAGGTAGACTCTCAATATTACAGGTGCATGCAAAAAATAAAAAAATAAACAAAGACGTTTCTCTAAATATAATTGCAAGAAGAACTCCTGGATTTTCGGGTGCTGATCTAGCTAACTTACTCAACGAAGCAGCTATTTTAACTGCAAGAAAGCGTAAAGAAAGTATCACGTTAAACGAAATAGATAGCGCTATAGATAGAATCGTTGCCGGAATGGAAGGAACACCATTAATAGACAGCAAAAGCAAAAGACTCATAGCTTATCACGAAATAGGGCATGCCATAGTTGGAACCCTATTAAAAGACCACGAAAACGTACAAAAGGTAACCTTAATACCAAGAGGACAAGCAAGAGGATTAACCTGGTTTACTCCTGCCGAGGACCAAAATTTAGTTTCTAGGGCACAAATAAAGGCGAAAATTATGGGAGCTCTGGGGGGAAGAGCTGCTGAAGAAATTGTTTTCGGAGATGCAGAAGTAACAACTGGAGCAAGCAACGACTTACAGCAAGTTACTTCTATGGCCCGTCAAATGGTAACAAGATTTGGTATGTCTAAAATTGGGCCTTTGTCACTAGAAAACGAAGATTCTAATCCATTCTTAGGCAGAGGTATGCAAAATTCAAACGAATATTCAGATGAAATAGCAATCAAAATCGATAAACAAATTCAAGATATTATTCAAGAGTGTCATAAAAGGACGCTAGAAATAATAAAAAATAATAGAGTAATTATAGATAAACTCGTAAACGTATTAATCGAAAAAGAAACTATCGATGGTAATGAATTTCGACATATAATCAGCCAGTATACTGCAATACCGGAAAAAAACTAAAAATAAAATAACTAATATACGAGACTGACGGGATTCGAACCCGCAACTTCCGCCGTGACAGGGCGGTGCTCTGACCAGTTGAACTACAGTCCCTATCTTTATAACCTACCTATTAATAATAATATCTCATAAGAAAATAGTTTTTGTCAAATATAAAACTAAGGAGAGAAAGGGATTCGAACCCTCGGTATAATAATATTATACAACAGATTAGCAATCTATCGCTTTAAACCACTCAGCCATCTCTCCCTCAAAAATTTTGCACGCGTTATATGCACTAATATAAAAAGTGGCTCAGGCGGGACTTGAACCTGCGACCTTGGGCTTATGAGTCCCCTGCTCTAACCAGCTGAGCTACTGAGCCTCAATCTATACATAAAATAATAACATGTTAATAAAAAATAGACAAACAAAAAAAGAAAAAAATTAAAGCGTAATTTTAGATCCAATTCCCTCCGGCGTAAAAAGTTCATGCAACAAAGAATGAGAAATTCTACCATCAATAATATGTACTGACTTTACCCCTCCCTGCAATGCTTTTACACAGCAGTCTACCTTAGGAATCATTCCTCCGGAAATAATTGCTTTATCTTTTAGTATCTGTACGTCACTAATTTTTAAAGATTTAATTAAACTAGAAGAAACATTAATATCACGCATAACACCTAAAGTATCTGTTAACAAAACAAGCTTCTCAGCAGATAAAGACTCAGCTAAAGAACCCGCAAAAGTATCTGCATTTATATTATAAGTTCTATTATCTAGTCCATTAGAAATACTAGAAACGACGGGAAGATAACAATTATCTAGCAATAACTGCAAAATATTATTATTAACAGAATCAACACACCCTACTAAATTAGTAGAATTACAAAACAAAGGAGAAGACTCAACTAAATTTGCGTCTTTTCCAGATAGACCAACTGACAAAACGTTATTTCGATTAAATAACGAAACCAGATGTTTATTTATTTTTCCAGATAAAACCATTTCAACAATTTCCATCGTGGATGCATCAGTTACTCGAAAGCCATTTTCAAATTTTGGTTTAATATTAAACTTTACTAGCCAGTTATTAATAGAAGGGCCACCTCCGTGAACTAAGACAACTTTTATACCCAAAAAATGTAAAAAAGAAAGATCGTCTATGAATTGAGACTGAAGTAGTTCATTTTGCATAATAGATCCTCCATATTTAACGACAAATAATTTACCAATATAACTCTTCAAAAAAGGAAAAATTTCATCAAATAAAAAAAAACGATCTGTATTATTTAACATAGCAAAGAAAAAATAGTAATATATAATAACATAAAAAATATAACAGAGTATTATATTCTTAAGAAATAATAAATCCGTAAAAAATAAAATAATGATATATAATATATTAGAAAATCTGTATAAGTTTCCAAGATTTTTAATAGCAGTACTATTAGGATTTTTCTTGACAACTCTTAAGCCATTTTTTAGGGCGTTAAAAAACAAAAAAGAAGTAATAGTATTTATAATTGCAAATACTATTATTATAGCTATTTTACAGTTAATACTAAGGGTAATGACAAAATAAAAAAAATAAATTTTATTATTATTGAACATATATAATATATATATACTACTGATACTATGAATAACTTAGATTTTAAAACAGGTGCTTTTGCATTAATTGATACTTTAGTAAAGAACGAAACATTTTACATTTTTGGTTATCCTGGAGGAGCAATACTACCTATATATGATGAACTATTTCAATGGGAGGAAAAAAGAAAAATTAAGCATATTTTATGTAGGCATGAACAAGGAGCTATTCATGCTGCAGATGGATATTCCAGAGCAACAGGAAATGTAGGAGTTTGTTTTGCTACATCTGGACCTGGAGCAACTAATTTAGTTACTGGTATTGCTACTGCCTATATGGATTCTATTCCTTTAGTAATAATTACCGGCCAAGTTGCAAGATCTTTTATTGGAACTGATGCATTTCAAGAAGTAGATATTTTTGGAATAACTCTTCCTATTGTTAAACATTCTTATGTAATAAGAGATCCTAGGGAAATTAGTAAAACTGTCTCAGAGGCTTTTTTTATTGCAAAAAGTGGAAGACCTGGACCTGTGTTAATTGATTTTCCTAAAGACGTTGGATTAGAAAAATTTTCTTACTCGTTTTTTCCATTTAACAAAGTAAGTTTACCTGGCTATTCTTTGTTTAACTTTTTTAAAGATCAACACTGTGAAAAAATGCTTGATTTGTTATCTAATTCTATACAACCTTTACTCTATGTTGGAGGCGGAGCGATTACCTCTGGTGCTTCAGATCTAGTTCGTCAGTTTTCTGATAAATTTGCAATTCCTGTTACAACTACTTTGATGGGAAAAGGAGTTATAGATGAAAACTCTTCTTTATCTCTTGGTATGTTGGGTATGCACGGCACAGCTTATGCTAATTTTGCTGTTAGTGAATGCGATTTACTTATAGCTTTAGGAGTAAGATTTGATGATCGTGTAACAGGTAAGTTAGATGAATTTGCTTGTAATGCTCAAGTTATTCACATTGATATAGATCCAGCTGAATTAGGAAAAAATCGTGTGCCACAAGTTGCCATTGTTGGAGATATTAATGATGTATTAAGTATTTTTTTGAAATATGTTAATAGAACTAATAGTTATTCTTCTAGTTTAGAGCAGACTCTTCCTTGGAGAAAAAAGATAATTTTATGGAAATCTCAGTATCCTTTACTAATTCCTAAAAATGCTCATCTTTTATCTGCTCAAGAAATTCTATACTACGTTTCTAAAAATATGCCTCAGGCATATTTTACTACGGATGTTGGTCAGCATCAAATGTGGGCAGCTCAATTTTTAAATGTTCTTCCTCGTCGCTGGATGTCTAGTTCAGGTCTAGGAACTATGGGTTATGGTTTACCTGCCGCTATTGGAGTGCAGATTGCTCGTAAAAATGAGTGCGTGATTTGCATTAGCGGTGACGCAAGTTTTCAGATGAATCTTCAAGAATTGGGAACTATTTCACAGTATAACTTACCTATAAAAATAATAATTATTAATAATAAATGGCAAGGTATGGTGAGACAGTGGCAACAAGCATTTTATGGTGAAAGATATTCTCATTCTAATATGGAAAAAGGGTCACCCGATTTCTTGAAACTTGCTCAATCATTTAATATTTTAGGTTTGCAATTAGAATTTCGTAGAGATATTGAGAGAGTTTTAACAAGTGTACTTAGCTATAAGGGGCCTGTCATATTAGATTGTAAGGTTAAAGAAGAAGAAAATTGCTATCCTATGGTTGCACCAGGAAAAAGTAATTCACAGATGTTAGGTATTACTAAACCTTCTTCTAAAGATTTTATAGAATCCTTAGTGAAGTAAATATAAAAAAATTAAATGAAGATATCCAATTTTTGAAAAATGGGCCGAGTTGGATTTGAACCAACGTAGGCCAAGCCAGCGGATTTACAGTCCGCCCCCATTAACCACTCGGGCATCGACCCTATTGAATTATTAAATCTTATATTATCAAAAATCTCTTTGCAAAGCAAACTTATTATTTTCTTGCCTTTAGTTTTGCAGCTTTACCAGATTTTTTTCTTAAGTAGAATAATTTAGATTTTCGAACTTTAGCTTTATTTATAATATTTATGTCTACAATAAGAGGCGAGTGTATCAGGTATATTTTCTCAACTCCTATATTCTGTATAATTTTTCTTATAGTGATACTTGTGTTAATACCAGTATTTTTTTTCGAGATTACTATTCCTTCGGAGGTTTGTATTCTATTTTTGTTCCCTTCTTTTATCTGTAATTTTATTTTTATATTATCTCCAATACTAATTTTTGGAATATTTGGGTTAATAAACTTATTTTCTATGTTGTTTTTTACATATAAATACTCGCCATAGTTTTTTTGCTTCATAAAATTTAAATTGCTTAATAGTTTATTTAATTTAATTTAATTTAAGAATTAAACGTCAATTTTTTTATTTGGTAAAGATGCTTGTATCTAAGTTATTTTTCTTAGTAAAACAGATTTACGCACTTTCTCTTTTGAATAGACTGTTTATTATATAATACAGAAATTCATTGAAACGATCAATATAATACATACGTAAATTATTTAAAGTTTGCAAAAATACTTAAAAAATTATCAATTGATTCTTTTTTAATTGATTTTTATCTGTATTTTATTAGACGCATGTTTTTTCTTGTCTATTCAAAAAATTTTACTTATTTTTTATATGCTTTGTATAATTGTTTATAATGTTATTAATTAATACCGTATGTACGTAATTATTTTTAAAAATATCTTGCCATTTTGCCTTTTTAAAAACTGTTTTTCTAAATTAGTTGGCATAGATTTATGATTAAATATTTTGTCTAAATATACTCTATGTAGCTTCAGTAAATAGTATAAATTTAGTCTATAATAATTCTATACTTTATTAATCTATGTTAAATTTAGTTAATCGTGTCTAATATTCCAATTAGCATCTTAATTGGCTACTGTTGTTAATTTTAACAATTATAAGATTTTAGATTTTGCTCTGTTAAACATTTTAAATAAAATATACTTTTAAGTTATTTGATTTTTGTGTTAAAATTATATATTATCAAAGGTAATTTATGATTCTAGTTCCTTATTATATTTATGTTCGAGCGTTTTACAGAAAAAGCAATTAAAGTTATTATGTTAGCTCAGGAAGAAGCAAGAAGATTAGGCCATAATTTTGTTGGAACAGAGCAAATTCTTTTAGGTTTAATTGGTGAGGGTACAGGGATAGCTGCTCAAGTCTTAAAATCCATGAATGTTAATTTAAAAGATGCTCGTATTGAAGTAGAAAAGATTATTGGTCGCGGTTCTGGCTTTGTTGCAGTTGAAATTCCTTTTACTCCTAGAGCAAAGAGAGTTCTTGAGCTATCTTTAGAAGAAGCAAGACAGCTGGGCCACAATTATATTGGTACGGAACACCTACTGATGGGTTTAGTTCGTGAAGGAGAGGGAGTTGCCGCTAGAGTTTTAGAGAATCTAGCTGTTAATGTATCTTCCATAAGATCTGAAGTTATTCAAATGTTAGGCGATAATACAGATGTTAGTTCTAGCAATAACAATAATGTTCAGGCAAGAAGCAAGACTCCTACTTTAGAAGAGTTTGGTTCTAATCTTACGGAGCTAGCAGTAGAAGGTGTTTTAGATCCTGTTGTAGGTAGACAAAAAGAGATTGAAAGAGTTATTCAAATCTTAGGTCGTCGAACTAAAAATAATCCTGTACTTATAGGTGAACCCGGCGTAGGAAAAACTGCTATAGCAGAAGGTTTAGCACAGAGAATAGCAAATAGAGATGTTCCTTCTATTCTTGAAGATAAGCTGGTAATTACTTTAGATGTTGGTCTTTTAGTTGCAGGTACGAAATATAGGGGAGAATTTGAAGAGCGCTTAAAGCGTATAATGGATGAAATCAAATCTGCGAATAACGTGGTTTTAGTTATAGATGAAGTTCATACTCTAATTGGGGCAGGTGCAGCAGAGGGAGCAATTGATGCTGCTAACTTATTGAAACCTGCTTTAGCTAGGGGAGAGCTGCAATGTATAGGCGCTACCACTCTAGAAGAATATCGTAAACATATTGAAAAAGATGCAGCTCTTGAAAGACGCTTTCAGCCGGTGCTCGTTGGGGAACCAAGCGTCGAAGAAACTATTGAAATTTTATTTGGTTTACGTGATAGATATGAAAAACATCATCAGTTAAAAATGTCTGATGAAGCTTTAGCGGCAGCAGCAAAATATGCAAATCAATATATTTCCGACCGTTTTTTACCTGATAAAGCAATTGATTTGATAGACGAAGCCGGTTCGCGTGTTCGCTTGCTTAATTCTCAGTTACCTTTTGCAGCAAGAGAGTTAGATAAAGAACTTCGCTCTGTGTTAAAGACGAAAGATGAAGCAATTAGAGCCCAAAAATATGAAAAAGCTGAACAATATAGAACTCGTGAAATGGAAATTAAAGCTCAGATTGCAGCTATTGCACAAAGTAAGAAAACCGAGCCTAAATTGCAGGTTAACGAGCCGGTCGTTACGGAAGAGGATATTGCAGAAATAGTTGCTTTTTGGACGGGAATACCAGTAACTAAACTAACTAAGAGTGAATCAGAAAAACTGATACACATGGAGGAAACTTTACACGGTCGTATTATTGGCCAAGATGAAGCTGTTATTGCTGTTTCTAGGGCAATAAGAAGAGCTCGCGTAGGCTTAAAAAATCCTAGTAGGCCTATTGCTAGTTTTATTTTTTCTGGACCTACAGGTGTAGGAAAAACTGAGCTAACTAAAGCTCTCGCATCTTATTTTTTTGGTGCTCAAGAGGCCATGGTTCGTTTAGATATGTCCGAATACATGGAAAGACATACTGTTTCAAAACTAATTGGCTCTCCTCCTGGATATGTTGGTTATAGCGAGGGAGGATATTTAACCGAAGCTGTAAGAAAGCGTCCATATACTGTAATTTTATTTGATGAAATAGAAAAAGCTCATCCAGATATTTTTAATTTACTGCTACAAATCTTAGAAGATGGTAGACTAACTGATGCCAAAGGCCGTACCATTGATTTTAAAAATACACTTTTAATTATGACTTCTAATATAGGTTCTAAAGTAATTGAAAAAGGCGGAGGTAGTCTGGGATTCGAATTAGGAGAATCGCAGGTAGAATCGCAATATAATAAGATAAAATCGCTGGTTAACGAAGAATTGAAACAGTATTTTCGTCCAGAGTTCTTGAATAGATTAGATGAAATTATAGTATTCAGGCAGTTGACTAAAAACGAAGTGCGAGAAATAGCAGATATAATGTTAAAAGAAGTTTTTGATCGTATTAAACAACAAGATATTAGCTTAAATGTGACTGAAAGGTTCAAAAGTCGTTTAGTTGACGAAGGTTATAATCCTAGTTATGGCGCACGTCCTTTACGCCGTGCTGTTATGCGTCTTCTAGAAGATAGTTTGGCAGAAGAAGTTTTGACAGGAAGAATTAAACCTGGAGATAGCGCTTTAGTTGACATTTCTGATGAAGGCAAAATAAAAGTACTTCTAAATGACACATTAAAAGTATAAAATTATACTTTAAAAAGTGCTCTTGTTGATGCCAGGAACCAGATTTGAACTGGTGACACGAGGATTTTCAGTCCACTGCTCTACCTACTGAGCTATCCCGGCTTCTACTATTGTAAATGAGCTATTATGTTTATTGCAACTTTATTTGAGAGTTAATACTTATTTATTATCAAAATAGCTCTCAAATAAATTTATTTCTGGTCTGAATAAAAGCTTAAACGATCCCGTAGGTCCGTTTCTGTTTTTACAAATAATAAAATCTAGTACTTTATTTAATTTATTGCTGTTTGAATAGTTTTCTTTGCTGTATATCATAGTAATAATATCAGCATCTTGCTCTATAGAATTATGCAATAATATATTTTCACAAAGGAAATGGAAATATTTAGGTATGTAAAAGTCGTATGATTTTGAATAAACTGAACTTTCAACAGTTTTTGAAAAGTAGTAGTTAATATTCATGGGTCGGATACACTTAACTAGCAGTGAGTTTTCTAAAACAAAATATTGCTTGAGCCAGTATTTATAAAAGATGAATTTATGATTATAAGTAATATGTATTTTGTTCAAGATGTTTAATCGGTGACAAAACTTATGATGCGTTGAAATATTTAGCCTAGGTACTAGGTATCTCATCGTTTTATATTTTGCCTGTAGTTTATTAAACTTTAATACTTGGTCTACTATACTAATACAGTTAGCTTTATATTCGTATTTATTTTTCAGATGAATGCGAAAAAAAATGTCAACGCATCCACTTTCCCTTAAATCTGATAAAATAGGAGTTTTATCAGCTCTATTTTCAATGTTTCTGTTTAGCTGTGAAAGTACTATGATTGGTAAATTTAAATTTTGAGCTAATATTTTTAATTTTCTTGTTATATAGCTTAATTCTTGACTACGATTAAGCTTATCTCCTATATTTGATTGTATAAGTTGTAAATAGTCTACTATAATTAAATTTAAATTAATGCTATCTTTTTTTAATAAACGAGTAATATGTTCAATGTAGTCAATAGATATACTTGAGTTATCATCTATTTTTAAATTTATATCGATTAGTTGATAGCATAGTTTTATAATTTTCATCCACTCTGATGCGCAGAGTCTGTATTGTGCGATTTTCTCAAGAGGAATATGTAGATTAATGGATATAAGTTTATGCAAAATTTGCTTGCTTGACATTTCAAGACTAAAAAAATATAAGCCTATATTTTTTATATTCCACATAATTTTATGGACTATGTTAATACTAAAAGAAGTTTTTCCAGTAGAGGGTCTACCTGCAATAATAATTAAATCTCCTTTTGATAGTCCTCGTATAATTTTATCAAATTCTTTAAATCCAGACGTAATGAAATCTTTTTCTATATTCTTATGATTATCTTGATATTTTTTTTCCTCTATTTTTTTTATTAGTATGAATTCCGCTATTAGATGTCCTAGACTGTTTATCGCTCCTGCGTTAGTATTGTTGTTTGCGTTTAAATAGTATAAAGCTTTGTTATATATTTTGTCGTGAGAGATTTTAGGCATATGACCCAGCTTAACTACATTATAGCCGTATTGGATCATTAGTCTTTTAATATAATTTTCTTTTATTAAACCAGTCATTTCTTGTAAATAAAAATTCATGTAATGAAACGATGAAATAAATACCTGGCTTTGTTTCATTAAATTATTGATCGTTTGAGTACCCCCAATAATTTGTAGAATTTTAATTTCTTCTAATATATTTAAGATTTCATAGAAATTGACTTTTTTTTTTTTATGAACAATTTGTAAGCATGTACAAATGATCTTGTTATGTTCTAAAAAAAAATATTCTGGCTTTACTAAAGATATAAAATTATGACAAATATCTGGGTAAATAAAAATAGTACCTAATAAAATTTCTTCGGCAAGATAATTTTGAGGTAGTATTAGATACTTATATTGCATATAGTTTTTTTGAATCTTATATTATTTGTTTATATTTATATGTTAACAGGTAAAATATGAACTTGAATTTTACAGAATCCTTCATACTGTAAATTTATTTCTAGACTAAAACGACCGATTGTTTTAATATTTTGTATTTGTATGTATTTTTTGTCTAATTGAATACCCGTATAATCTACAATTTTCTGTATAATATCTTTATCTGTTACGCTTCCGAATATATACTGGCTTTCGCCTATTTTTTTAAAAATAATAATTTTTTGAATATTATTTATTTCTATTGTTAATTCTTTTATTTTTTTCTTATTTTCTTCTATTTTATGTTTTTCAATAAGCTCAATTTTTTTAAAATGTTGAATAGTTTTCTTTGTAGCAAATATAGCGATTTGATTTGGAATTAAATAATTTATTGCGTACCCTTTGGCAACATAAGCTATATTATTTTTTTGACCGATATTTTTACAGTCTTTTTTTAGAATAATTTTTATTTTTTTACTCATATAAAATTTATTTTTACTTAGTTTTCTATAATGTAGTTGGGAATATTGTTATTCTGGCAAATATTAGAAATAATAGTTGAACGATACTGTGTATTACAGTAGATAAAAACGGTTTTTTTTATGTATTTCTTTAGAAAAAAAACCGTTTTGTTAATTTTAAATTTGTCGATAGGTATATTTATTGCGTATTTAAAAAAATATTCTGAAAATTCATACTGATATCTAATATCTAAGATAATAGTGTTTTTTCTAAATATTTTATTTTGAAAATATTTTTCAGTTTGCTTGCGAGACACAAATTTATAGCATGATCTTTCTTTCACATATTTATAGTTATGAGTAGAAGTAAAATAAAATTTTTTATGTTTCATCGAGGTATTTAATAGATTGTATATTGATAAGTTGTTATGAATATTTTTTTTTATACCTAGGATGATTTTTGCTACTTCTGCTGCCTGTATTACGCCAATATGACCTGTTGTAACTCCAAGAATACCCTCACTATTGCACGTATTAGAGATTAAATTTCTTTCTTTTGGATAGATATCGCGGTATCGAATATTATTTTTATAGTTAAGGATACTAATATGGCCTTCAAATTTATCTACCGCTGCATATAAATGAATTTTATGTAATTTATTGCAGTATATATCTATAATATATCTTGCATTAAAATTGTCTGTCGCATCAATGATTATATCATAATACTGTATAATTTCACTGGCATTTTTCGTGTCAATTTTATATCGATGTATAATTATTTTACAGTACGAATTAATAGATTTGAGTCTTTTTTTAGCACATTCTACTTTACTTTTATTTAAATCACTGTAGGAGTATAAAATTTGTCTGTTAAGATTAGATATGCTAACTAGGTCACTATCAGCAATTCCTATGTAGCCAACTCCGCATGCTGCTGAATATAACATTGCGGGGCATCCTATTCCTCCTGCGCCTATTATCAAAATTTTTGCTTTTTTTAATCTTTTCTGTCCTTCTAATTGGATATTATCTATTATAAAATGTTTTGCATAAAGTATGTATTCTTGATTATAGAAATCAATTGTTTTTGTTTTGGGATCTAGCATTCTTGAATGACTTTAGTTAAATTATTCGTATATTTTATGGAAGTAAAAATATGCTTAGATTTTATTATTTTTTATATACTGTAAGCTTATAATAATTATTGTACATTTTTTTATGTTGATATATTATTATTAAAGTTATGTTTTTATTTCAATTTTTCTATAAATTGACGCCTTTAGTTCAGTTGGTAGAACGTAGGTTTCCAAAACCTGATGTCGAGGGTTCAAGTCCTTCAAGGCGTGTTCTGTAATTTTAATTAATAGTTTGAATTTAATATAGTATCATATATTGGTATTAAATAGATTTTATGGGTATTGGAAAAAATATTTATTAGGCATATAATAGCTTATATTTTGCATTAAGTATTTTTTTCGGTTTTTTGTATATGGCTAAAAAGGTTGTAGGTTTTGTTAAATTGGCGTTGATGGCAGGTAAGGCTACTCCTGCTCCTCCGGTTGGTCCGGCTTTAGGCCAGCATGGTGCTAATATTGTGATGTTCTGCAAAGAATATAATGCTAAAACGGCGGATAAGCCTGGTTTGATTATACCTGCAGAAATTTCTATCTATGAAGATCGTAGTTTTTCATTTATACTGAAAACTTCTCCGGCAGCAGTCTTATTATCTAAAGCAGCGGGCATAGAAAAAGGTTCTAGTTGTCCAAATACTAAATTAGTAGGATTTATTTCTAGAGATCAGTTAAAAGAAGTTGCTGAAGCTAAATTACAAGATTTAAATACAAAAGATATAAATAAGGCTATGTTAATTATAACTGGTACGGCTTTAAACATGGGTATTCAAATAAAAGATTAGTGTTTTATATATTTAGATAGGATTTTATATATGCGTAAACGTTCTCGTCGCTTTTTTCGGATCTTACAGTTAGTTAATAAAGGTAAGAATTATTCTCCCTTGGAAGCTATTGATTTAATAAAAAATATTTCTAGTTTAAATTTTGTTGAAACATTAGAAGTCCACGCTGTTCTAGGTTTAGATCCTAAATATGCAGATCAACAGCTAAGAGCTACAGTAATTTTACCTAAAGGTACGGGAAAAAGAGTTAAAATTGCAGTAGTTACAAAAGGAGAAAATATTACTCTTGCTTCTTCTGCCGGTGCTGATATAGTTGGTGCAGATGATCTAGTAGATGAAATTTTCAATGGGCGCCTAGATTTTGACAAATTGATTGCTACTCCTGATATGATGTTATTAATTGCAAAATTAGGTAGAATATTAGGACCAAGAGGTTTAATGCCATCACCTAAAGCAGGCACCGTGACAACTGATGTTAAAAGTGCAATTAGTCAATTTAAATCTGGAAAATTAGAGTATAAGGTTGATCGGACAGGTATACTTCACGTACCTATTGGTAAACTAAATTTCAGTGTTAATGATTTATATTCTAATTTAAAAACTTTACAGGAGTCCATTGATAAAAATCGTCCAGTAGGATCAAAAGGTAAGTATTGGAAATCCTTACATTTGTCCAGCACGATGGGTCCTTCTTTATCTATTAACACAAGCGTATTAAGAGATACAAAATCAATTTAGTATCATATCATGTTTATTTATTTCAAATGGTCGTATTATGAGTAGTAAAATTAGTAATATTATTGAAGAATTAAAATCTTTAACTTTATTAGAAGCAGCAGAATTAGTGAAACAGATAGAGGAAGTTTTTGATGTAGATGCATCAGTAACAAACACTGGAGGCATGGCAATGATCTCTTCTGAGAGTAGCGAGTCCTCTGCTGCTACAGTAGAGGAAAAGACTCAGTTTGATATTATTTTAGAGGAAGTTTTGGCTTCTAAAAAAATAGCTATTCTTAAAGTTGTGCGTTCTATAACTTCTTTGGGCCTCAAAGAAGCCAAGGAGTTAGTTGAATCAGCTCCTAAAACCGTTAAAGAAGGTACATCAAAAGAGGAGGCTAACGAAATTAAGATTAAGCTCGAAGAAGCAGGAGCAAAAGTCTCTATAAAATAATTTTCTAAAAAAACAATAATTGTTAAATTATTGTTTTTTTATTTATTAAATTAAACCTAGGGTAATGGCTTTAGATAACGGCATAGTTGCTCCTATACCTAACCAAATACTTACAAGTGTACCCACTAAAAATACAGTAGTTGCAATAGGTCTTCTAAAGGGGTTTTGAAATTTATTTATATTTTCTAAAAAGGGTACTAACAGTAACCCTAGAGGAACTGATGCCATAGACATCACCCCAACTAGTTTGTTTGGAATAACTCTTAACAAGTTAAAAGTCGGGAAAAAGTACCACTCCGGTAAAATTTCTAGTGGAGTAGCGAAAGGGTCAGCTGTTTCGCCTATTCCAATAGGCTCAAGTACAGCAAGCCCGACATTGCAGGCTATCGTACCTAAAATTACAACTGGAAAAATATATAATAGATCGTTAGGCCAGGCAGGTTCTCCATAATAATTATGCCCCATTCCTTTTGCTAATTTTGCTCTTAGCTTTGGATCTGTTAAGTCTGGTTTTTTTATAATTGACATGTAATTTTATCCCTTATTAATAAGTCTTAGTTATTTTTTATAAAGGCCCTGAAATACCTTGTTTACGTATCATTAGAAAATGCATTAACATAAAAACGGCCGTTAGTAAAGGCAGAACAAAGGTATGTAAACTATAAAATCTAGTTAGAGTGCTCTGTCCCACGCTAACATTTCCTCTTAATAATTCAACTATTGTGCTTCCTACAAACGGTATAGCTTCGGGTACACCTGTCACTATTTTAACTGCCCAGTAGCCAATTTGATCCCACGGCAATGAATATCCTGTAACTCCAAAGGACACGGTTAAAACACCTAGTATAACACCTGTAATCCACGTTAATTCTCTTGGCTTTTTAAATCCTCCTGTTAGATAAACTCTGAAGACGTGTAAGATTAGCATTAATACCATCATACTGGCTGACCAGCGATGTATAGATCTTATTAGCCATCCAAAATTTACTTCTGTCATAATATATTCAACTGAGGTAAAAGCCTCTGCAACAGTAGGTCTGTAGTAAAATGTCATGGCAAAGCCGCTAGCTACCTGAATTAAAAAAGATGTAAATACAATACCACCTATACAGTAAAAGATGTTTACGTGTGGAGGTACATATTTACTTGTTATATCATCGGCAATAGCTTGAATTTCTAATCTTTCTTCAAACCAATCGTATACTTTTCCCATTTCATGATTTATTTTATTAGTGTTTTACTGCGCTTAAACTTATTTAAATCTTGAAAATATTATAACATTTTTTGTGTCATAATTATTTGTAATTCAGTAACAGTATAAAAAAAATAATCGGTAGATATTACAAATCTGTATTGTTTTACACGAGGAGAATGGTATAATTTTTTTGTCTACTAGCACATTTATGACTTGATTTATTTTAGTTTTATTAACGCCAGTTATCAAAGCCAGTTTTTTTTGAGATATTTGAAAAGAAAGACTTATATGCTTTTTATTTATTGTGCCAAATTCGGTAAATAAAAAAAGAATAATCTGTATAATTTTATATTTGTAATACTGTTGTTTTAGTATACAATTAATAATTTCGTACTTCTTTAAGGTTAGTCCTTGCGCTTTTATTATATTTAAATATACTCTAGGATTCACGTCCGACTTAGTATTTATAGCAAAACTTATAACATAAGTTTTATTCATAGCTATTATTTTATAATAAAAGCTTGAATTTTTATTCATAGCTATCAAATTCAAAAGATGATTTTTATTTAGTATACTTACAAAAAACACTTTTTTATTATTAAAAATTTTTAAAATACATACAGTTCCTTCCAGTATAACAACATATTGGTTTTGTTTTAAGTTATCAAAATATACAAGACTGTCATTTGTGTTTAATTTATATACGTAATAAAAAATTTGTGTTCTAGAAAGATTATTTATCCATTCCATAATAATTATATTGAATTAAAGATATTTCGTCTTATATTGTATCTAGTTTTAGGTTGAAAAAATGCAAAATTTACTACTTGTAGATGACGATTATTCTTTAGTCAAGTTATTGTCGTCTTATTTGTCTGCAGAAGGTTTTCAGATTAATTCTGCGGATAGCGTTTCTGAGGCTTTAGCTATAATTAATAAAAATAAGCCCGATTTAATTATTACTGATATAATGATGAAACGATTAGATGGTTATGATTTTATAAAATTATTAAAATTAGATAATTTTCTTGTAAGTATACCGATTATTTTTTTAACAGCCAAAGGCATGACCAATGATCGCATTAGAGGTTATAACCTGGGTTGCCATGCGTACCTAACAAAACCCTTTAATCCTAAAGAGTTACTTGCTGTCATACAAAATATTTTTAGAAATATCGATTTAGTAAAGCAGGAAGGAAAATCTTTTAATAGAAATGATTTTTTTGACATGTTTTTAAGTTCATTAACTTTTAGAGAAAAATCTATTTTAGATTTGGTTGTTAGAGGTTATATGAATAAAGAAATCGCAATGGATTTAAACACTAGTTTAAGAAACGTTGAAAAATATATGACCAGATTATTTATAAAGACTAGAACAAGAAATAGAATTGAGCTGGTAAAATTTATGCTAAGCTCCAAGTAGTTAAAGGGCGAATAACGGGATTCGAACCCGCGAATGATGGAGCCACAACCCATTGCCGTAACCTCTTGGCTATATCCGCCACTTACCTTGCTATTATAGCATAGCTTATTTATTTATAAATTACAAAATTATATGGAAGATTATATTACCATTTATGTTAATGGCGAGCCTTTTAATTGTGAAAGTCATACGCCCCTGAAAGATTTTTTGCTTTATTTAGAATTTGATTTAAGTAAAACTATTATAGAATATAATGGTAGAATTGTTACGCTGCCACTATATTCTAGTATATTTTTACGCATGAATGATTCAGTTGAGGTTGTTACAATTGTAGGCGGGGGGTGATTTAAATATTTTTTATACTGCGTCTAGAAGCAGAAATTCGACCTTGTCTCGCGTCAACATGTATAATTTTTATTTTTATTAATTGTCCTATATTGAATATTTTACTTATGTCTTTTATATATATAAATCCTATTTCAGAAATATGTAATAGTGCAGTTATATTGTAAACTTTGATAAACAGGCCGTAATCTTTGATTTTTGAGATAGTGCCATAAACTATTTCACCTATTTTAAATTTATGAAAAGATAGAGCTAGTAGTGCATTTTTATTACTTAAAATAAGTTGATTTCTTTTCTCATTAGCAATCAAAATTTTACAATCTATAATTTTTTTGTAAAGCTCACGCTTATTGTCTAGTGTTATATGTGAGTTTGGTATAAATCCCTGAATACCCTCAAGATATACAATTAATCCTCCTTTATTTGCCCGCCTTACGGGTAGGTTAAAAATAGCGTCAATTAACCGTAGCTGCTTAATTCGATTCCACCCTCTTATATATGTCAATCTTTTTATCGATAATATATATTGCCTTATCTTAATATTATATTTAACTATAAAAAACTCTCTTGTAGTATTTACTAGTTTTCTGTAATTAAAGTGATTTAAAATAAATTCTATCTGAATTTCTTCTTTTGGCAAGTAGCCCGAAATTTTGTCTCCTATGTTCACGAGAAATCCTTGGGATTCTTCATAATTAATTGTACCAGCTACAATATCTCCTGAGTGCAAGTTATATTTATACTGTTTTAATATACTTAGAAACCTATTTTGTTTTTTGTTTGCCATTGAATTTTAGACAGATTGTACTGTTTTGTATAAATTATGTTAATATATTTATTTAGAGAGTAGGTGTAGGTAATTGCAGGTTTTTAACAAACTTGAGGAAAGTCTGGGCTCTGTAAAGAATATAGCTATATAACTTATAGTGTAGGCGACTACGAGGATAGTGCCACAGAAATAAACCTGCTTATTTTATTAAGTAAGGGTGCAATGGTATATTAAAAGTGTACCAGAAATATTTTTAAGATATTTGCTAGGTAAACCCCGTATTAGAGCAAGGTAATTAGTCTATATGACTGATGTTTAAATATACTGCGAGAAAGTAAATATTGGCGTATTTCTTAAGATAAATAATTACCCTTTTTGTGCTTTTAGGCACAACTAAGAACAAAACCCGGCTTATGACTTACTCTTCATATTTAAATTTCTATTATGCTAGGATCATATAGCATATTCAATATATCACGAATGTTTAAATCTATATTTTTAAGGTCTGTACTATTTAAGGTTCTGTTTTGTGATCTATATACAATACGGACGCAGATAGATCTTTTTCGCTCTACCTTATCGTAGTAATCGTTGATTACTTGTATTGATTCTATTAAGTTTATGCCATTCTTTAAAAAAAGCTTTTTTATTTTATTTATACTTGTTGTATTTTTCACCCTAATAGAAATATCTCTTGTAACATCTGGATACAAAGAGTAAGGTTTAATGATATGGTTAAAATGTTTATTATAATTAATAGATTTTAGTAATTTACTCAAGTTGATTTCAAATAAATATACATTTTTAATATTAGTGTAATTTGTATCTATATTGTACATTTCTCCAAATACTCCAATTATTTCTTTGCTATCTAAGTTATAAAGAAATATTCTTTTATTTGGGTGATAATACTTTAGTATGTGTTTAAAGTTTATTGAGTCGCTTAAATCATGGTAATTTCCCCATTTAATATTAGCCTGTATTATTTCTAAAAAATTTTCTATTGTTCCCCTAGCATGAAACCAGTTCATCACTTCTTTCTGATTAGACCAGTCAGTTTGTATATACTTGTTATTAGAAACTAATATTCCTAAGTGTTTTTCATGTATAAAATGACTAGAATTATTTTTATAAAAAATTTTGCCTATTTCAAAAATTTCTGTACTAGCTCTTTTATTTTTTAAGTTTTTTTTATGAATATTGATTAAATTTTCTACAATATTTGTACGTAAGCTCGCTTGTTCTCCTGTTAATGGATTACATATTTTGATGTTATTTAATTTTGACTCTATTTTTTTCGCAAAAGAAGAAGTGATAGCTTCATGAAATCCTATGTTGTTTAAAGTATTTTTAATTTTTTTTTCCTGTAAGTATTGTAAAGAAATATTTCCTTTTTTATTATACTTAGGCAGCTTGTCTAAAAAATTTTCAAAGCCATAAATTCTTCCTATTTCTTCAATTAAGTCAATATTGCGTTTTAAATCATGCTGCCTATAGTTAGGTACCATGATTTTGAATATTTTGTAATTATGTAAGTATTTATATGGATATTTGAGTTGCTTTAAAGTTTCTGAAATTTGTCTATTTGATAAGTAGTAGCTTTTTTTTTGTTTTACTGGTCCTAATAAAAGCTTTATTTCATTTTTTTTTACAGATAAAGTATGCGCATGAGTTTTTCTATTTAGATTATTGACATAGTATTCTTGTGACTTACTAATAGTAGTTTTACAGTAAGTTGCAACAAGATTTATAGCTTCGATATATGCTTGCGCGAATGTATTTTGATTATTGTGTCCGCTATATTTATTGACCGGGTAAGTTACAAAACATAATATAGTGTCTTGTTTGTACTTATATTTTTTTTGATGATCAAAAAAAAGTTGATCCTGCTTGTTATATATTAGTTCGTTTATAAAGCGTATTAAGTTATTGTTCTTACTGCTTAACTTTGAAGCGCGGGTATCTTCTGTTAACTTTTCTAAATTGAAGATGAAAAATTTATGCCCCCATTTAATATATATGTATTTTTGAATATCCCACAGTAAAGACACGGGTTGTATATCGCATTTTTGCAAGTAATCTTGTAACCATTTCGGAGACGAGCTATTCATAAATGTGTGTATTTTATGAATTTTTATATATTCGAAGTCTAAAGACGAAAGATTTTGTGCTACAAGTAAAGGTTCGATTAATTTTAAGGGATATAATTTTGTTTTCAGCGGTATATTAAAAATTATACTGACCTCTATGGCTAAATTGACAATACAAAATATTTCTTTTCTGTTGGTAGTTACATTTAGGGATATAACTGTGTCTGAAGTCGTTAAATTATTTTTTATTGCCTCGGCTTCAAGTCCGCTTAAATTTAGTTTTTCTATAAATGTACTAAATTTAATGTGTTTTAAGTCGATGAAAAAATTTAGTATTTTCCATGAAAATTTCATTATTTAATTTATAGTGATAAATAAAAAATTGTATATTATTATTAAATTTAAGCTTTTATAAATGATAGGTTGTTATTTTTTGCATATCTTTCCATAAACCTCATAAATCGGTCCCATTCGCTCGGATTTTTGATGATATAAATGCATTCTATGCCCTGAGGTTTACCGTTGACAAATTTTGCATTTACATCCGTTGTAAACAATTTACCTTCTTCGTCTATTAAAGACATTCCTTGAATATCACCTTTATCCTGCATGTTTTGTTGTATAATATCTGGATTATTAAATCTAAATACGGCAGTTCCGGTGTTGCCATCACGAGATCTCGTGAGTTTTATATTCGGTATAACAGTCTCATCTATTCCTTCTATAAATTGTATAGTTGCCATCGTATTTTTTATTATTTTAGTATAATTTTTTTCTTATTATAAAAATCTGGGGCGGGAGGATTCGAACCTGCGAATAGCGGAGTCAAAGTCCACTGCCTTACCACTTGGCGACGCCCCAGCAAAATAATTATAACAAAATTTAGTTTTACTGCGCTACTTTTTTATTTAAAAGATATTTATGTGCGTTTATATATGCTTTAAGGTACGGGAATTCTATTCTTTGCTGACTACTGTTCTTTAACCATTTTGCTGTAATATAATTATTTTTGATTTCTTCTTCTGCTATTATAAAACATACTTGAGCATTTAATAAGTTAGCCTGTCCTAGTTTTTTAGTTAAACTATACTCTGTTAGGTCTAAATGGAAATTAATGTTGCATTCTTCTATTATTTTAATAATATTCCAGGCCTGCTTTTGTGATTCAGCTCCTTGAGCTATAATATATATATTTAATTGTTTGCTTGAGCAGTATGGTTTATCTTTGACTAGCATTAATAGCCTTTCTATTCCTATAGCCCATCCAACAGATGGTGTAGCTGGCCCTCCTAGCTGCTCTATTAATTTATCATATCTTCCACCTCCGCAAATAGTTTCTTGAGCTCCTAGCTGGTCTGTTTTTATTTCAAAAGCAGTGTAGTTATAATAGTCTAGTCCTCTAACAAGCTTTTCATTAATAACGTATGGTATATTTAAATACGCTAAATGTTCACAGACTTTATAAAAATGGTTCATAGATTTAGATTTAAGAAATGTCGTTAGTCTAGGTGCACTTGATAATATTTCTTTAACCTGTAAGTTTTTGCTATCTAATATTCTTAAAGGATTATTAACTAGTCTTTTTTTAGAATCTTCATCTAAATCTTTTTCGTACGGATTTAAATATTCTTTTAGTTTTTCTCTATACATAGCTCTTTCTTCTAGATTACCAAGAGAATTTATTTCTATACTATAGTGATCTAGATAAAAGGTTTGTAAAATTTTATCCGCTATTCTTATTATCTCAGTGTCTGCTAGGGGGCTGCTACTACCAATGCATTCAATTCCTAGCTGATGAAATTGTCTTTGCCTTCCCTTTTGGGGTCTCTCGTATCTAAACATCGGACCAAGATACCAAAGCCTATTTACCTTACAATGTTTATGCATTTTATTTGTAATATAAGCGCGTGCAATACTAGCTGTCCCTTCTGGCCTTAGCGTAATATTTCGTTCACCTTTATCTTTGAAGCTATACATTTCTCTATTTATTATATCTGTATCGCTGCCTATACTTCTAAAAAATAAATCTGTATATTCAAATATAGGCGTTCTTATCTCGTTATAGTTATACTTATTGAATAATTGTTGAACTTTATAATAGATATCCTGCCAACTAGTTATTTCTTCAGGTAAAATATCTTTTGTTCCTCTTAATGATTGCATAATTAAGTAATTTTTCGATTGATTTTGTATTTTATTTATTAAAATATATTATCGGGCAGGGAGGGATTCGAACCCCCGACACCGTAGTTCGTAGCCACGTGCTCTAATCCACTGAGCTACAAGCCCCTTATAGTATAGATTATATCAGTATATAAGATAAAATTTACGCATATATCTTGTCTTTTTTGTAAAATTTCTTATGATGGTTAAATGTGATGTTTGTTTTTGTGCAGTTTTACAGCACGTATATTTTTTAATTTTATAAACGAAAGGATTTTAATATGAGTAAAACTATACTCTATCATGATGATGCCCGTAAGGCTTTAGAAAAAGGCATGGATATATTGGTAAAGGCTGTTTCAATCACTTTAGGGCCAAAAGGGAGAAATGTGGTTTTAGAGAAAAAATTTGGTTCTCCTCAAATTATTAATGATGGTGTAACAATAGCAAAAGAGATAGAGCTGAACGATTTTATTGAAAATACTGGAGTTGCTTTAATTCGACAGGCTGCTTCTAAAACTAATGATGTTGCAGGTGATGGTACTACTACTGCCACGGTTTTAGCGCATGCTATTGTTAAACAGGGTTTAAAAAATGTTGCAGCTGGCTCAAATCCCATACTTTTAAAAAAGGGAATATTTAAGGCTGTTAATCTAGCTGTAGCTAAAATAGCAGAATATTCTCGCCCAGTTAGTAGTACAAAGGATATTATGCAAATTGCGTCTATTTCTGCTGGCAATGATTCCGAGATAGGTCGTATGATTACTGAGGCAATTAATAAAGTTGGTAAAGAGGGTATTATTTCCATTGAAGAAGGTCAATCAACTACTACAGAGCTTGAAATTAAAGAGGGAATGAAGTTTGAAAAGGGTTTTATCTCTCCGTATTTTGTAACAGATTCTTCGAAGATGGAAGTTATTCAGCAAAATGCTTATGTTTTGTTGACGGATAAAAAAATTACGTTAATTCAGCAAGAGTTGCTCCCTATACTAGAAAAAGTCGCAAAAACAGGTTATCCTCTACTAATTATAGCTGAGGATATTGAAAAAGAAGCTCTCGCAACTATTATCGTAAATAAGCTCAGAGGTATTGTTAATATTGTCGCAGTTCGTGCACCTGGTTTTGGTGATAGAAGAAAAGCTTTACTAGAAGATATTGCCGTGTTGACGTCTGGCAGATTAATTACGGAAGATACGGGTTTAAGTTTAAGTTCTGTGTCTTTAGAAGATCTAGGTTTTGCAAGAAAAGTTTATGTTACTAAGGATGATACAACTATTGTTGCAGAAGGTGACAAAAAAATAATCAGTAAGCGTTGCGAGCAGTTGCGTAAGCAAATCCAGATTAATAGCAATAGGTATGAAAAAGAAAAGCTTCAAGAACGCTTGGCTAAATTATCGAGCGGAGTAGCTGTTATAAAAGTAGGCGCTGCAACAGAGACAGAAATGAAGGATAAAAAGTTGCGATTGGAAGATGCAATTAACGCTACTAAAGCGGCTATAGACGAAGGAATTGTTCCTGGAGGTGGCTCTACTTTTGCTCATCTATCACAGGATTTGCAAGAATGGGCCGAAAATAATTTATCCGAAGAAGAATTAATTGGTGCTTTAATTATTGTAAGAGCTCTATCGTCCCCTTTAATCAAGATAGCAGAAAATGCTGGAGTTAATGGTGCAGTTATTTTAGAAAAAGTAAAGCAGTCTTCATTTTCTTTGGGCTACGATGCTAATATTAATCAGCTAGCTGATATGTATATATCCGGTATTATTGATCCTTCTAAAGTAGCTCGTTCTGCTTTACAAAATGCCGCATCAATTGCTTCTATGATACTGACGACTGAATGTATTATTGTTAATGCAAATTCGAAGTAGCTTAGTTTTTAAGTTTTGTAATAAAAAGGGGTGTACAAATACTTGATTAGGGTGCATATATTTTTACTTTTATAGCACTGTATTATAATATATAAATTAAAAATAGCGATATTCTGATAATCTAAGTTTAAGCTGCCGTATTGATAATAACTTAACGTGTTGTAATATAAATATTTGAATTTATTTAAGTATTTCTGCTTAAGTTTTTTTTTTTCTTTTTTGCTATCGTAATATGTTTCTATTATACTTCGAGCAGTTCCGTATACAATACAATTCTGACCCAGTTTATAAGTAATAAAAATTGATCTAATTTCGTTAACAGAATTACAAAAAACATGACTGTTTATAAAATCTAGGTTATTTTGCAATTCTGTTTCCTCATATATTTTATATTCAGAACTCGAATATAAAATTTTGAGGCTTATATAGAGTAGTCTGATTTTTATTATGAAAAAAGTTTTTTTATTCACCGTAAAAAATTTCTATTTTATACTTTTTAAAAATTTCTAGCAATTATTAATGATTAGTATTCTTCATCTAATCATTTATTTTTTAATTACTTCCAGCAAATATAAATTCAGGAAATTGATTTTGAGCTTTTTTTATAGATTGCTTTTTTCCTTCTTCCTGCCAAAAATTTATAATTTCTGTTGCTTTATTTAGCAGTTCAATTTTTTCGTTTTCTGAGATCCAAGGCTTTGAATCAAGTTCATTTTTTAGTTGTTCCCAGGCATCATTTCTTGGCCAAAAAAAATATGATGTTAAGGGACTGGAATTTTTGCCTATAATGTGATCTATAGCTATTGCAACGTTGTTGTCCAGCCATAAAATCCGAAAAGTAAATTTTTTCAAATTTTTTCTCCTTCTACTTATTAATGCTATTTAATAATTTTTTTATCGTTTGTGTTGCTTTTGCACCGTTCTCAATTCTTTTATAAACTCTAGAGAGATCAAGTTTATAATTTTTTGTTAAAGGATTATAAAATCCAAGTTCTTCTATCGGTTTACCATCTCTTTTACGTCTGCTATCAATAGTAATAATACGATAGCAAGGCTTTTTTTTCTTGCCTAATCTTTTTAGTCTAATTTTTAACATGAATTAATATTTTTACTTCATCTATATTTATTAATTGTACACAATTATGTAATTAGTTCAATTCGGATATTGTTAAATATAACTGTTAAACATTGTAAAAAAATTATACCTAACATAGGTGACATATCCATTCCGAAAATCATAGGTATTGTGCCTCTGAATAACTTTAGATATGGATCTGTAAGCCTATTCAGAGAGCAGAAGGGTTCATTATACCAGTTTACTGTGGGAAACCAGGCTAGCGAAAGCTTTAGTAAAATTAAAATCAAGTAGATTTCGGAAAAATTAGCAACGGATGTGAATATTAAATTCAGCGAGTTTGTTACGGTATTCATTACTTTTTATTATTTAAAATATATTGATTCAATTTATATATTACAGCATTATTCTCGTGGTGTATATGTTTAATTGAGGATATTTTTGGCTTATTTTATTTAATACCTGGTGGCTACATATTAAGCAGGCAATATCTATCTCCTTTATGCTTATTTTTAGCTTATTTATTAAAAATTCTATTAAATGTGTAGTATAGTTTTGAATCAAAGTAGTTTCAAATATCACAATTTTTTTCTCAAATTTTCTATTATATTTTAATATTTCTTGAATTTTTCCTGTTGTTTCCTGGCTAATATCAGGTTGACTTATGTTGATTATATTAAGATTAGGGATAATTTCTGTTATTTTACTAACGATAGAATATGTGTCTAATAAATTAGTAATTATATAATTTTGTTTTTGGGGATCTGGCATAAAAACAGTTTTTGAGTCTGATATTTGCTTAATATATACAGTTCTTGTATAAAAATTTTTTCTCATTATTTCGTAAAATAATAGAAAACCAAGATATTTTTGTCGAATTTGCTCATTTGAGCTTGTGTCTGTGGTTTGATATTTAGATGAATTAGATAAAATTTTGATTATGGGATGAGATATTAAATATATATTTAATCGCATATATTAAGCACCGTTTAATATTTATTTTTTATACTTGATAAAGCGTAAAATTCTTTATTTATTCATAATATACTAGTAATGAAATATATACAAGTCTGTTATTTAAACAGATTTTTGTATATATTTTGTGTTTTTACGTGAAGCTATAAGTTAATCGAGAGGCCTCATTGATAATACAGCTTCGTTTTCTCTATTGATTCCTTTTTCAAAGCCTGCGGCAGCAGCTCTTGCTCTACCAGCATGCCAGAGATGTCCTATAAATAGAAAAAAGGCTAAGAAGAAGTGAGAAGTTGTTAGCCAGCTTCTTGGGGATACATAATTAACGGAGTTTATTTCAGTAGCTACTCCTCCTACTGAGTTTAGCGATCCAAGTGGTGCGTGTGTCATATATTCGGCAGCTCTTCTTTCTTGCCAGGGTTGTATATCGTTGCGTATCTTGTTTAAATCTAGGCCATTAGGACCTCTTAGCGGTTCAACCCAGGGAGCTCTTAAATCCCAAAACCTCATAGTTTCGCCTCCAAATATTATTTCTCCGCTAGGCGATCTCATTAAGTATTTTCCTAGTCCTGTGGGACCTTGAGCTGACGCAACGTTTGCTCCTAATCTTTGATCTCTTACTAAAAATGTAAAAGCTTGTGCTTGCGATGCTTCCGGTCCTGTTGGTCCATAGAATTCGCTCGGGTAGGCTGTGTTATTATACCAGACAAAATTAGATGCCGTGAAACCCATTATAGAAAGAGCTCCTAAGCTGTAAGACAGATATGCTTCACCCGACCACACAAAAGCTCTTCTAGCCCATGCAAATGGTTTTGTTAGTATGTGCCAGATACCTCCAGCAATACATATAACTCCAATCCATACATGTCCTCCAACCAAATCTTCCATGTTATCAACACTAACAATCCATCCGTCTCCTCCAAAAGGAGATTTTAATATATATCCAAAAATTACTGAAGGGTTTAAAGTTGGATTTGTTATAAATCTTACGTCTCCTCCTCCGGGTGCCCATGTATCATATAGTCCTCCGAAAAATAGAGCTTTAATTACGAGTAAGAATGATCCAATACCTAAAAGTACTAGGTGAATTCCAAGTATCGTTGTCATCTTGTTTTTATCTCTCCAGTCGTATCCGAAGAAAGGGAAGGATTCCTCAAGTGTGTCCGGGCCAATTAGTGAATGATAAAGGCCTCCAAAGCCTAACACTGCTGAAGAAATTAAATGTACTATACCTACTACAAAGTATGGGTAGGTATTTAAAATTTCTCCGCTCGGTCCTACTCCCCAGCCTAGTGTTGCTAGATGTGGTATTAAAATAAATCCTTGCTCGTAAAGCGGTTTTTCAGGCACAAAGTGTGCTACTTCAAATAGAGTCATAGCTCCCGTCCAGAAAACCATTATTCCTGCATGGGCTACATGTGCTCCTAGAAGTTTTCCTGATACGTTAATCAATCTTGCGTTGCCAGACCACCAGGCAAAACCTGTTGATTCTAGATCTCTTCCGCCAACTGTATTATTATTATTAAAGGCCGTTTCCACGTGGTAAAACCTCCTCTGGGAATATGAAATTCTCGTGCGGTTGATCTTGTGCTGCCATCCATGCACGAATACCTTCATTTAATAGAATATTTTTAGTATAAAATGTTTCAAACTCTGGATCTTCGGCAGCTCTTAGTTCTTGTGAAACAAAATCGTAGGCTCTTAAATTTAAAGCTAGCCCAACTATTCCAAATGCACTCGTCCATAGCCCTGTAACGGGAACGAAGAGCATAAAAAAGTGTAACCATCTTTTATTTGAAAAAGCTACGCCGAAGATCTGAGACCAAAAACGATTAGCTGTCACCATCGAGTACGTTTCTTCTGACTGAGTTGGAGTGAATGCTCTGAAAGTATCAGCAGCATCGCCGTCTTCGAACAATGTATTTTGCACAGTTGCTCCGTGTATTGCGCACAGAAGAGCTCCTCCTAAAATCCCTGCAACACCCATCATATGAAAAGGATTTAATGTCCAGTTATGAAATCCTTGCAGAAATAATAAAAATCTGAAAATAGCTGCAACACCAAAGCTAGGGGCAAAAAACCAGCTTGCTTGACCTAGTGGATACATAAGAAAAACCGAAACAAATACGGCAATTGGTCCTGAAAAAGCTATTGCGTTATAGGGCCTTATTCCAACTAGTCTAGCGATTTCAAACTGTCTCAGGCAAAATCCAATTAATCCAAATGACCCGTGTAGAGCTATAAAAGCCCACAGTCCGCCTATTTGGCACCATCTTGTGAAGTCACCTTGTGCTTCTGGACCCCAAAGGAGTAATAATGAATGTCCCATGCTATTTGCTGGTGTAGACACAGCTGCTGTTAAAAAATTACAGCCTTCTAAGTATGAACTAGCTAGTCCATGAGTATACCAAGAGGTAACGAATGTAGTTCCAGTTAGCCATCCTCCTAGAGCTAGATATGAGCAGGGAAAAAGTAGTAATCCAGACCATCCTACGAATACAAAACGGTCTCTTTTTACCCAGTCATCGATTAAGTCAAATCTACCGCGATTTTTTTCTTGTCCAATTGCAATGGTCATTAAAATAATCTCCAAGGCAAGTTATTTAAGTAGATATTTCATCTTGTATTTTTATTAATACAATTATAATTTCTGGCATTAGAAGACTCAAAATTATAATTATGATTTTACTTGTATTTACGCTTGTATAAAATTATAAGTTCAATTTAAATAAAAAATACATAGTTTTAATAAATATAGTTCTGTAAGTTGAAAAATATATAACTAGTATACCTGTTAAAACTTTAAAAGTTTTGAATTCTTCAATTGCTAGTCATAATTTTTTGAAATAAGTATCCTATTCCTCTTGCAGTTAAAATAAGATCTGGATTACCAGGATCCTCTTCTAATTTTGCTCTAAGTCTAGAAATATGCACATCTACAACTCTGGTATCCACGTGTCTTTCGGGAGTATATCCCCAGACTTCCTGCAGTATAGATGCTCTAGAAAAAGCTTCACCTGCTTTACTTACTAGTAATTCTAGCAGGCTAAATTCCATTCCAGTTAGTCGGACTCTTTCATTGTTCTTGTAAACTTGTTTTTTATTTGTATCTACCTTTAAAAATCCTATATTTATTATTCCAGAGCTAGGTATAGAAGAATTAATTGATATTTTATCGACTCGTCTTAATACAGATCGAATTCTCGCTTCAAGTTCTTTTGGAGAAAAAGGCTTGATTATATAATCGTCTGCACCTAGCTCTAATCCAGTAATTCTATCTGATACGTCCCCTAGTGCCGTTAACATTATGATTGGTACATCTGACTCTTTTCTCAGCTCTTGACATACTCCGTATCCATCTAATTTGGGCATCATTATATCTAGTATAATTAAACTAGGATATTCTTTTCGAAATATATTCAATGCTTCTTCTCCATCAGAGGCGCTAACTACCTCGTATCCAATCATAGACAGTCTTGTTTCTAAAATTCTTCTTATACTAGTTTCATCATCGACAACCAATATTTTGTCTTTTTGATTATCCAATGTGCATCTCCTAAATTACTAAATTAACGTTTTATTTTTCTTGATTTTTTCTTTAAAAAAATATTTTATAACCAATTTAATTTTTTTTATTTATAGCCTTTGTATATTCTTAAAACGATAATAGAGTTTAGTTTTTGGCGCTTATTTATATTAAATACTAATTATAGTATAAATTACGTTCTTACACTTTTTTAATTGGTTTAAAATACCATTTGTAAAATATTTATCTTTTATATACCTTATAAAAGCAAATTTATTCCGTTTAGATTTAATACTTTTGAACTTTAGCCTAGTTCAATTTATTTATCGACGATAATTTAGATAATTTAAGTCAAAGATAATAATTTAATAAATTTACATTTGAGTGTGCTGCTAGCTTGAGTTAGCTTAAATATGCAAGATTCAAGTAAATTTCAACAAATTTTACTAATTTTTTTGGAGAAAATGTGACGTATTATAATTGTGTATGAAAAAAAAGAAATAGTACTATTTCTTTATTGAAAGACTTCGGAAGTTTAAAAACTATAAGGTTCTATTGAAAAAACTTTTAAATAAGTTAAATCACTTAACTTTAGTATATAGCAAAAAAAAAATAATGTTATATAATATTATTTTTTTTCAAATACTGCGAATACGTATTTATACAAAAAAAATTATTTTTTGTAAAGGGTTGACAATTTATTGCAAAAGTTATTATTATATTTACAGTTATCACTTACTTATTAAAGTTATTAAATAAGTAAAGGTAATTAAAATAATTAATTGAATTATTTATTTAATAATTTTATAAATAATTTAAAAAA